CTTGACAGAAGGTGCTACTAGCGGATAATATTGATTCAGGTTAAAAATTCAATTCAATCAATTCGAATACCATGGAGAGTTTGATCCTGGCTCAGGATGAACGCTGGCGGTATGCTTAACACATGCAAGTCGAACGAAAGCTTTATGCTTTAGTGGCGAACGGGTGCGTAATACGTGAGAATCTGCCCTTAGGAGGAGAATAACTTCTGGAAACGGTTGCTAAGTCTCCATATGCCGAGAGGTAAAATAGTTTACACTGCCTAGGGATGAGCTCACGCCTGATTAGCTTGTTGGTAAGGTAATGGCTTACCAAGGCCACGATCAGTAGCTGGTTTGAGAGAACGATCAGCCACACTGGGACTGAGACACGGCCCAGACTCCTCCGGGAGGCAGCAGTGAGGAATTTTCCGCAATGGGCGAAAGCCTGACGGAGCAATACCGCGTGAGGGATGAAGGATTTTGGTCTGTAAACCTCTTTTCTCAAGAAAGAAGTTCTGACGGTACTTGAGGAATAAGCACCGGCTAACTCCGTGCCAGCAGCCGCGGTAATACGGGGGGTGCAAGCGTTATCCGGATTTATTGGGCGTAAAGCGCCTGTAGGTTGTTTAATAAGTCTGTTGTTAAAGACTAGGGCTTAACCCTAGGAAAGCAATGGAAACTACTAGACTTGAGTATGATAGGGGTAGAGGGAATTTCTAGTGTAGCGGTGAAATGCGTAGATATTAGAAAGAACACCGGTGGCGAAGGCGCTCTACTGGATCATTACTGACACTCAGAGGCGAAAGCTAGGGTAGCAAAAGGGATTAGATACCCCTGTAGTCCTAGCCGTAAACGATGGATACTACATGTTGCGTTTTTAATGCAGTATGGTAGCTAACGCGTTAAGTATCCCGCCTGGGGAGTACGGTCGCAAGGCTGAAACTCAAAGGAATTGACGGGGGCCCGCACAAGCGGTGGAGCATGTGGTTTAATTCGATGCAACGCGAAGAACCTTACCAAGGCTTGACATACTACAGATTTCTTTGAAAGAGGAAAGTGCCTTCGGGAATGTAGATACAGGTGGTGCATGGCTGTCGTCAGCTCGTGTCGTGAGATGTTGGGTTAAGTCCCGCAACGAGCGCAACCCTTATTTTTAGTTGCTAATTTATTTTAGGTTTTCTAGAAAGACTGCCGGTGACAAACCGGAGGAAGGTGAGGATGACGTCAAGTCAGCATGCCCCTTATGCCTTGGGCTACACACGTGCTACAATGGTTAAGACAAAGAGTTGCGAGCTCGCGAGAGTCAGCTAATCTCATAAACTTAGCCTAAGTTCGGATTGTAGGCTGCAACTCGCCTGCATGAAGTCGGAATCGCTAGTAATCGCTGGTCAGCCATACAGCGGTGAATCCGTTCCCGGGCCTTGTACACACCGCCCGTCACACCATGGGAGCTGGTCATGCCCGAAACCGTTTGCTTAACCTTTATGGAGAGCGGCGTCTAAGGTAGGGTTAGTGACTGGGGTGAAGTCGTAACAAGGTAGCCGTACTGGAAGGTGCGGCTGGATCACCTCCTTTTAGGGAATTTATTACATAACTAGTTTAACTCACACATTTTTATATTTTAACTATATCTTTATTACATAGAAAATTTCAAATAGAAAAAAACTTGAAAAATTTGTACTTTTAATACAAGTCAAGCGATTAAGAGCTTACGACGGATACCTTGGTGTTCAGAAGCGATGAAGGGCGTGGCTACCAACGAAATGTTTCGGGGAACTGGAAGCAAGTTTTGATCCGAAAATACCCGAATAAGGAAACTTCAAGAACTACTTCTTGAATTAAATAGAGAAGAAAGAGCAAACCTAGTGAATTGAAACATCTTAGTAACTAGAGGAAAAGAAAGCAAAAGCGATTCTCTTAGTAGCGGCGAGCGAAACGGGACCAGTCTAAACTTTATATAACTATAAAGGGTTGTGGGACAGCTTATTGTAAAGTGTAATTGTTAGATGAAGCAGAATGAATGCTGCGCCATAGTAGGTGAAAGTCCTGTAGTCGAAAACTTAAACATTTTAAAGCTCTATCCCAAGTAGGGAGGGACACGTGAAACCCCTTTTGAATTTGCGAGGACCACCTCGTAAGACTAAATATTCCTGAATAACCGATAGTGAACCAGTACCGTGAGGGAAAGGTGAAAAGAACCCCGGGAGGGGAGTGAAATAGAACATGAAATCGTAAGTTTACAAGCAGTAGAAGAGCGACTTAACGCTCGACTTCGTGCCTGTTGAAGAATGAGCTGGCGACTTGTAGGTTGTGGCAAGATTAAGATAAGAAAATATCGAAGTCATAGTGAAAGCGAGCCTGAATAGGGCTTTAAGTCATAATTTACAGACCCGAACCCGGATGATCTAACCATGGCCAGTGTGAAGCTTAGGTAACACTAAGTGGAGGTACCAACCGACTGTTGTTGAAAAAACAGCGGATGAGTTGTGGTTAGGGGTGAAATTCCAATCGAATCCGGAGCTAGCTGGATCTCCCCGAAATGCGTTGAGGCGCAGCGGTTAATGTTTTTTCTTAGGGGTAAAGCTACTGTTTTGGTGCGGGCTGCGAGAGTGGTACCAAATCAAGGCAAACTCTGAATACTAAGACATTTAGTTAACCAGTGAGACGTTGGGGGATAAGCTTCAATGTCAAGAGGGAAACAGCCCAGATTACTAGTTAAGGCCCCTAAATAATTGCTAAGTGGTAAAGGAGGTGGGATTGCATAGACAATCAGGAGGTTTGCCCAGAAGCAGCAATCCTTTAAAGAGTGCGTAATAGCTCACTGTTCGAGTGATCCTGCGCCGAAAATGACTGGGACTAAGCAATTTGCCGAAACTGTAAGATGTTTAAACATCGGTAGGGGAGCGTTCTACATTAGTGAGAAGAATTAACGAAAGTGGGTTTGGACAAAGTAGAAGTGAGAATGTCAGCTTGAGTAGCGAAAACATTGGTGAGAATCCAATGCCCCGAAAACCTAAGGGTTCCTCCGGAAGGCTCGTCCGCGGAGGGTGAGTCAGGTCCTAAGGTAAGGCTGAAAAGCGTAGTCGATGGATAACAGGTTAATATTCCTGTACTGTTTATTGTTGGTAAAGGGGGACGGAGAAGGCTAGGTCGACCGAATGTTGGTTATCGGCTTAAGTATTCGAGGTGTTGAGAAGCGGTGAAAACGTTTTGAGCTGAGATATGAATAGGAGGTGCTAAGGCACTGAACCGACTGATGTCATACTTCCAAGAAAAGCCCTAACTACCATAAGCAATAAATACCTGTACCCTAAACCGACACAGGTGGGTAAGTAGAGTATACTAAGGGGCGCGAGATAACTCTCTCTAAGGAACTCGGCAAAATAGCCTCGTAACTTCGGGAGAAGAGGTACCCTTTATGGGTTGCAAGAACCAGACGCTGGCGACTGTTTACCAAAAACACAGGTCTCCGCAAAGTCGTAAGACGATATATGGGGGCTGACACCTGCCCAGTGCCGGAAGGTTAAGGGAGCTTGTTAGTCTTTGACGAAGCTCGTGACCGAAGCCCCGGTGAACGGCGGCCGTAACTATAACGGTCCTAAGGTAGCGAAATTCCTTGTCGGGTAAGTTCCGACCCGCACGAAAGGTGTAACGATCTGCGTACTGTCTCGGAGAGAGACTCGGCGAAATAGACTTGTCTGTGAAGATGCGGACTACCTGCACCTGGACAAAAAGACCCTATGAAGCTTTACTGTAGCTTGATATTGGCTCCGGGCTTTGTTTGCGCAGGATAGGTGGGAGGCGTTGAAAGTTTTCTTGCGGGAAGATTTGAGCCGTTGGTGAGATACCACTCTAACAATGCTAGGATTCTAACCCTATGTCGTTATCCGGCTAGGGGACAGTTTCAGGTGGTCAGTTTGACTGGGGCGGTCGCCTCCTAAAAGGTAACGGAGGCGTGCAAAGGTTCCCTCAGGCTGGTTGGAAATCAGTCGTAGAGTGTAAAGGCATAAGGGAGCTTGATTGTGAGACATACAAGTCGAACAAAGACGAAAGTCGGCCTTAGTGATCCGGCGGTACCGAGTGGAAGGGCCGTCGCTCAACGGATAAAAGTTACTCTAGGGATAACAGGCTGATCTCCCCCAAGAGTTCATATCGACGGGGAGGTTTGGCACCTCGATGTCGGCTCGTCGCATCCTGGGGCGGTAGTACGTCCCAAGGGTTGGGCTGTTCGCCCATGAAAGCGGCACGCGAGCTGGGTTCAGAACGTCGTGAGACAGTTCGGTCCATATCCGGTGTAGGCGTTAGAGTATTGCGAGGATCTCTTCTTAGTACGAGAGGACCGGAAGAGACGTACCTCTGGTGTGCCAGTTATCGTGCCAACGGTAGACGCTGGGTAGCCATGTACGGTTAGGATAACCGCTGAAAGCATCTAAGTGGGAAGCCAGCCTCAAGATGAGTACTCTTACCATAAAAAATGGTTAAGGTCACGGCAAGACTAGCCGTTTGATAGGTACCAAGTGTATGTACAGTAATGTATTTAGCTGAGGTATCCTAATAGACCGAATGCTTGACTTGATTTAGTACACATTTTTCAGTTTTATTAGCTTAGATGTTTTATAGCGTAATGGAACCACATTGACCCTTCTCGAACTCAATAGTGAAACGTTACAGCGGTGAAGATACTGAAAGGGTGGCCTTTTGGGAAAATAACACAGTGTCTAAGATTTTCTAATTTTTTTAATGTTTATTTAGTAATTTAAAATATCGCGTAATGGGCTCATATGCAATTGTTAAGGCTAGTGGTCGACAGTTCTGGATCGAAGAGAACCGTTTTTATGATTTAAATAAATTACCGTTACAGCCTGGAGATACTTTTACTTTAAATCAAATTTTACTTGTTAAGCAAAATAATAAGTTAGAGCTTGGTAAGCCTTTTTTAGAAGACAAGTATATTGTTGAGGCAACAGTATTAAGACATTTATCCGGTTCAAAAACGCGTGTTTACAAAATGCGTCCCAAGAAAAAAACTCGTAAAACATTCGGATTTCGAGCAAAGCTAACCCGTATTTACATTAATTCAATTTGTAACATTTCGACACCAACTCCGATTTGTTATTTATAGTCAAGTTATTTGTTAAATCTTAATTAAACATGGTAAGAGTAAAAAGAGGAAATGTTGCACGTAATCGCCGTAAGAAAATTCTAAAGTTTGCGAAAGGATTTAAAGGTGCTCACTCAAGATTATTTCGTACAGCAAATCAACAGGTTATGAAAGCACTTATTTATTCATACGTTGGTAGAAAAAGAAGAAAAAGAGATTTTAAAAGGTTATGGTTATGTCGTGTTAATGCTGCAGCTCGTATTGAAGGTTTAACTTATAGTAAGTTAAAAAATCGTTTAAAACAAAATTCAATTGATCTAAATTTAAAGATGCTGGCGCAAATCGCTCTATTGGATAAAGGTACATTTTCGCTTATTGTTAACCAACTTTAAGTCTTATAGTAAAAAAATTATTAGTTTTAATTTAAAATGGCACATAAGAAAGGAGCAGGAAGTACAAAAAACGGTAGAGATTCAAATTCTCAGCGACTAGGTATTAAGGTATATGGGAATCAGCCAGTAAAAGCAGGTGGTATTATTGTTCGACAACGGGGTCTTTCAGTTCGCCCTGGTCGTGATATTGGTATTGGTAAAGATTATACATTATTTGCGTTACGATCAGGTATTGTTGAGTTTACAACAGATAAAAATTGTAAATACGTAAATGTTCAGTAATTTATGACGAATAAGTAGCACTTTAGTAAACCAAAGTGCTACTTATTCAAACTCGTTAATAGATTCGTCTTTTAGAGCTAATTCCGAAGCTTTTATGTTTTTATTTCGTTGGCTCTTTCTAAGTTTAAATGTCTCTGCAATATTTTCGTCTTGAAACATCTGCGGGAAAATTTGTAAAAACGGTAGTCCATTTTGAATTATTTCTTTGTAATTTTCCATCACAATTTCGTTTGTTAGTTTTGAGTAGTCTTTGGTCATTAACAAATAATTATCAATTTAGTTTAAGTGCGACTAAATTGTATATTTAATAGGTGACTTACTAAGCTGGACTTAACTGTGCTGTAGCTTCACCAGCCAGTCTACCAGGTACTGTCGCGGGATTCATGGGGTCCCCTTCATTCATTCCTGTCGCTACTCCAGCACAAATACTAACACCTTGCGCACAAACTACTGCTTTTTGTTCCCAACCCATTCCAGCACAAAACGCAGTGCCGAGACCACATGCTATACCACCCACCATCGCTGAAATACTGCCTGTTGTAGAGACAACTGCACGTACTTTTGCATCGGAATAATTATTTAATTCATTAGTGATGGAACATTACTCTAAGCTTACGGACGAAATCGTAACAGCAACTTACGAAGAACTAATTGATAATGCTACCATTCTTACAAATTTTTCCCCAAATGTTTCAAGATGCAAATATTGCAGAGACATTTAGGGTTAAAAAAAGCCAATGGGTTAATAGTGAGTTTCATAACAAAGAAGGCAGCCTGCTTTTTTTAGGTCTAATTTGTTTACAAACAAAATAGTCCAACATATTAAATATGTTGGACTAATTTTTTCTAACTTTTAATCGGAGTTGAATTTATAACAACTAAGTCGTTATAGCTCGCTCGCTGTTAAAAGATTAGTAACGCTCACCTTCAGGCTTTTGGCTTGGTGCGTATGCTTCAATTGTGTAAACAAGCTTACGACCAGCAACTTCTTGACGAACAAGTCTGAAACCAGGCTCGTAAGCAGGACGCTGAACGATGAATGAAAGACAACAACTTTCTACACCACGTGTGTTGTCGAAACAAGCACACTTAACGTAGAAGTTTGGCTTAGCTTTACGAGCCATGTTGATCTCGAAAAGTACCGCTGCTGGATCTTTAATATCGAATAGAGGAAGACCCCACATTTCCCAGTAAGAATTACGAGGGTGCGGATCATCTGTAAATTCGATAGATACAGCCCAACTCTTATTTAAAGCGTATTGGATCTGCTTTGTGATTTGCTCGTCAGTTAAGTCAGGAAGGAAAGAAAAAGCTCCTTGAGTTAGTTTCATTATATTACTCCTTAAATGAAATTTAATAGTTTAAACGCGAAATTAAGTCCGTTATTAACGGTTTGCAGTTGCTGTTTCAACGAAATCAGCAGTATCTGTAGAAGCGTAGTTGAAAGTAATATCTTTCCAAAGATCTAACGCTGTCTGTAGAGGACCACAAGTCTTAGCTGCATCTCTTAAGATCTGAGGACCTTCTGCAACGTAATCACGACCTTCGTTTCGTGCTAAAACCATACACTCAAGAGCTACACGGTTAGCTGTTGCTCCAGCTTGGATACCATCTGGGTGACCAATTGTACCACCACCGAACTGTAGAATTACGTCATCACCAAGGTAATCAATTAATTGGTGCATTTGACCACAGTGAATACCACCAGAAGCTACTGGTACACACTTACGTAGTGAAGCCCAATCTTGTGCAAAGAACATACCACAAGGTAAGTTGATGTCAGATTTAAAGTCTAGAAGAGTGTTGTAGAAACCTTTAATCATTAGAGGATCACCTTCTAGCTTACCAACTACAGTACCAGCGTGAATGTGATCCACACCTGCCATACGCATCCACTTACAGATTACACGGAAGTTCATACCGTGGTTCTTCTGACGTGAGTAAGTTGAGTTACCAGCACGGTGTAAGTGAAGGATACAATCAACTTTACGACACCACTTAGCCATTGATTGGATTGCAGTGTAACCAATTACAAGGTCAATCATTACAATAACTGAACCTAGCTCAACAGCAAATTCAGCACGCTCATACATATCTTCCATAGTAGCAGCAGTAGAGTTCAGGTAGTGACCTTTAATTTCACCACTTGTTGCAGCAGCGTGGTTAACACCTTCCATTGAGTAAAGGAAACGCTCTCTGTAACGCATGAATGGTTGTGAGTTAATGTTCTCATCATCCTTAAGGAAATCAAGACCACCTTTAAGACCTTCGAATACTACACGACCATAGTTCTTACCAGAAAGACCTAATTTAGGCTTAACTGTAGCACCAAGTAGAGGACGACCAAACTTATCCATTCTCTCACGCTCTACAATTAGACCACAAGCAGGACCTTGGTAAGTCTTTAATAGTGCAACTGGCATTCTCATATCTTCTAATCTTAGAGCTTTAACAGCTTTGAATCCGAAAATGTTACCAATAATTGAAGCAGTTAGGTTAGCAAGCGAACCTTCTTCAAATAGATCTAGATCGTATGCTACGTATACGAAGTATGTATCAGGTGTACTTGGAACTGGGTCTACACGGTAAGCTTTCGCACGGTATAGATCACACGCAGTTAAAAGGTCAGTCCATACAACAGTCCAAGTAGCAGTAGATGATTCACCTGCTAGTGCAGCACCTGCTTCTACTGGATCTACTCCAGGTTGTGGAGTACAACGGAATAGTGCTAGGATATCTGTTTCCTTAATAGCGTAATCTGGATCCCAGTAACCCATTTTTGCGTAAGGGATTACACCAGATTCGTAACGTTCACTTTTGATTCGAGTACGTGATTCCACGGCTTGAGACATGACAACCTCCTTGTTTAAGAGTTATACTTTACAGATTGCTATATTTTATAATTAAATATAAAAGGCAATATAGAATTTATTATTCTTTAACTAATAATTTATCATTAAGGCTCCCTGCCCGCCATCAATTTTTATTTATATTTTATATAAGTTTATTTAATGTATCCCAAACAACTTTTTTTATATTTTCGGGATCAATCTTTTTAGTATGGTTAAAGGTAGCTATACCTGTGCTTTTTCTAATAACGGATAAATTTATTAGGTCGTTCTAGTCTATTTTTAATGAAAGAGTTTGTTATAATCTTATTATAAGTCTTTTCGACTTCTCAGCTATTTTGTTTTTAACAAATACCTTATAAAAAACTTTGTTGAGATCTACGTTATGATCTTCTATAGGTACAAATTATTGCCAGGATCCAGATTTGAACTGGAGACACGAGGATTTTCAATCCACTGCTCTACCAACTGAGCTATCCCGGCATTAATATCATCTAATACAAAGTATAATCTATTGTTGTCCTTTTGACAAGATTAAATTGTTAGTTATATAAATTGGTTTGGCAGTTCAAAAATGATAATTATCAAAAACTTTTCTTCAAATCTTATCTTACGACGTCTTGCTAATCTACAATTTGCAATAGGCATGTTACTTTTTATTGGAGTTTTAATTGCAATAGGTACATTTATTGAACAAGACCAAAGTATTGTTTTTTACCAGACAAACTATCCAGAAAGCCAACCAATTTTTGGTTTTGTAAATTGGCGTTTTATTTATTTTTTAAGTTTAAATAAGATTTATACGTCGTATTGGTTTGCATTTATTCTTTTCGTATTCGCATCATCTCTTATTGCTTGTACTTTTACTACACAGTTACCATTATTAAAAAAATTTAAACTTTGGCAGTTTCGAAAAAATCCAAAGCAGTTTGAACAATTAAATTCTGTAAATATCCAAGATGCTTCGGCTAATAATTTAGCGTTTAAAGTTCATAAAAAAGATTATCACCTGTTCCGGCAGAATGAAAAAACTTATGCTTACTCGGGTTTACTAGGCCGGGTCGGTCCAATTTTTGTTCATTTTAGTATTTTATTTTTAATTATAGGTTCTACATGGAGTGCTTTTAATGGTTACACTGCACAACAAATAATTCCACGTGGTGAAATTTTTCACGTTCAAAATTTATTAAAGTCAGGAAATATTAGTTATATCCCACAATCTTTTTCGTGGCGAGTTAATGATTTTTGGATTACGTATACTAATGAATTTAAAACTAATCAATTTTATTCTGATTTATCATTACTTGATAACCGTGGGTTTGAAATAAGACGTAAAACAATATTCGTCAATGAACCGTTTATTTATAATGGTATTACTCTTTACCAAACTGACTGGGATGTTTTAGGTTTAAAAATTAAAATTAATGCTGATCAAACTATTCAGGTGCCATTGAAAAAAATAAATACTAATGGCCGAAAAGTCTGGATTGGATCAATCCCTATAACTTTAAATACTGGGTTAAAAACTAACTACATTATTCTGATTAATGATTTGTTTGGGAACTTATTTTTGTATAATAATGAAGGAAAATTAATTCAAGAATCTGTTATAGGCCAACCTATTAAAATAAATTCTCAAACATCTGTTACTTTTTCTGAATTTATAACAACGACGGGCCTTCAAATTAAGACAGATTCTGGAATACCCTTAGTCTACTTTTCGTTTTTCTTGTTAATGGTTAGTGTTTATATAAGTTTTATTTCGTATTCACAAATTTGGCAAGTTGAGGCTTTAACTAATCTAGTTGTGGGCGGAAAGTCTAATCGTGCAGTCTTGTATTTCCAGGAAGAGCTAAAGCGTTTAGTACAAAAACCAAAAAATTAGTTGTATATTTAATCCTACTAACTTGTAAAATCTTAACTTCGGAATAACTGGGCGGCTTGTTTAATAATATGACCGAATTCTTAGTTTCAAATGTATAATGATGATCATTGCTTAAAAAAGTTTGTTAATAAGTATTAAAATTCTTAACAATTAAATTAATTTCTTATGAGACGTTGGTTTCTTAGTGTTTTAGCGTTTAGTTTATTTTTTATTACCCCATTTGCCGCATCAGCTGACGTTAGTGGTCTTGTTCCTTGTAAGGATTCTGCTGTATTTAAAAAACGTCAAGCAGGAAGCGTAAAAAAACTTTCTGCAAGATTAAGTAATTACGAAGTAGATACACCTGCATATTTAGCATTGCAAGAACAAATTGCTAAAACAGATGCTCGTTTTGATAAATATGGTAAACAGGGATTGCTGTGTGGTTCCGATGGTTTACCTCATTTAATTGCTGACGGGCGTCCAAGTCACGCGGGTGAGTTTATCCTTCCCGGTATTGGTTTTTTATATACTGCTGGTTGGATTGGTTGGGCTGGAAGAAGTTATCTTCAATATGCGAAGAAAACTGATAAACCAAATGAAAGCGAAATTATCATTGATGTTCCAGTTGCACTTGGTATGATGGCATCAGGATTTTTATGGCCATTATCAGCATGGAATGAATTAGTTACAGGTGAACTTCTTGTAGCTGGGGATGAAGTAACGGTATCACCTCGTTAGTCATCTTTTATGTTTTATAGTTTAAATTTGTAATAATTTAATTAATTATGGATAAAAATTTACTTAAATATCTTTCAACTGCACCTGTATTACTAACAGCTTGGATGAGTATAACGGCAGGAATGTTAATCGAGTTACAACGATTTGCCCCTGATACGTTATCACTATAACAAGAAAAATGATTTAATCACTTAAACTAAAGTCGTTTCTATTCTAGTAACGACTTTAGTTTGTTTTATATTAATAACTCTTTAAAAAATAGTTAAAATGTCGACTCTTAGTTCTTCTTTTTCTTTGACTAAAAGAAAAAAAGTAAATAAATTATTCACTCGTTTACAGTCTAAGTTATCCGCCAATTTAAAAAATAAGGGTAACTTTTTACTTAGTACAGACATTCTTCGTGACGATATAAAACGTGATCTGTTAAGAATCGTAGTCTTAAATGTTGAGACTAAATTCTTAAATTTAGTAAAACGAGATTTAAATTTTTTTGATGATAAAGCTGTACTACTAGAATTAGTTAAGCTTTCTACAGAAGATTTTTTAACTAATTGTTATGGTTCAAAAGTAACTATTCGCCCGACAATTGTTTCACGTTCTGTTTACTCTCAGTTTCTAGTGGAAAATTCGAATATTATATTAAAAGTCCCTTTCCTAGAGTTATTAAACTCGAATACAAAAGTTTTTCAGAATACTTTTGATCCTATTTACATGGTAGCCTCTGATAAATTTTTAGAAGTTTTATTTGATAATTTAATCATTGAAATTAGTAATTGTGTGATGCAAATCATAATCAGTGAATTTTCAATAATTAATTCTGTTAGACAAGTTTTATATAGATCAAATTTTTTATCATCTCGTAATTTCGATAGATTCCGCAATAGTTTAGCTTGGCAGACCCGATTTAAATGTTATGTTAATTACCCAAAAAATTTATATAATTGGCAGTACGGTATTTGGGTGATTCGTTCAAAAGGTATTTATTATAGAACAATTTACGCTAACCGATCAGAAAAACTATTTAATTTAGAAACACGTTCATTAGCAACTGTAACAATAATTGAAATTTATGATTTTTTATCAAGTCGAATAGATGAAGTATTATATCTGTTGGGTGATAGTATTCGATTTGCGTTAGGTACAACTATTGGAAAATTTGTTGGTATCTTTTGGAGGGGGATTATAGAAGGTTTAAAAACCTAATCAAAACAAAATATTAATATCCGTCAAATTATGGTAATATTCTAGTAAAGATCGTAAATTTTATTATTAATTACCAAAGTAAGCCTTATGAGTACCCTTATTGGTTATGTTTTATTGTTAGTATTAATGTTCAGTTTAGCTGCTGGACTTTATTTCGGTTTCAAAACAATCAGATTAATCTAGGTTTAAGCTATTGTATTTTCTACAGATATTTAAATAATATCTGTAGAAGTTTAAAACTAGACTGGGCACTTTTGTTCATCTAACGAAATGTTTACTCTTATGGATTTTGTAAAATAAATTATACTAAAACTATGATAGATGAATCTACTTTCAGATCGTATATAGTCGGCTCAAGGAGACTAAGCAATGTTTCTTGGGCAATAATTGTTAGTTTAGGGGGTCTTGGTTTCTTTCTAACAGGGTTATCGAGTTATTTTAATGTTAATTTATTGATATTTTCTGATTCAAGTAATATCACTTTTCTACCACAAGGCATAGTACTTTTATTTTATGGTACAGTAGGCTCTACCTTAGGAATTTTTCTTTGGTTAACTATTTGGTGGGATATTGGCTTTGGCTATAACGAATATAATCAAGCGTTAAATGAAGTTATTTTATATCGTCAGGGATTTCCGGGAAAGAATCGTGAGCTTAAACTGAAATTTATTTTTAGTGAGGTTAAGTCTATCAAAATGAAAATTGAAGAAGGCTTAAACCCTAAACGCCAATTATTCCTTTGCCTAAAAGATAGTAGAGAGATCCCTCTAACTGGTGTTGATCGTCCAACTAGCCTTACTAAAATCGAACAAGAAGCTGTTAAATTAGCACAATATTTAAATGTTTATCTTGAGACAAACTAAACGTAAATAATGGGCGAACGACGGGAATCGAACCCGCGAATGCTGGAACCACAACCCAGTGCCTTAACCACTTGGCTACGCTCGCCTTAATCTATGATAAAATGATATCATAAAGTACTAATTTTTATACAATTTGAGTACCTTATGACTAATGTGAGAACAGTTTTAGTAGCAGATGATGACATTAATATCCGCCAATTCCTTAAAATAAGATTATCGTATTTAGGATATAATGTTATTCTTGCAACAAACGGTCAAGAAGTTTTATCTATTTTAAAAAAAGAAAAACTAGATCTTATCATTCTTGATATAATGCTATCACAAATAGATGGTTATAAAGTTTGTAGGATACTACGAAAATTTTCCCGAGTCCCAATAATACTATTAACCGCCTTAGCCAATATAACTGACCGTATTCGGGGTCTTGATTTAGGTGCTGATGAATATCTAACTAAACCGTTCGCACCAGATGAGCTCGAAGCTTGTATACGTTCCTTGTTAATTCGATCGCATGAACGAAATGATTCTAATCCCCTTGTTATTCAAGTTGGGGACTTGAAACTAGATACAATTAAAAAACATGTTTTTAAAGGTAGCAAATTAATTAACCTTACATTAATTGAATTTAACTTGCTACGATTACTAATGAATAAAGCTGGTAAAAATTTGACACGCACGGCCATTCTGGACTGTATATGGGGGTATACCTCATATCGTTATATTGATACTAGAGTTGTTGATGTTTATGTACACCGTTTACGGTCAAAACTTGAACAAGATTTGAGTACACCAAATTTAATATTAACTATACGTGGAAAGGGGTACATGTTTCAAATTGTAGGAAGTTAGAGAAAATCTGACGATTCAAATTTTAATAATTATAAATATTAAAAATGTTGAGTATAAAAGAAAACGTTTACAAATATTTATTACCAAACTTATTAGAAATTCAACGTATAAGTTTTTGTTGGTTCCTTGAAAAAGGTCTAGTTCAGGAATTCGAAGATTTTTCTCTAATACGGGATTATCTAGGCGAACTTGAGTTAAATCTATCCACAAAATTTTACAAAATTAAAAGACCAAAGTATACACTTGAAGAAGCAAAACGTCGTGATGCAACGTACAGTGTACCCATTTACATAGTTGCCCATTTAAAAAAACGCGTAGAAACTAGTAAAGCTGAAGTTTTTCTAGGGGATATCCCATTAATGACAAATGAAGGTACTTTTCTGGTTAATGGTATTGAGCGGGTAATAATTAATCAAATTGTTCGTAGTCCTGGTATTTATTTTAAAAGTGAAATCGATCGACAAGGGTCTCGAAATTATATTGCTAGTTTAATTTCAAACCGTGGAACTTGGATTAAATTTGAAGTTGGGCGTGAAAATTTTGTTCAAGTAAAAATTGACAAAGCACGTGATTTATCAGCTTATTCATTTTTAAGAGCACTTGGGTTAGATGATACAACTATTTTTACCAATTTAGATCATCCAGACTATTTTCAAAATGCTTCTACTGATGAATCTATTACTGTTGATGAAGCCTTACTGGAAGTCCATAATAAAATACGTCCCGATGAACCTGCTACCGTAAAAAGGAGTCAGCAATTACTTTATTCGAAATTTTTTGATCCTAAACGTTATGATCTAGGTTATGTCGGTCGCTACAAATTAAATCAAACTTTAGAGCTTGATATCGATGAAAAAATACGTATTTTAACTTCACGCGATATCTTACAAATTATTAATACACTAATTAATTTTAGAATTTCCTCTACATCTGAAGATGATATTGATCACCTAGGCAATCGACGAATTCGTTCCGTTGGTGAGCTACTTCAGAATCAAATAAGAATTGGTCTTAATAGACTAGAACGTACAATTCGTGAACGAATGGCGATATGCGAACAACATTCGCTTAGTATCAACATACTCATTAATCCAAAACCATTAATCGCTTCAATACGTGAGTTTTTTGGATCAAGTCCACTATCACAATTCATGGACCAGACAAATCCTTTAGCCGAATTAACGCATAAACGACGTATTTCAGTTTTGGGGCCTGGTGGTATAACAAGGGATCGTGCAGGATTTGCCATTCGTGATATTCACCCAAGTCAATACGGTCGAATTTGTCCAGTAGAAACACCTGAGGGACCAAACGCTGGTTTAATTGGTTCCTTATCCACGTATAGTCGTGTTAATTCATATGGGTTTATTGAAACACCTTTTTATAAAGTAGCAAGTGGAAAAGTTTTAAAGGAGTTATTTCCAATTTACTTGGATGCTACAAATGAAGATAAATTTCGTTTGGCTGCTGGTGATCTTTTAACAAATGAAGATGGTTATATTCATGATTCGAAAGTTCCAGTAAGGCATAACCAGGAGCTAATAAATGTATCACCGCAAGATATTGACTATGTTGCTGTATCACCAATACAAGTAGTTTCTTTAGCCGCCGCACTAATTCCTTTTCTTGAACATGATGATGCTAATCGAGCATTAATGGGGTCGAATATGCAAAGACAATCTGTCCCGCTTTTATATTCTGAAGCACCCCTTGTTGGTACTGGATTAGAAGGCCAAACTGCACGTGATTCTGGTATGACAATCTTAAGTCTTAATTGTGGAAAAGTTGTTAATATTGTAGGTGACGGTATAGTTGTCAAAGATAAAAATGGAACAAATTTGACATATTTATTAACAAAATATCGTCGTTCCAACCAGGAAACTTGTATTAATCAAAAGCCTTTAGTTTGGGTACATGAAAAAATTTTTATGGGCCAAGTTATTGCAGATGGCGCATCTACAGAAGGGGGTGAGTTAGCTGTTGGCCAAAATATTCTAATTGCTTATACCCCATGGGAAGGTTACAATTATGAAGATGCATTTATTATTAACGAACGTCTAATTTACGATGATTTATATACATCACTTCATATTGAAAAATGTGAGATCGACGTCCGTCAAACAAAACTTGGTCTCGAGGAAATAACCAAAGATTTATTAAATGCAAGTGACTACTCCATCCGAAATTTAGATGAAAATGGCATCGTAAGCTTAGGAGCGTGGGTTGAATCTGGTGATATTCTCGTTGGGAAATTAACACCAAAAGGGGAATCAGATTATCCTCCCGAGAGTAAATTACTGAGAGCTATTTTTGGTGAAAAATCACGGAATGTTAGAAATACATCTTTAAAAGTACATCACGGTACAAGTGGCCGTGTGATTGATATAAAAATATTTTCACGTAACAATAAAGATGAATTACCGTCGGGAACACAAGAAATAATTAAAGTTTATCTTGCCCAGACACGAAAAATCCAGATAGGGGATAAGATGGCTGGACGCCATGGAAATAAAGGAATTATTTCAAAAATTTTACCACGTCAAGATATGCCGTACCTTCCTGACGGTACACCCATTGATATGATTTTAAACCCTCTAGGCGTACCTTCTAGAATGAATGTCGGTCAAATTTATGAATGTTTACTTGGATTAGCTGCGGAAAACTTTAATACCCGTTTTAAAGTAATTCCATTCGATGAGATGCATGGCGTTGAAGCATCCCGTGCCCTGATTAGTAAAAAACTTATAGAATCTGCTGAGTCGAAAAAATGGCTTTTCTCAAAAAATTATCCAGGGAAGATGGTACTTACCGATGGAAGAACAGGTCAAACATTTGAAAATCCAATTACCGTTGGTAAATCTTATATACTTAAGCTAGTTCATTTAGTAGATGATAAAATTCATGCACGTTCTACAGGTCCATATTCTTTAGTTACACAACAACCATTAGGTGGTCGTGCACAACAAGGTGGTCAGAGACTTGGTGAAATGGAAGTATGGGCTCTTGAAGCATTTGGTGCGGCTTATACGTTACAGGAACTTCTTACAATTAAATCCGATGATATGCAAGGACGTAATGAAACGTTAAATGCAATTGTTAAAGGACAACCAATTCCTCGACCCGGCACGCCAGAATCATTCAAAGTACTAATGCGAGAATTACAAGCTTTATGTTTAGATATTGCTGCCTATACTGTATCTGATCAAGACGTTGGGTTAGGTGATACTGAAGTTAATCTAATGGATGACTTTGATGATGTTAATGAAAATTATTTACTTAAAACAAATAATGTAGTTTCTCATGGAGAAACACGAAAAGGCTAAGTGTAAGTTAGGAAAAAATTATTGAATAATTAAAATATTTGAACCATGGAACGATCTTTTGATTATGTAAAAATTAACCTTGCCTCACCTAACCGAATTCAGTCATGGGGACAAAGAATTTTACCAAACGGGCAGTGCGTTGGTGAAGTTACTAAACCAGAAACAATAAATTATAGAACACTTAAACCAGAAATGAATGGTTTATTTTGTGAACGGATTTTTGGCCCTGTGAACGATTGGGAATGTCATTGTGGTAAATATAAACGAGTTAGACACCGAGGAATTGTATGTGAACGTTGCGGAGTTGAAGTAATTGAATCCAAGGTTAGACGCCATCGTATGGGATTTATAAAATTAGCTTCACCAGTAACTCACGTTTGGTATGTTAAAGCTCGACCAAGTAAAATTGCTCTATTACTTGGCCTTTCACTTAAAGACATTGAACAAATTATTTACTTTAATGCCTACGTTGTTATTGATCCAGATAATCTAACAGGGTTAGTTTATAAACAACTTCTAACAGAAAATGATTGGATTGCACTAGACTATGACAGCACAGAATCTACAAGTGCTAAAATTATAATGGGTGCTGAGGCAATAAAAAAACTTTTAGAACAACTTGATCTCGAACAAGAATCAAAAAATATACGTGCTTCATTACCATTTGTAAAACGTCCTGAACGTGACAAATTAATCAAAAAACTCCGCATCATTGATCAGTTCATTGCATCTGGTTGTAATCCATCGTGGATGGTTTTAGATATTATTCCAGTGCTACCACCTGATTTACGACCAATGGTTCAACTAGACGGGGGTCGATTTGCTACCTCAGACTTAAATGATTTATATCGACGTGTTATAAATAGAAACAACCGTTTAGCACGCTTACAAGAAATAATGGCACCCGAGCTAATTATTCGAAATGAAAAACGAATGCTACAAGAGGCAATAGATGCATTAATTGATAATGGCCGTCGTGGTAAAGCTGTTGTTGGTTTAAATAACCGCCCTTTAAAATCACTCTCAGACATTATTGAAGGTAAACAAGGCCGTTTTCGCCAAAACTTACTTGGTAAACGAGTAGACTATTCAGGCCGTTCAGTCATTATTGTTGGGCCAGAATTAAAATTAAACCAGTGTGGGTTACCGCGAGAGATGGCAATTGAATTATTTCAACCCTTTGTCATTCACCGTTTAATTTATGATGGACTTGTTAATAATATTAAAGCGGCAAAGAATATTATACAAAATAATGAGGCATTAGCATGGGAAATTCTTGGACAGGTAATGGAAGGTCATCCAATTTTTTTAAACCGTGCTCCAACATTACACCGTTTAGGTATTCAAGCTTTTGAACCAATTTTAGTTGAGGGACGAGCAATTAAATTACACCCACTTGTTTGTCCAGCTTTCAACGCTGATTTCGATGGAGATCAAATGGCAGTACATATTCCGCTTTGTTTAGAAGCACAAACAGAAGCACGTTTATTAATGTTAGCGCCGAACAATTTCTTATCCCCTGCTACCGGCGACCCAATCTTAACACCAAGCCAAGATATGGTCTTAGGTTGTTATTATTTAACTGCCAATAATCCATCACAACAGAAAAAAAATGAGCCGTATTTTTCCGATTTTAAAGATGTAATACTTGCTTATCAGCAAGCGCAAATTGACCTCCATACCTTTGTTTGGGTTCGTTTTCATGGGAAGGTCGAGGACGAACAGAAGCAACACTTTAAAAAAGTCGTTACGGAAAACTATACAGTCCAGATCTCAAATAATGTTCAAATTAAAGAAAGTTTAATAGAAGATTCATTTACGAAATACATACGAACAACACCAGGACGAATCCTTTTAAATGAAATTTTCCACTAATTTAATACTATTAACCTCCGACATAGAAAATGGCAACAAACGAAGAAGAAAATGTAAAGATTCTTTTTACTAATGGCATTATTAACAAACGCCAATTAAAGAATTTAATGTACTGTACTTTTCATAATTATGGAGTTGTTAAATCATCTATTATTGCAGATAGAGTCAAAAATTTAACATTCCATTACGCAACAAAATCTGGAATTTCGCTAAGTATAGAAGATTTACGAGTACCGCAAAAGAAACGCTCCTTAATTGGTCTAACGAACAACGAAGTAGAAGCAACGGAACAAAATTATGAGGTTGGAAATATAACTAACATTGAACGATTTCAAAAAGTTATTGATATCTGGAATAATGCAAGTAATTTTTTAAAAGAAGAAGTCGTAACATATTTTCGTGAAAGTGATCCATTTAATTCACTTTATATTATGGCGTTTTCTGGTGCAAGAGGAAATATATCACAGGTGAGACAATTGGTTGGTATGCGAGGATTAATGGCAGATCCCCAAGGCCAAATTATTGACCTTCCAATTAAAAGTAACTTTCGTGAGGGGTTAACAGTTACAGAATACATTATTTCATCTTATGGAGCTAGAAAAGGCTTAGTTGATACAGCATTAAGAACCGCCGATTCAGGTTACTTAACACGACGCTTAGTAGATGTAGCACAAGATATTATTGTTAGAGAAGAGGATTGCTATACTCAAGACGGGCTGTTAAAAAATGAATTAGTTAATGAGACAAGCCCGAATTTATCAGTTAAAGATCGTATGGTTGGAAGACTTTTAGCTCAACCATTAACCCAAAACAATAATAATGTAGTCTTACCGATCAACACTCAGCTAACATCAAATTTATTAGATGATTTACATGAGTTGGATATCGAACAACTGAAAGTTAGATCTCCACTGACGTGTAATTCAATCCGTTCAATTTGTCGAAATTGTTATGGATGGCATTTAGCTTATTCTAAATTGGTTGATTTAGGAGAAGCAATAGGTATAATAGCCGCACAATCAATCGGTGAACCTGGAACTCAATTAACAATGCGAACATTCCATACGGGGGGAGTGTTCTCTGGTGATTTAACACAACAAATACGAGCTCCTTTTCAAGGTACACTGTCATATAAAACAGCTGAGGCTGCTAATCTAGTTCGAACACTTCATGGCACAAGAAGTTTTTTAATAAAAGAAAATGTAACGCTATATATCAAAAACTTAAAGGGAGCATGTAGCAAGATAAAACTTCCTGAGGGAGCAACATTATTATCAAATACAGGACAAAAAGTCTACACAAATCAAATCATTGCAGAAATAAAAAAAGATGCGAATCTTGTTTTAGAAGAAGACAGTAAAACTGTTTACACAAACATTTCAGGTGAAGTATTCTTTCAAAATATCGATATTGAAACAATACTTGATAAGCAAGGGAACTCCGTGCAAAAGAATAGAAATCCTGGTCTGATTTGGGTGTTACACGGTAAACGTTACTCTTTACCTCGTTCGTCAGAATTAGTGGCGAAATTAGGACAAATAAACACAAGCGGATCTATTATTGCAAAAAAACAGATATTAAATAACTATTCTGGTATAGTAAAATTTGACGAAGCCTCAACAACGAACGAAATTAAAATTCTAAACTTCTCACTAATTTTACAAAACGCAAATGTTTTGCTTAATAGTAATACCATCGAGGGAGAAAAAAATATATTAGAGTTTGACAATGGCAAAAAATTTCAAATAGAAGTTCAGCATAACAACACAATACAGCACGGTGAAACAATTGCCACACTAGCTAATAATTCATACAAAACAGAAACAGGTGGTACTGTTACATATAATCTCGAAAAAAAGTTTGCTACAAAAAAACGAAAAGGGCCAGGTAAACTTTTTTCAGGGACTTTGTATTGGATACCAGAAGAAACATACAGGGTTGAAAGTTCAACACTACTTGAAAAATTACAAACTAAAGATAGTACCTTTATTGCAAAAGGGAAGGAAATAATACCTAAAACTTTTACAAAAAGTAGCGGAATACTACAAGTAGATGTTGCGGGAAAGGAGATAAGCATTAAGCCAGGTGAATTATTCAAAGTTAACCCAGCAGCATATAATTCAATAGAACGTATTAATGGGTTTATCGAGCCCGGCAAACAAATAATAAATAATATTATCGCTCAAAAATTAATTTATATAGAATTTGTTGAAGTTAATAAGATTGAATACGTATTGATACGACCTGTCCAAAAATATAAGGTTGCACGCGAAAAAGAATTTTTCTTAAATCAAAATTTCTTTCCCCACGCACAAGAACAAAACTTTAAAATCAAAACAGTTAAAAAGATTTTCTTAAAGAATTGGGAACATATTAAGTCAAGCGAACCAGTTGAACTCTTAAACACATTCCTTACTCTAGACGTAAGAAATAATTCATCAAAACTACAATCAAGATTCGAAATTTTACAAAAAAACAAAGATATTTACCAATTACAAGTCTCACAATACGAAATACTAAAAATCGATGACTTAATAACGAACTATAGTACTGTACACAATATTAAAATAGCAACCAGATTTTTAGTAAATAAAAATCAGTACGTAACAAGTTCAAGTACTTTAGCACAGCTGGAAATATTCTTTCCAATTAAAGGAACACTAGGTGCAATTAAGAATAATACTGCGAATGTAAATGAAATTCTAATCTTACAAGATAAGGATATTCGACCTGTTCCCCATTTTTCAAAACCAAGTGAACTAAAAGTTAAAGTTGGAGAATTAGTTCGGACTGGAACCCAACTTTCAACAAGTACTAAATCAGAATACTCAGGACAAGTATATAGTGTTGACAAAACGAATGTCTATATACGACTGGGGCGACCGTATTTAATTTCGCAAGGAGCAATATTAGAAGTTGAGTCTGGATCATTAGTTCAGCGTTTAGACAAATTAGCTACGCTAATTTACGAAAAATTAAAGACTGTTGATATTGTTCAAGGATTACCAAAAGTGGAAGAAATTCTTGAGGCGCGTAAAATTAAAAACCCATGTATTCTAGCTCCCCATGAAGGATACGCCAATGTACGAAATTCTAAAATTGAAGTAACTAATGATAAGGGATATATTACAGCAATTAATTTTACCCAACGAGATAAAATTCGTTTTTCAAATGGTAGCTATGTAAAACTTATTGAACCATTAACAGATGGTCCAATTAGCCCGCACGAAAAACTTGAGACCCTTTTCAATTATTATTATTATTTCGAAAAACTGGCGATTAATGAAGCCTGCCGACAAAGTTTTCGGGAACTACAACTTTTCTTAGTTAATGAAGTACAACGAACATATTTGTCACAAGGTGTTCAGATTGCTGATAAGCATATCGAGATAATCGTTAAACAAATGACATCAAAAGTTCGAATCGAAGATAGTGGTGACACAATTCTATTACCAGGCGAGCTGCTAAATCTTTACCAAGTCGAAATAATAACCAAATCTAGCTTAGCTGTTAATGAACAAGCACCCTTCTACACTCCTTTGCTACTAGGTATAACAAAAGCTTCATTAAACAGTGATAGTTTTATTTCAGCTGCAAGTTTCCAAGAAACAACACGTGTCTTAACAGAAGCAGCGATCGAGGGAAAAAAAGATTGGTTACACGGGCTAAAGGAGAATGTCATTATTGGTCGCTTAATTCCTGCTGGAACTGGATTTAAATATTACAAGGACTTAGAGTTACAAACAAATAAACCAAACACTGTTATCCAGACACAAACTGCAAATATAAAAGATACTGTTTTGCGTTCACGATTTAACCAACTCTTAGAAAAACAAAAGAATATGTTGGATTTTTAGGATTTATTATAGTAAATTAGTAACAGTTTTAAATATATTTAAATTAAATTAATAAAAGTAGGAATTAATATGGCTCGTTATACTGGGGCAAAACTTCGAATAACACGAAGATTAGGTGATTTACCAGGACTTACAAGTAAAAAAGGAAATTCAAGTACAAGACCTGGGCAGCATGGCGCTAACCAAAAAAAACTTACACAATATGCAATTCGATTAGAAGAAAAGCAAAAGATTCGTTTTAACTACGGTCTAAGCGAAAAGCAGCTAATGAATTATATTAAACAAGCTAAAAAAATCAAAGGGACAACAGGTACGATTCTTTTACAACTGTTAGAAATGAGATTAGACAATCTTGTTTTTCGACTTGGATTAGCCCCAACAATTGCTGCTGCACGTCAGCTTGTCAGTCACGGGCACATTACAGTAAATCAACTTCCTGTATCAATACCAAGTTACCAATGTCAACCTGGTGATAAATTATCAATCAAAGATAATGTAACTTCAAAACGACTAGTTAATAAATATTTGGAATCACCTGCCCTTTCTAATATTCCACAACATTTAGAATTTGATAAGAAAAATTTAAGCGCGAAGATATTAGGTATAATTGACCGAGAGTGGGTAGCATTAAAATTAAATGAACTTTTTGTAATTGAATTTTATTCACGAAAAATTTAATTTTTGTTTAGAACTTTGTTCTTTTGCGTAACAGAAAAAGGTAGTTATTTAGTAATAATAAAACATATGACAGCAGTAACACTAAGCGAATTATTAGATGCCGGCGTACATTTTGGTCACCAGGCAAGTAGATGGAACCCCAAAATGTTCCCATATATATATGCCGAGCAAAATGGAATACATGTAATTGATCTAATACAAACATCACGACTGTTGACATACGCACATAAGTACGTGCAAAAAAATGCCCGAGATAATAAAACCTTTCTATTTATTGGGACAAAGCGTCAAGCAGCAAATATTATCGCTGAAGAAGCAAAAAAATGTGGTGCTTTTTACGTGAATAATAGATGGTTAGGAGGAATGCTTACAAATTGGACAACTGTTCAAACACGTGTAGCATACCTTAAAGAACTAGACGCAAAAGAAGAGAGTGGTGCACTCGACTTGTTACCAAAGAAAGAAGCAGCTTTATTAAGACGTGAGCACGAAAAATTACGTCAAAACCTAGAAGGTCTAAAAGAAATGACGCAAATACCAGATATTGTTGTTATAATCGACCCAAAACGTGAAAATACTGCTGTACTTGAATGTCGAAAATTAGGAATCCCAATTATTGCAATCCTGGATACAAATTGTGACCCAAATCTTGTGGATATCCCAATCCCGGCAAACGATGACGCAGTAAAATCGATTAAACTAATTTTGTCGAAAATTGCTGACGGAATCACAGTGGGAAAGAATAGTATCAAGTAAATTAGAATAAAAAACTATACAAAATAAAATTTTGTATAGTTTTTATTTGGACTATTTACTAGGCTCTAGGTATAATTAATATTAAGCAATAAGAAAAAATTTGCACCACTCAAGTCGAGTTATATATATTTATGTTTTTCTCGTTAGCTGCTGTCGAAGTAGGTACTCATTTATATTGGACATTCGCTGGTTTTACAGTGCATGGACAGGTATTGCTAGTAACATGGCTAGTAATAGCTACTATATTAGCCATCGCTATTGCGGGTACTCTAAAACTTGAACAAATCCCAAAAGGATTACAAAATTTTGTTGAATCTGTCTTTGAATACGTAGCAGGAATTGCTAAAGATCAGATTGGTGAATATGAATATAGACCATGGATTCCATATATCGGAACTCTTTTCTTATTCATTTTTGTCGCGAATTGGTATGGTGCACTAGTACCTTGGAAATTAATTGAACTTCCAGAAGGTGAATTAGCAGCCCCTACGAATGATATTAATACTACGGTAGCATTATCATTATTAACTTCAATCAGTTATTTTTATGCTGGATTAAGTAAAAAAGGGTTAGGGTTCTTTGCTAGATACATCTCTCCGACTCCAATTTTCCTACCAATTAATATACTAGAGGATTTTACAAAGCCTCTTTCACTTAGTTTCCGTCTATTCGGTAACATCTTAGCAGATGAAATTGTTGTATCAGTTTTATGTTTACTTGTACCGCTATTTGTACCACTTCCAGTTATGGTTTTAGGTCTTTTCGCAAGTTCAGTGCAAGCATTAGTTTTTTCAACACTTTCAGCTGCCTACATTGGTGAATCATTAGAATAATAAATTATTTTAGTTTAGTAGATTACGAGCAATTTTAAACAAATCAAGATTTGTTAATTTTGTATAAATAAAAATTATTTCAAAATAAAACTATTATGAATCCTATTATTTCAGCCGCTTCAGTTATCGCTGCAGGATTAGCTATTGGTTTAGCTGCTATCGGTCCTGGTATTGGTCAAGGTTCTGCAGCAGCACAAGCTGTTGAAGGTTTAGCTCGTCAGCCAGAAGCAGAAGGTAAAATTCGTGGTACTCTTCTTCTATCTTTAGCATTCATGGAGTCTTTAACAATTTATGGACTTGTAGTTGCACTTTGTTTATTATTCGCAAACCCATTCACTGGTTAATCCAGCTAGAGCGCTTAGTTTTATACTAAGCGCTATTTTAAGCAAATTTAATTTTTTAAATTAGGTTAGCTTAGTTACAATTTTTTATAACATAGCGGATTAATATGAACAGTTTTCTAATGCCATTAGCGCAAATGTTAGCTATGTCTGAAGGAGCCGGTGGGTTATTTGACTTTAATGCAACACTGCCATTAATGGCCCTACAATTTATTGCATTAACAGTTGTTTTAACTTTTGTTTACTACAAACCAGTAGGTACACTTTTAGAAGAACGTGAAACGTTAATTAGTAGTAATTTAACAAACGCTTCGGAACGTTTATTAAAAGCTGATGAATTATATCAGCAATATGATGAACAATTAAAAGACGCCAGAAAGAATGCTCAAGGAGTTATTCTAATAGCTGAAACAGAAGCAAAAGCAATTGTAGCCTCAGAAATCGCCCAAGCTCGTAAAGATGCTGCATCTTTAATCGATAAAACAAATCGAGACCTTGAAGCACAAAAAAACCTAGCCTTAGAGAAGCTTGAAACACAAGTTGACGAGTTAAGTGATCTAATAAAAGAAAAGTTATTAGGGAAAGAGGTAATACTTTAAGTATTTTTAATAAAAACTTCGCAAAAACAGATGGATTTATCTAATCAAGCATTAAACGGTTTTTCCGCACATCTAGCTGTTTCGTTTAATCCTGATATCTTTGAATCGAATATTATTAATATTTCTCTATTACTAGGGGGTATTCTTTATCTAGGTAGCAGTGCATTATCTGAAAGCTTATCAGAGCGACAAGAAAAAATTATAGGTGCAATACAAGAAGCTGAGGAACGCTTACAACAAGCGGATACTCGACTTGCCGAGGGTGAAAAGCAATTAGAGCAAGCACAATTGGTTATTGAATCTATTAAAACAGATGCGGAAACTACAGCCCGTAAAGTTAAAAGTGAGATTCTAACGGATGGAAAAGCTGAGATTGAGCGATTAACGTCTTCTGCGAAAGCACAGATTGGTACAATTGAAGCTAGAGTCCGCAAACAAATTTCAGAGTATGTTGTTACTCTAGCTCTTAAACGCGTTACATTACAGTTAGAGGGGAAGTTAGATTCAAACCTACAACAACAAATTCTTGATAGAAATATTTCTAACCTAGGAGAATAAATTATGTCAATTGTTGTAAGTAAAGTTGCAGAACCATATGCTGAAGCACTTCTAAGTTTAGCTAAAGCGAATGACACTCTGAAGGAAACTACTAATGATATGAACATTGTTTCACAATTTTTAGCTAATTCAAGTGATCTAAAAAAATTCTTAGCTAATCCAGTAATCACTAGGGAAGCAAAGAAAAATATCGTTAAAGATGTTCTAGGGGAACAAATCGCTACGAATACATTAAAATTTTTAATGCTATTAATCGATCGTAATCGTATCGCATTACTCGATGGTGTAGCACAACGATACCTAGAATTATCTTATAAGCAAGAATCAATTGAAGTTGCGAAAGTTATATCTTCAGTTCAATTATCAGCACAACAACAGCAAAACCTTGCGGAAAAACTGAAAACAATCACGGGTGCTAAGCAGATAAAACTTGCACTTAAAGTAGATCCAAATTTAATTGGTGGATTTACGGTTGAAATCGGATCGCAATATATCGATACAAGTATTCGTGGTCAATTGAGAAAGATAAGTAATCTTCTTGGTGCTGCAAACTAGTATTTTGGATTCAAAAGAATCAAATATATATGTTTTAATTTTTTCATTTTTAGTTTCAAAACTAAAAAATTATATTCAACAAAAAAAAATTAAATAAATTAGGCTGAAATATGATTAACATTAGACCTGACGAGATTAGTAATATTATTCGTCAACAAATTGAGAGCTACGACCAAGACGTTAAAATTGACAATATTGGAACGGTTCTTCAAATTGGAGATGGTATTGCGCGTGTTTATGGACTAGAGCAAGTTATGGCAGGTGAACTGTTAGAATTTGAAGATAGTACTATTGGAATCGCCTTAAACCTTGAAAATGATAATGTAGGTGCCGTTCTAATGGGTAATGGTATCGGTATTCTTGAGGGCAGTACAGTTCGATCTACAGGTAAAATTGCACAGGTACCTGTTGGTGATGCGTTCTTAGGGCGTGTAGTTGATTCATTAGCTCGATCAATTGATGGTAAAGGTGATATCGTTGCATCAGATTCTCGTTTAGTTGAATCAATGGCTCCTGGTATTATTACACGTAAATCAGTTTGTGAACCAGTACAAACTGGTATTACAGCGATTGATGCAATGATTCCAATTGGTCGTGGTCAACGTGAATTAATCATTGGAGATCGTCAAACAGGTAAGTCTTCAGTTGCTATTGATACAATTATTAATCAGAAATCTGAAGATGTTATCTGTGTTTATGTTGCGATCGGTCAAAAAGCGTCTTCTGTAGCAGCTGTTGTTAATACACTAGAAGAAAGAGGTGCTCTAGGATATACGATTATTGTTGCAGCAAATGCTGATGATCCAGCAACTCTACAATATATTGCTCCATATACAGGTGCTGCCTTAGCCGAGTATTTCATGTACAAGGGAAAAGCAACGCTATGTATCTACGATGATTTAACAAAGCAAGCATCAGCATACCGACAAATGTCACTTCTTTTAAGACGTCCACCAGGACGTGAGGCATATCCAGGTGACGTATTTTACTTACACTCGCGCTTATTAGAAAGAGCAGCGAAATTAAGTGATGAACTTGGTGGTGGAAGTATGACTGCTCTACCGATTATTGAAACACAAGCTGGTGACGTATCAGCTTATATTCCAACAAATGTAATTTCCATTACAGACGGTCAGATTTTCCTTTCGGGTGATCTATTTAACGCTGGTATTCGACCAGCTATTAACGTTGGTATTTCGGTATCCCGAGTTGGTTCTGCGGCGCAAATTAAGGCAATGAAGCAAGTAGCAGGTAAACTAAAACTTGAGCTTGCACAATTTGCAGAATTAGAGGCTTTCTCTCAATTTGCATCAGATCTTGATCAAGCAACACAAAATCAACTTGCACAAGGTGTTCGTTTACGTGAAATGTTAAAACAGGCGCAAAACTCTCCAATTCCAGTTGAAGAGCAAGTTGCAATTATCTATGCCGGTATTAACGGTTATCTAGATGACATTGAAGTAGCAAACGTATTACCGTTTATCGCTAAACTACGACCTTATCTTCGTAACTCTGTACCAGATTTCATTTCAAACGTTAAAAATACAAAGAAAATGGATGAAGGTTCTGAGGAGTTATTAAAGAAAGCAATCGCTGAAGTGAAAGCTAGTATGTAATCTATATTAAATCTATTCACAAAGATCATAACTACAATGATCTTTGTGATTTTTTATTTTAGTATAAAAAATTATATGAGTCCGCTGAAAAATAGTTTATTCTCGACTATTCATGATTATTCTTATATTACTAGTAAATAAATAAGGTAGTATATAAAGCAGAAATAATCGATTGAATCGTTGTTGGTGGGAGCTAAACGATTTGCTATACAACCCAAATAAAAATATTTCAAATTTCTATTACTTGACAGCCAAAATATAAACTACTAATATTAGAGTGTATAAAATTAGTGCTATTTTTTCGTAATAATTATGGGGTGTCGCCAAGTGGTAAGGCAGCGGACTTTGACTCCGCGATGCGTAGGTTCGAACCCTACCACCCCAATCCAAATTACAAGTCCTTATACAGCGTTAATTTTTTGACGCGAATACGCGTAATCCATCTTCTTTGCTAATTATATTAATTTTAGAACTCTACGATCTATGTCATGCACCGAGAGTTCTATATAGAGAACTACCAGTGGCTGTTAATAGTATTGTTGTGGCTTCTAACGACAGGTCTCACTATAAATAATACACCAGCACTAACAGCAGCCACTGTAGCGTCGATTGGCGATGATGCTTCTCTACCTTACTAGGGTAGATAGGAATAGAAGCGGTTAGCGGCGCTTTAAATCAAAAAGATAATGAGATAAACGTGAATACAAAAAATTTCTAGACAAATGACGGATGACTTAATAAATAGAAATGCCGTACAAAAAGGAAAACTCAAAATAACCTATGAAATTGAGTATAATTCTAAGTCGAGAGGAATAGTGTTTGTCGATCTAGTGGGTGTTATTGATATTAACTCACAATTATATAGATTTACTGCATGACCTACAAATAGAAGCAATTAAATCCACCTTAAATCAAAAACATTATTTTGTAATATATAGTACGATATGTACTTGTAATGTGTACGTATTACAAGTATATAAATTTTGATCGGAGAAGGTGGGATTCGAACCCACGGAAGCTTGCACTTCATCTGATTTCAAATCAGACGCAATCGACCAACTCTGCCACCTCTCCAAATATTATACTCTATTCTAGCGTGCTTTATTTCTTTTTGTCAAGGGTCCACTAGGTATATTTAAATTGTTTTATTGTAAGGAGTAAATCTATAGTTACAATTGGGCAAGAAGGGATTCGAACCCCTGACACCGTGGTTCGTAGCCACGTGCTCTAGTCCACTGAGCTACAAGCCCTACTTGTATTTCTCCAAATATAATTTACCACCCTTCAGTCTTAAAGTCAAACTTTCGGTGAACTGCTCTACTATTCGGATCATTTGATCGGCTATAATATTGCGCTAATATTCTTCTTTTTTCGGGCCCTATTGATAATTGAATAGTTATTACATTCTATCCGATTAAATAGCATAAACCAGAACGCAGCTTGAGTCTGCGTTGGAAGTTTAAAAACACTTCTTTGTTGATTTGCTTCTTTTATTAGCATTTATGATTTTTCAAGCTGTATAGATTTAATATTAATACAATTATATTAATGTGATGATGATGCAGCGTCTCAAAATAAGACAACTCTATCGCTGTTCTATATCATTACAGACGGCAACAAGCGATTACGATTACCGTAATAGAGTTGTAGGACCTAAATAAATAAATTTAGGTCCTACAACTCTATCAAATTAATACGTTAATACTAAATACTCTTATTTAAAAGAATTAATCTAGAGGACGCATTGATAATACAGGCTCATTTTCACGGTTAATACCTTTTTCAAAACCAGCTGCTGCTGCTCTTGCACGACCAGCGTGCCAAAGGTGACCGACCCATAGGAAGAATCCTAGGAAGAAATGAGAACAAGTTAACCACGAACGAGGTGATACATAGTTAACCGAGTTAATCTCAGTTGCTACACCACCTACTGAGTTTAACGCACCTAAAGGAGCGTGTGTCATGTACTCAGCTGCTCGACGCTCTTGCCATGGCTGAATATCATTACGGATTTTGTTTAAATCTAGTCCGTTAGGACCACGTAATGGCTCCACCCAAGGAGCTCGCATATCCCAGAAACGCATTGTTTCTCCACCAAAAATAATCTCACCACTTGGAGATCGCATTAGATATTTACCTAAACCAGTTGGACCTTGCGCTGAAGCTACATTAGCACCTAAACGTTGGTCACGTACTAAGAAAGTAAATGCCTGTGATTGAGAAGCCTCTGGACCTGTTGGACCATAGAACTCACTAGGATAAGCCGTATTGTTGTACCAAACAAAAACTGCAGCCGTAAGGCCCATTCCTGAAAGTGCAGCAAGACTATATGATAAGTAAGCTTCACCTGACCAAACAAATGTACGACGAGCCCAAGCAAATGGCTTAGTTAAAATATGCCAGATACCACCTACGATACAAAGGAAGCCTAACCAAATATGACCACCTACAATATCTTCAAGGTTATTTACACTAATTACCCATCCGTCACCACCAAAAGGTGATTTAAGAACGTAACCAAAAATGATTAACGGGTTTAATGTTGGTGCAGTTACAACACGAACATCGCCTCCACCTGGAGCCCATGTATCGTAAAGTCCACCAACAAAACAAGCTTTTGCTACTAATAAGAAGCAACCAATACCTAATAAAACTAAGTGAATACCAAGGATTGTAGTCATTTTGTTCTTATCACGCCAGTCATAACCAAAGAATGGGAATGACTCCTCTAATGTATCTGGACCAATTAGTGAGTGATATACTCCACCAAAACCTAATACAGCAGATGAAATTAGGTGTAAAACCCCAACAACAAAGAACGGATATGTGTCAACAACTTCACCACCTGGGCCAACACCCCAACCTAGAGTTGTTAAGTGAGGAATAAGGATACAACCTTGCTCATAAAGTGGCTTCTCTGGGATGTAATGAGCTACTTCAAATAATGTCATAGCACCACACCAAAAGACCATTAAACCAGCGTGTGCAACGTGTGCACCTAAAAGCTTTCCTGAAACGTTAATTAGACGAGCATTACCAGACCACCAAGCGAATCCTGTAGATTCGATATCACGGCCTGCGATAACAGTATTAAAGGGCGTTTCCACGTGGTAGAACCTCCTCAGGGAAGATAAAGTTTTCATGAGGTTGATCTTGAGCTGCCATCCAAGCTCGAATACCTTCATTTAGAAGGTTATTCTTAGTGTAGAAAGTCTCAAATTCTGGATCTTCAGCAGCACGAAGCTCTTGAGATACGAAATCATATGCACGTAGGTTAAGCGCTAAACCAACAATACCAATTGCACTTGTCCACATACCTGCTACAGGAACAAATAGCATGAAGAAGTGTAACCAACGCTTGTTAGAGAATGCAACACCAAAAATCTGTGACCAGAATCGGTTTGCTGTTACCATTGAATAAGTTTCCTCTGATTGTGTTGGAGTGAACGCTCGGAAAGTGTTCGCAGCATCACCATCTTCAAATAACGTGTTTTCAACAGTTGCACCGTGAATTGCACATAAAAGAGCTCCACCAAGGATACCAGCTACACCCATCATGTGGAATGGGTTAAGAGTCCAGTTATGGAAACCTTGTAAGAAAAGAAGGAAACGGAAAATAGCAGCAACACCAAAACTTGGAGCAAAGAACCAACTTGCTTGACCTAAAGGGTATACTAAGAATACTGTAACAAATACAGCAATAGGGCCTGAGAATGCAATTGCATTGTAAGGACGAATACCTACTAAACGAGCAATCTCAAATTGACGTAGACAGAAACCAATTACACCAAATGATCCGTGTAAAGCAACAAATGTCCAAAGACCACCAATTTGGAACCAACGAGTAATATCACCTTGTGCTTCAGGACCCCATAATAGTAGTAATGAGTGACCCATACTGTTTGCTGGAGTAGATACTGCAGCTGTTAAGAAGTTACATCCTTCAAGGAATGAACTTGCTAAACCGTGTGTGTACCATGAAGTTACAAATGTAATTCCTGTTAACCAACCACCTACAGCTAGATAAGCACAAGGGAAAAGAAGTAAGCCTGACCAACCGACGAAAACGAATCTGTCACGCTTTAGCCAGTCATCAATAAGATCGAATACACTACGATCTTGCTTTTGTCCGATTGCAATAGTCATATTTATTATTTTTAAAAAATTAGTAAAAGTAAACTTGCATCAATTTTATATTTATTAGCAATAATTAAATAAACGCTAAGATTAAAAAAAATTAAGTTTTACATATCATTACAGTCTATACATATTATAGTATCAATATTAAAGATTTTTTTATAAAATTAACTCAAATTATCCGTTAATTTTCCAGTTATATTTAACCAATTTTGGGCTTCAATATAGTTATTTGGAGCTAACCTGATTGCATTTTTCCAATAATCGCCAGCTTTATCAAACATATCTTTTGCTATTTCAAATTCTTTTTTTTCAGACGCCTTGGTACCTTGGTAATGATAAATAACTGCAATATTATTTAATGCTTGTGGCATTTTTGAGTTTAAATCTAATGCCTGATGATAATATTCAAGTGCTTTTGAATAATCTCCATTATTACCGTAAATTAAACCAATATTGTAAAGTATATAACTTCGATCGTAAGGATCTTCTTCTAACTTTAAAGCTTCATAATAATTTTCTAATGCCTCAGCATAATCACCATTGGATTGAGCTGACATACCATAGCGATAATAAGAAAAAGCTTTCTTCTCATCTTTTGTTGCCGGTAATACCTTAATTAATACGTCCGCTAATACCGTAAATGTTTTATCAATAAAATTATCGTTTTTTTGGTTCATGAACTAGGTTTTTATTTAAATTCAAAGAGTGCACGTTTTCAAGAACTATTTTTGAACCCGAAAAATTAACAAAATATAAGAGCTTAATTTTTTGACTAATAAACAGCAATGCAATAAAATTAGAAAAGGAGTCTACTTTTAGTCTACCAAGACTAAACTACCCGGGCGTTTAACAAATGTTAAACATATTATATGTTACAAGTATCATAAGGTATTATAAATAAAAATGGCTAAACAAAGTATGATTCAGCGCGAAATAAAGCGTGAAAATCTAATAGCAAAGTACGAAACTAAACGTGAAGTTTTAAAACAACAACTTAATAGTGATGATGGATACAAAGTAAAACTTCAGATTTATAAGAAATTCGAAAAAATACCTCGAAATTCATCAGCCGTACGACACCGTAACCGTTGTTGGGTTACAGGTCGAAGTCGTGGGTTTTACCGAGACTTCGGGTTATCGCGCCACGTAGTAAGAGAAATGGCACATGAAGGTATAATCCCGGGCCTTAAAAAATCAAGCTGGTAACCTAAATATATATTAATTTTATCTATTACTAACAAATGACCCAACGAACACTGCATGGAACTAGATTAAAAAAAGTTCGAGTTTCTGGATTTCGCGCTCGTATGAAATCAAAAACAGGGCGTCGCGTTATTAACGCAAGACGCAAAAAAGGACGCTTAAGATTAACAGCCTAATAATAAAATTGTTAATTGTTTAAACACAAGTATTTAATTTATGATAAAGATTCGACTTAAACGATACGGACGAAAGCAAAGACCATCTTACAGAATTGTAGCAATGGACAGCAGAGTTAAAAGAGATGGTAGAGCCATTGAAGAATTAGGATTTTATAATCCACTAACAGATGAAACACATTTAAAGTTTGAACCAATAATAAAAAGATTAAAGCAAGGTGCACAGCCAACAGATACAGTTCACAATATTTTTGTTAAAGCAAAAATTTTTGAACAAATGTAATTAATGAACAACAATGGCACCAAGATTTAAATTAAATATACTTTGGTTAGAAAATGAATTAGGAATTGCAATAGACCAAATTCAGTCAGGAGAACAAATTCCATTAACGGACTACTTTTTTTGGCCAAAAAGTGACACGTGGGACCAAATTAGAAGAGAATTAGAAACTAAACCGTGGATTCTAACCAAAGAAAAAGCTCAACTTTTAAATGCAACTGCAACAATTATGAACCAGTGGCAAAATTCTATGAACAAAACAGTGAAATAGGATAAAAAGTAGATTATGAAATTCCGCTAATACCGAAAACTTATAGGCTTATAGCTCAGTGGATAGAGCACCAGATTCCGGTTCTGGGAGGGGAGGGTTCGAGTCCCTCTAAGCCTTGTTGTTAACAAACTGTTAGAAAGTAACGAGTGTAACTAAAATTGCATCTGGCTGGGTTCGAACCAGCGATGTCTCTATGAGAAGCAGATTATGAGTCTGATGCCTTCGACCACTTGGCTACAGATGCTTATAAATCAAATTAATGGAGTTGGTGGGATTTGAACCCACGTCCATTTAACTAGCGATGTTAACTTGTCTTCAACAGAAAATAACAATGTATAAATAATAACGTTAAAACTCTACAAGATTTTTGAATTTAACTTGCGCTTTATTATTAAAATTTCATAAAACTTACAAAGATTTTATGACTAATTCTAAAAAATTATGCTAGTGCTAATTTTGAATTAAAGTTACAAATATTGTTTGCATTTATTATAAAAAATTACGACTTTATAAGTCATAGTTAAATTAACACGATAACAAAAATGTCGAATCCAAAACAACCCCAAACTTGATACATACAAAATTAAAATAGAAAATATAATTTGTCAATTAGAAGAACTATTTTTAATTTAAATTTGGATAACATTATTATAAGCAAGCTTAACAAATTAAATTCAATTAATTATGTAGTTGTTCAAAAATTTTTACTTTCACGAACATGTTGTAGAGAATAAAATTTCGTTATTATCAAAAATCTTATTGTTATATTCTATAGCCTCGTAAAACAAGACCTAAATAGTTAGTTTGGAACCAAAATAACTTATCAAGTTTACGTCTTCCCCAAACTTTAATTGATTTACCTAATGAATCTTTTGGCCTATTATAATATTGCTCTAGAGTTTTAGCTGACCGCTTCGAAGGAATAAAATAAATTGGCTGACCAATCTTAATAAAAGATGTAGGATTATTCGTATTTAATATAAGTGATTCTTCCCACGATTCGAGAAAATCTTCAAGATTATCCGTATAAATTGCTGGATAAGTTGTTGAAGCTAGACGGTTAGGATACTTTTCGCAAAACTCAAGAGCTTGTTCTCTATCAAAGAAAATATAATTAGCTAAACTATTAGTTTTAGACTTCTTAAAGTTTTCAGCATCATCCAGAGTTTCTATTAAACTTTCTTTATCTTTTACATAATTCCCCTCTAAGCGCGATGGTCGGATGATAGTATCAGATCCAGAGATACCGTCGTCATTAACACCATCTAGGAAACCACTAATATTAACAACCACAGTCGATACAAGGTTTCGTGGTTTATCCTTTACCGGTACAACATAAATTGGTACACCTTTAAAACTAGGATCACCTTGGTCTCCTAGTGTCGATAAAACCTTTTGTGACAAAGTTTGTTCTAATTGTTGCTCATTAGCAGATAGTTCGTTACTAATATCTCCTTGGCTACCAAATTTTAATAATGCCTTAACTTCAGTAAGACTTGGGACAAAGCGGAAATCTACATTAGAGGCTCGAGATAACAAACTATGAGCAGTGTCCATACCAATACAATGTATTGATAAACCAACTTTATCAATACCATTATCGCGTTTATTATGCCCTCCCCTTTCCGAACGTTCTATCATTGTATCCAAGTATAATTTCGCCTCAGTGGGGTCAAGAAACATAAAACCAAATTTTTTCGATTTAGTCGAAAGTGCTTTTTCAGCGGTACGTTTGTAACCTTTACGCTTAGAAAAAGATTTTTGTGCAACGCCAGTTTCATGAACATCACCCTTTTCTAGATTAAAATCCGAAATTAGATCATCATGATAATGGAATTTTCCAGATTTCGCGGATGCTAGAACTAACTCATTTCTTCCATTCACAATCACATACACAGGAACATTTTCTAACGCTTGCTTCAAAAGCTTAATTTTTTTCTTGTAAAAATCAAAAGAGATTACTTTATCCGCATAATTACGAACCCCGAATAAAGACTTGCGGGGCGGATTATGAATAATTTTATTTGATAATAATTTATCAGATCCTCCTACTAAATCTAATTGATTCCATTGAATTTTAATTTTCGGAGGATAAGTGTACAAATCCTCCAAGAAGTAAACAACATCTGATTTCTTAGCTCCGCTACCAGGTATAACTTTACTAACATCTAATAATTGATTTGTTGGAAAATGCTGATTTAAATTTGGTTCCATAGTCTATTTAAAGTGAATTAATTAACCCCTAAAGTTTAAGATTCTATTGTTAATAATGCTACAGTACTAATTCACAGTAATAAATACGGCAGCAAAATCAGTAGTAAGATAAGATTAAATTTAAAGAAGTATTTGCTAAATATACACATTACATATATGATATATCTTATAAGGGCGGTTAGCTCAGTGGTAGAGCGCCTGCCTTACAAGCAGGTGGTCATAGGTTCAAATCCTATACCGCCCATTACAACCGATATAGATAGATTAGCTAGTCCATCGGGCCCATCGTCTAAGGGATTAGGACAGGGACCTTCTAAGTCTCTAATGTAGGTTCGAATCCTACTGGGCCCATTTTTATTTCAATACTATCTAAAAACTTCCTCAAATACGCTTTGAACTTTATCGCCCGAATCAATTGATTCTAATGGATCCTTTCTTAATCTATGTCTAAGACATAACGTGATAACATTTTCAATATCTTCCACTGTTACCGTAGTACGTTCATTGTAGGCTGCAAACGCTTTTGCCGCACGATTTGTTACAATGTCTCCACGAAGACCATCTACGTCAAGTGTTCCACAGACCTGTGAAATCTTAACACGTAACTCCAGAGATAATTCGACACCAGGTAAACGGTCTTGCGCCTCCAGAATCTTTGTTTTTAAAGCATCCTGAGCAGCACGAGTATCATTTAACGCTGTCTCGGGGTCACTATCGAAGTTACTCCGTTGTTCAACAATTTGTACACGAGTTTCTGGATCACGCACTGTTCTAATCTCAGCGTGCATACCGAAACGATCTAAAAGTTGGGGACGTAATTCACCCTCTTCAGGATTACCAGAACCTACCAGAACAAATCGAGCAGGGTGACGAATCGAAATTCCCTCACGCTCAACAGTATTCCATCCGGAAGCAGCCGAGTCTAATAAAATATCAACTAGGTGATCGTCTAGTAGATTTACCTCATCAACATATAAAATACCACGGTTCGCTTTAGCTAAAAGACCTGGTTCGAAAGCTTTTATTCCCTCTGTAAGAGCTTTTTCAATATCAATTGTTCCACACACACGATCTTCTGTGGCACCTAATGGTAAATCAATCATTGGAACCTTTTTAGAAGCAGCCTCTAGTTTACCATTACTTACCACAACTGACTTAACATCTTCACTCATTAATTCAAAATCAGTTAGTGACGAATTAAAGGCATCTCCGGCAACAACTTGAATTTCAGGAAGTAAATCTGCAACTGCACGAATAGTAGTCGATTTTCCAGTCCCTCGATCACCCATAATCATTACACCACCAATTCGAGGATCAATTACATTCAAAATCAATGCAAGCTTCATTTCTTCTTGACCAATGATCGCTGTGAAAGGAAAGACAGGTCGTTCTACGTTTGTTTTAACAATATTTTCTGTGGAAACCATTTTAATCACTTTTAAAACGAATAATTAAATTTTTCTTAGCTATTTGACGAGAATAAGAATAATCGTCAAAAAATAATTGGTAACATTAGTTCTTAATTAGAAAAGTAAAATGTTAAACTTAACTTAGCACATTATTAATTCAAAAACTTAACTACTAATTAGTATAAACGAAATTAAATTTAAAAACTAATTTATCCAAATTACAATTTAATTAAAACTACAAAAAGATAATAATTCATCTAATGATATAATCTATCTAATATTAAATCTTTTAATTATTAATTAATAGCTGAAAAACAATAATTATTATGGCTCGTGTTATAGTTATTACTTCGGGAAAAGGGGGTGTAGGTAAAACAACCACAACGTCCAACTTGGGAATGGCCTTAGCACGTTTAGGGCATAAAACACTGTTAGTTGATGCTGATGTAGGACTACGTAATCTGGATCTATTATTAGGTCTAGAAAATCGCGTAATTTATACTGGACAGGATGTATTAAATAAAACGTGTCGATTAGAACAAGCTCTAATACAAGACAAAAGACAACCTCAATTAACATTTTTTCCATTATGTTCAAGTCAGTCCAAAAGCCCATTTACAAAATTACAAATACAAGAGCTGATTAATTTAGTCAGTGATAAATATGACTTTGTTTTAATTGACAGTCCAGCTGGAATTGATCAAGGCTTTCAAACTGCCATAGAGCCTGCAAAAGAAGCTCTAATTGTTGTTACACCAGAGGTACCTTCAATTAGAGACGCTGATAAAGTCATTGGACTCTTAATTGCTCAAGGTATTAAAAATAATAAACTAATCATTAATCGTATTCGACCAAAAATGATTAAAAGCGATGAGATGATGTCGATAACAGATGTTCAAAATATTTTAGGTATTCCAATCTTAGGCACAATACCAGACAGCGAACAAGTAATTATTGCCTCGAATCGAGGTGAACCACTTGTGCTAGAAGATAAATTATCGTTCCCTGGTATGGCTTTTGAAAATACTGCACGCCGTTTAGAAGGACAAGAAGTTGATTTAATAGATTTAAATAAAAATTCAACAAACCCCGTAAAGACAATATTGGGCAGTTTTCTAAACCGTAAAAATAAAAAAGGTACGCAATAGGAATGAAAGTTTGAAAGTTTGTAAAGAAACTAAATTTTTAGTTTCTCTACAAACAATATTTTTAAATTAAGCCATTCGCTTTAATTGCTGCAGAGCTAAACGACCAATGTTAAATAACGCCCATGAAACTGCTGCTAAAAACGGAAGTGCAACGATTGCAACTCTTGTATCCATGTAAACTAAAACCTCAATTAAATAATAAATCTATTTAATATTATACAACGTTTATCGTACTATCGAAAACAGTCACTTTTATACTTATCACTTTTTTAATACGTAATTAGTCGATTACTATTATAAATAAAGCACTTACAAAAAATATTCCTCAATTTTTAAAAATTATTAATGTCAAATTTACCATTTACACTTGATCAATTAAAAATTTTACAGACGATCACAATTGAGGGAAGTTTTAAAAAAGCCGCAACAAAATTGTATATTTCACAACCAGCTGTCAGCCTTCAAATTCAAAATCTTGAACGTCAATTAAATACACCGATTTTCTACCGAGATAAGCGACAAGCACGATTAACTGAAGCTGGGCAACTACTATTGAAGTACAGTGACAGAATACTTAATTTGTGTGAAGAAACATGCCGGGGTTTAGAAGAAATACAAACATTACAATCAGGTATATTAATTATTGGCGCCAGCCAAACAACAGGAACGTATCTAATGCCTCGATTAATTGGTATTTTTCGTCATAAATACCCTCAAATTGCAATTGAATTACAAGTTCACTCAACTCGTCGCATAGCCTGGGGCGTAGCAAAAGGACAGATTGATTTAGCCATAGTTGGAGGTGAAATTCCAAAAAATCTTCAGTCAACACTCGATATCACTTCATACGCCGAAGATGAGCTTGCTCTTATTCTACCAACTTCACACCCTTTTGCCTCATTAGAATATATCCAAAAAGAAGATCTATACCGTTTAAAATTTATTGCTTTGAATACGCAGTCAACAATTCGAAATGTTATTGAAAATACTTTAATCGAAAACGGGATTGATAGCCGCCAATTTAAAATTGAAATGGAGTTGAATTCAATTGAAGCAATTAAAAATGCTGTTCAGTCTGGTTTAGGAGCAGCATTTGTCTCAGTTTCAGCCATTTCTAAAGAACTAGAGCTTAATATAATCCATTGGGCTAAAATTAAGGATATAACTATTAGCCGAACATTATCAATCATCGTTAATCCCAAACGATATTATGCTAGTTCGATAAAAATTTTTAAGCGCGAAATTTTAGACATGTTTCTAGTTTCTTCATCTTTTGATAATAAGTTAAACCTATTATGGCAAGAAAAGGAAAATAATTAAGTTTTTTAATTATAAATACTATTAATTTATAAGAAGTGGGTATTGACAAGTAACCAGACACATATTATATTATTATAGACAAAAGGTTAAGGTAGGAAAGAATTTATATTCAAAGTTTCATTTTACTTTTTGTCTTATTTAAATAGAAGTGCCCCCATCGTCTAGAGGCCTAGGACATCTCCCTTTCACGGAGGTAACGGGGATTCGAATTCCCCTGGGGGTAATATAAAACCAAAGTATTAAAACGTAATGGAACAAAAAAAAGAATGCACAGGAAATATTCCTAGTGCATTCTTTTTTTTATAATAACTACTATTTTTACAACAATTATAGTTTACAGTGAAGATCCTAAGCCCGAATAAGCGCCAAAGACAAATAAAGTTAGTAAACCAAGGGCAGCAAGCCCACCAATCGTCGCTACCATCCAAAGTGGTACTCGTCCAGCATCACTCATCTTTACAATCTCCTCAAAAAATTATTTTAATAGTGAAATGATTTTAATCTTCCTACTCTACTTAGTTAAAGAAATAACTTGAAAATAGTACGGCTAAAACAAAAATTAAAAGTAAACCCCAAAATAATGAAGTTCGATTTAACTCTACAGGTTGTTTATTAGGGTTCGGTGCACTCATCTAAAAATATCTCCTATCGTTGAATAAATTGCATTGACGTAATAGCACCAAGAAAAAATACTGTTGGTACTGCTAATGCATGTATTGTAAGCCAACGAAAAGTGAAAATAGGATATGCGATTGGTTGATTTGTATTGATCATTTATACCTCTAACATGTTTTCTACTTTTATAGGCCTTTTGTTAAATCTTCTAATTCCTGCTTAGCACTGAAACGGTCATTTACTAATGGAATTTGTTGACGATCTTGTGTGAAGTATTCATTAGGTCTTGGCGTACCAAAAACATCGTACGCTAATCCTGTACTAATAAAAAGAAATCCTGCAACAAATAACGCAGGGATTGTAATACTATGGATAATCCAATAACGAATACTTGTGATAATATCTGAAAACGGTCTTTCTCCTGTTGAACCACCTGACACGATTCTTTCTCCTATTGTACTTAAAATCAATTACTTTTACTTCTCAAAAGAAGTAAAAATATTTTCTTCTTTAAGTTAATTAACTTACGAAGAGTGAATATAAAATTGTTTACTTTGTAGTAACAAATAACTTGTATAAAATTATATAACGAGTTTAGCCTTTTTTCTAATTTTTTTTTTAATTCTAATAATCTTACTCATAAAAAAAGTGACAGTTCAAATTAGTTTAAAACACTGAAGTACTAAACCGTTAAATATGAAATTTACTATATTTGTCCGTAGGTATGTAAACCTTGACCAAGAAAATTAACCCCAAGATAACAAATCCAAACAACAACAAAGCCGGCAGAAGCTATTAGTGCAGGCTTTTCACCTTGCCAAGATTTTGTAATTCGGGCGTGTAAATAAGAAGCAAAAACTAACCAAGTAATTAAGGCCCAAGTTTCTTTAGGATCCCAACTCCAATATGAACCCCAAGCTTCATTTGCCCATACTGCTCCAGCTATAATACCAACAGTTAATAGTGGAAATCCAAAACTTATTGTCCTATAACTTAAATTATCAATACTTTCTAACAGAGTTAATCTGGGACTTATTATGTTACCGACCGTAACGTTATCTTCCGAAAGTAGATTAGAATAATTTTCCGTAGTTTCTGTTTTATAAAATGCTATATTTTCAGTAAAGCGGGAATTTGATACAGATTGACTACCATATGAACTACCTTGAATTGAAACTTTCTCCTTTTTATTGTTAACAAGGACCAGGAAAAAGATACTTAAAAGTGAGCCGATTAATAAGCTAGCATAGCTTAGCATCATAACAGTAACATGCATCATTAACCAGTTAGATTTTAGTGCAGGTACTAAGGAAGAAGGCGATTGCATTGCCTCAGGTAACGATAAACTTGCAAACCCAGTAACAAACAATGATATTGGTGTACTAATAGAACCGATAATCGAAACTTTTGAGCGGTCTTCAATGATGATCCCTAATGATGTTATTCCCCAAGCTAGGAACATTAAAGATTCATATAAGTTACTTAACGGAAAATAACCAGATATTAACCATCTTGAACCTAATAAAATGAAAAGACAAGAACTGGCACAACAATTGCCGTAAAACCCTAATTTAGATAAAAATTTAAATTTCGGAAAAACTAAACTTGCCCAACAAACTATTGTTACAACTAACAAATTCGCGAAAATTAAATTATCTAGATTTGATTGAATATCCATTAACTTAAATAATTAAAAAATTTCTCAACTATAAAATAATAGGAATTTCGATTAAATTAAAAATTAATTTTACTAATTTAACTGAATATTCCTATTTTTTAGTAACTAAACTGCTTCTTCTTGTTCAATTAATACAAAAAATAATGCAAAACACAGACCTGGAAAAACAAGTGTAACAACTGGTGTTAAAATCGACGGTAAAAAAGATGCTGTCATATTTTTATTACTTTTACTCTAACGTAATTAATAATTTAACTAAACACAATTTTAACATCCTATCGTTATTTATTTAATCTTTCTATAAAAAAGGTTCAATAAAAAATTTATACTGGTAACTTTTACTCCCTTAATAGGAGCTATTATATTAAAAAATAACATTATCTGACGCAAAGTTAAGATTAAAAAATAAGCTCTAGTGCCGTAAAGGCATTCACGCTGCCACCCCACCTGCCGAATCATCGATAAACTTATAAAAAACTAGATAATGAATGTAAAATAATGTGTAATAAACTTAAAAGCGGGTAGGGAGAATCGAACTCCCATCATTAGCTTGGAAGGCTAAGGTTCTACCACTAAACTATACCCGCGACTCTTAAACTAAGATTATATCAAAGCACTAGTGGGGTCAACTTAAAATAAATTGCAATATCTCTTTTACTTTTATTAAGATATAAATTATATTAAGTGTTGTAGTTTCTTTCAAGGCGATATGGCCAAGTGGTAAGGCAGTGGATTGCAAATCCTCTATCCCCAGTTCGAATCTGGGTGTCGCCTTAAAAACAATGGGGGTATGGTGGAATGGTAGACACAACAGACTTAAAATCTGTTGACCAATTGGTCGTGAGGGTTCAAGTCCCTCTACCCCCAATGATAAAATAAGTTATGGCACTTAAAAAACAAAGCCCTACCATTATATAATCCAGCAGAATTCAAAAATGCGGTCGGAGAGACTCGAACTCTCATGGGAATACCCGCTAGAACCTAAATCTAGTGCGTCTACCAATTTCGCCACGACCGCAATGTTACAATACCTAATCTAACAAACAATCTCTGTTAATGCAAATTTTTTGAAAAACAAGGTTAAGTCTAATTACCCTTCACGCGTTGTTTTTCCATGCTACCTTATTGAGGATGAACTAAGAGTTTTATTCACTTCACCTGTCAAAAACGAACTTGATTTAAACAACTTATTTGTAGAGAAACTAAAAATTTAGTTTCTTTACAAACTTTTAAACTTTCATTCTTCCGGCGTATCCTTTTGAATATATGTTTTGTTAGAATTAGTTTAATACGTTAAACCAAGACTACGTGTAGTTTCACTACCTAAATAAACACGTACACTTAAAAAGTCTGTAGGGCAGGCCGTTTCGCAACGCTTACAACCAATACAATCTTCTGCTCGCGGGGCTGATGCAATTTGCCCTGCTTTACAACCGTCCCATGGAACCATTTCTAAAACATCACACGGGCATGCACGAACACATTGAGTACAACCAATACAAGTATCGTAAACTCTTACGTTATGAGACATAATTTAACTTAATGTTTTGCAAAATTAATAATTTACTAATTATAGTTTAGCAGCCTATTTATGAATTTAATTTTTAAGAATCGAAAAATTAATTCAATATTACCGTAATTTTTTCGAGAAGTATGTAAAACTTAGAATATATACACGATATTAGTAGACCTTGATGGAATTTAAATAGGTTACATACTTATATAGTATGCAACCTATCCATTAAGACTAACTGCTATGTAGTTACCCAATCAACATCAACATTCTCAAGAATAATTGAAGAGTTATAAATCTGTAAGATAATAACTAAAAATAATAGAAACATAGCCATAAAAAAGCCCATAACAGGTGTCGTTCCCCAACCTGGAGCTACTTTACCGTATTCTGCATTAAGTGGTCGTAAAATTTCTCCTAATCGCGTTCTTAGTGCCATAATTTTAAGTTCAAGAGAATTAGATTATATAATACTAGTTTATAATATTACTCATAATGTATATTATAAACAAAGTTTTCTATTTACGGGTAACTTATTGAATATTATTTTTTTATGGAAAGTGCAAAAATATTAAGTATTTTCATTTCTGGTTTACTTCTGGGCATCACAGGTTACTCAATTTTTACCGCCTTTGGGCCAGCTGCCAAAGAATTACGCGACCCCTTCGAAGAACATGAAGATTAGAAAAAAAATCATTCACAATTGTGAATGATTTTTTTTCGCCTAATACGATGTATCCATTTTTTTACTTCTTAACAATTCTTGGAGGATCTCTAAAGAAAATTGCAAAGAAGATTACAACTAATGTTCCAATTAGTAAGAAAGTATATACTAACGCTTCCATAATTTAACTATTAATTATTAATCTTAAACGACACCTTGCTTCTTAGTAGTCTTATCACCAAGTTTCTGGAATGCACCAAATTCAACTTGTTCTAGAACTTCACTACCAATACCTGCAAAAACATCTCTGAATAAAGTACGACCACCATGCCATAAATGCCCAAGGAAGAATAATAAAGCAAAGTTTGCGTGACCAAAAGTATACCAACCACGTGGGCTACTTCTAAATACACCGTCTGATTCTAATGTTGTTCTATCAAACTCAAAAACTTCACCTAATTGTGCTTTTCTTGCGTATTTTTTAACAGTCGGAGCATCTGTAAATACTTGACCGTTTAATTTTCCACCATAGAAGTTAGTACTAACACCTACTTGCTCAATACTATACTTTGATTCAGCACGTCTGAATGGAATATCGGCACGAACAATACCATCTTTATCCACAAGAATAACTGGGAATGTTTCAAAGAAAGCTGGCATTCGACGTACAGTTAATTCACGACCTTCCTTATCCTGGAAAACTGGGTGACCTAACCAAGCTTCTGCAATACCATCACCTTTATTCATTGGACCGGCACGGAATAAACCACCTTTCGCTGGGTTATTACCAATGTAATCATAAAAAGCTAACTTATCAGGAATTCGTGACCAAGCTTGACTTAGTGATAAACCTTCACCTAATGAACTTTCTACACGACGCTCAATCTCTTGTTGAAAATAACCACTATCCCATTGGTAACGAGTAGGGCCAAATAATTCAATTGGAGTTGTAGCTGCACCATACCACATAGTACCAGAGGTAATAAACGCTGCAAAGAATACAGCAGAAATACTACTCGATAGTACAGTTTCAATGTTACCCATACGAAGAGCTCGGTAAAGTCTCTGTGGTGGTCTAATTGTCAAATGAAAGACACCCGCAAGAATACCTAAAATACCTGCTGCGATATGATGAGATGCGATTCCACCCGGGTTAAATGGGTTAAATCCTTCTGCACCCCATGCTGGAGCAACAGCTTGTACACGGCCTGTAACACCATAAGCATCAGAAACCCAAATACCAGGACCAAATGTTCCTGTAACGTGGAAAGCACCAAAGCCAAAGCATAGTAAACTTGCTAAGAATAGGTGAATACCAAAAATTTTTGGAAGGTCTAATGCTGGTTCACCAGTACGTGGATCTCTAAATAACTCTAGATCCCAATAAACCCAGTGCCAAATTGCTGCTAAAAAGCACATTCCTGATAGAATAATGTGTGTTAAAGCAACTCCTTCAAAACTCCAGATACCGGGATCTGAAACACTTTCTCCAGTAATACTCCAACCACCCCAAGAATCAGTAACACCAAGACGAGCCATGAAAGGCATTACAAACATGCCTTGTCTCCACATTGGATTCAGAACTGGGTCAGAAGGGTCAAAAACTGCAAGTTCATATAATGCCATCGATCCTGCCCATCCAGCAACAAGTGCTGTATGCATTAGATGTACGGCGATTAAGCGGCCTGGGTCGTTAAGTACGACCGTATGAACACGATACCAAGGTAGTGCCATAAACTTTTTCCTCCTATAGAAAAATTTTTTACTTTCTTACTCTTAATTAACAAATCTTAAAAAACAGAAAAACTCAGCTTTAATACTAAGTCAATCTCTTACAACAAATTATATATTGAATTCAATATTTTTAACTAACTTTATTTTAGATTAATAAAAACAGCGAACACTAGGAATTCTGCTAGCAAATAATATTTGTAACAGCAGCGTTCTGTTAGATACCAACACAAAATACAAAAATATCATACTTTTGAATGTAATAAAAAGCGAGTGACGCGATTCGAACGCGCGACATCAACCTTGGCAAGGTTGCGCTCTACCCCTGAGCTACACTCGCTTACTAGTATACATAACTATATCAGAAAACCGATTAAATACCAAACGTAGCATAATACCTTCCTCTTAATCCAAACTATTGATAACATTCTTATAAACTCGAGTGTCTAAAAAACAGATTTAATTTGCAAAAATAACAAAACATAAGAGGTTACTTCTTGAATCAGTTATTGATAATACATAAAGTTCCATTTATTGTCTAAAAAAAATTAATTTAATTGTAGACAGATACCCTGATAATATGGCATCATATGACTAGTTAAGGTAATTACCTGTAAGTTTCCTCAGTAGCTCAGTGGTAGAGCGATCGGCTGTTAACCGATTTGTCGTAGGTTCAAATCCTACCTGGGGAGGTTTCAATTTTAAATTATCGCTGGGAATATATTTTATTCTATAGAAAACCAAATTGAAAAAATCTTGAAACCTGCAAAGAGAACAAATTATAAAATTCTTACCCTAAGCAGGATAAGAATTTTATAATTTTATTAACAATTAGATAATAATATCTACCTAAGCAGGAACAACATTAAAAATTCCTGTAAGAATTACTAATGCCGACCATAAACCTGCCCCACTCCAAACGATACTTTGAGATTTTTCCCACTCACCTGGAGTTGCTAAAATAACAGGTACAGCAACCAATAGCGCGAATGATACAAGTACTAATAGGCTAACAAAGATTTGGAGAATTCCGATCATGAGAATTGTTTACTCTAAATTAAATAATTTAAACTTTATCAATAGTTTATAACATTTTTTTATTAATCGCGGCTAATACAAATAGAAATTTTTAGAAAAAGTTCAAGTAATTATCTTATCACCTAATGTATAATCTACGTAAGTATTTTATTTTTTGTAATATTATTTACAGGGTTAATAACAAAATGAATGTAAACTTTTTAATATCATATCTACCCGAGGCGTACGCAGCATTTCGTCCAATTGTTGACGTAATGCCAGCAATCCCGGTACTTTTTCTTTTATTAGCATTCGTATGGCAAGCAGCTGTAGGATTTAGATAAAAGAAACTACAAACTACGTTTTTTTATTTTTTTCCAAAAATTTATTAAATTGTAGTTTTGTTAATTCGGATTAATAAAAACATTCATCCACAAATTTTTGAAACATTGTCTATTAACTGAAATCAATTACTATAAAAAAAACCTTTAATATGGTTGATACTGCTTCAAAAACGGGATTTATTTCACAGATCATTGGACCTGTAGTAGATGTAGAATTTCCAAACGGCGAGTTACCAAAGATCTACAACGCATTAATCATTGGCTCGGGTGATGAAGTGCCTATTACATGTGAAGTTCAACAGCTTCTTGGTAACAATAAGGTTAGAGCTGTTTCAATGACATCTACAGATGGATTAAAACGTGGAGCAGAGGTATCAGATACTGGTTCGCCAATCTCTGTACCAGTAGGAACAGGGACTTTAGGTCGTATCTTCAACGTTTTAGGTGAACCTGTTGATGAATTAGGACCATGTACATCAGATTCTACGTTACCAATTCACCGTCAGGCCCCTGCATTTGCTGATCTAGATACTTCGCCATCAGTTTTTGAAACTGGTATTAAAGTAGTAGATCTATTAGCTCCTTACCGTCGTGGTGGAAAAATTGGTTTATTTGGTGGTGCTGGAGTAGGTAAAACAGTACTTATCATGGAGCTAATTAACAACATTGCACGAGCACATGGTGGAGTTTCAGTTTTTGGTGGTGTTGGTGAACGTACGCGTGAAGGTAACGACCTTTACTGCGAAATGAAGGAATCTAAGGTAATCAACGAAGAGAAACTGACAGAATCTAAAGTTGCGTTAGTATACGGACAAATGAACGAACCACCAGGTGCACGTATGCGTGTTGGTTTAACTGCGCTAACAATGGCAGAATATTTCCGTGATGTAAACAAGCAGGACGTTCTACTGTTTATTGATAATATTTTCCGTTTTGTACAAGCGGGTGCAGAAGTATCAGCATTACTTGGACGTATGCCATCTGCCGTTGGTTACCAACCTACGCTAGCTACTGAAATGGGTGGTTTACAAGAGCGAATCACATCAACAACAGAAGGTTCAATTACATCAATTCAAGCGGTTTATGTACCTGCTGATGATTTAACAGACCCAGCACCAGCTACGACTTTTGCACACTTAGATGCAACTACAGTATTATCTCGAGGATTAGCGTCTAAAGGAATTTACCCTGCGGTAGATCCACTAGATTCTACATCAACAATGCTTCAACCAGCAATTGTAGGTGAAGTGCACTATGCAATTGCACAAAGAATCAAATCAACACTTCAGCGTTACAAAGAACTTCAAGATATTATTGCTATTCTAGGTCTTGATGAGCTTTCAGAGGAAGATCGTCAGACAGTTGCTCGAGCCCGTAAAGTTGAGCGTTTCCTATCACAACCATTCTTTGTTGCAGAAATATTTACAGGTTCACCCGGTAAATACGTATCATTAGCTGATTCAATCGACGGATTCACTCAGTTATTAGAAGGTAAGTTAGATGATATCCCAGAACAGTCATTCTACCTAGTAGGAAACCTTGCCGAAGCTATTGAAAAAGCTGAAAAGTTAAAATAAAAAAGAGTTATGAGTTTAAACGTTCGTGTAATTACACCTGATAAAGTTGTCTGGGATGCAGATACGGAAGAGATAATACTTCCTAGTAGTACAGGCCAACTTGGTATTTTAACAGGTCACGCACCTTTACTTACTGCCTTGGATATCGGTGTTATGAGACTAAAAACTGGATCAAAATGGACATCTATTGTTCTAATGGAAGGTTTTGCAGAAGTCGAAAAGGATACAGTTACAGTACTTTGTAATGGAGCTGAAGAAGCAGATTCTATTGATGCAACTACAGCACAAGCTGATCTTGAAAAAACGATTTTATTAGTTGAGGAAGCAGCAACTAAAAAAGAAAAAATCGAAGCTACAATCGAATTACGTAAATGCAAAGCTAGAATCCAAGCTTTAGCAAAATCGTAAAAAATTAAAAAATTTCTGAATCAACTAGTTTGATTCAGAAATTTTTTAATACAATTTAATTATCTTTAAAACCTTATACTGTATTATTTAGTAAGAACCTCTGGTTCTAATTCGGCATCGGTGTCAGCACTCACAAAAATTTTAACTTTATTGTCTATATCAATGTCTACAACAGCAATATCACCAGTTTTAATTTTTTCAGAAAGTACTTCTTCAGCCAGATTATCTTCTAATAAACGCATAATTGCTCGACGTAAAGGACGAGCACCATAAGTTGGATTATAGCCTTCATCAACTAAATGTACTCTAAATCGTTCAGTAACTTCTAGCTGAATACCTTTTGCTGCAATACGACTGAAAACTTCTTTCAACATCAGCTCAGAAATTTGACCGACTTCATTTTTTGTTAATTGACGGAATACAATAATTTCGTCTAAACGATTTAAAAATTCTGGTCTGAAGTATTGCTTTAACTCCTCATTAACAAGTGCCTGAATTCGATTATACTGGAACTCTGTTTCATCTTCAGATAATTCAAAACCTAGGCCGCCGCCACCTTTTTCTATAACTTTTGAACCAATATTCGAAGTTAGAATAAGAAGCGTACTCTTAAAGTCAATTGTACGACCTCGTGAATCAGTTAAACGACCATCTTCAAAGATTTGAAGTAATAAGTTAAAAACATCTTGGTGAGCTTTTTCAACTTCATCAAAAAGTACCACTGTATAAGGACGTCTTCTTACAGCTTCTGTTAATTGACCGCCTTGATCATACCCAACATAACCAGGTGGTGAACCAATTAGTTTTGAAACTGTATGACGTTCCATGTACTCAGACATATCTAATCTTACCATCGCATCTTCTGAACCAAAGAAATAAGAAGCCAAAGCTTTTGTTAATTCAGTTTTACCTACACCCGTTGGTCCTGCAAAAATGAAACTTGCGATTGGTCGATTTGGATTTTTTAAACCAACTCGAGCTCGTCTTATTGCTTTTGAAACTGCCGCAACTGCTTCATCTTGACCAATAATACGACCATGTAAAGTTTCTTCCATGTTCAATAACTTGTCCGACTCACTACGAGTTAATTTATTGACAGGAACACCGGTCCACGAAGATACGATTTGTGCAATGTCTTCTTCAGTTACAATTGGAGCTTCGACTTTTTGATCTTGATCTGCTGGTGTATCCCCTCCTTTAGCACTCCAAATAACAGCCTGAATTTGTGCATTAATCTCTAATTCACGTAAACGTAATTTACCAGCCAACTCAAAATCTTGACTTCGAATAGCTGCATCTTTTGATTTTAGTAATTCACGCTTTTCATCCTCTAATTGCTTAGCGACAGCAGGCAATCTAAAACTCATTAATCGAACACGAGACCCTGCTTCATCAATTAGATCAATTGCTTTATCAGGGAGGAATCGATCGGCAATATACTGATCAGCAAATTTTGCTGCTGCAGTTAATGCCTCATCAGATATCGTCAATTTATGGTGTCGTTCATAACGATCACGTAAGCCAAATAAAATTTCAATTGTTTCGTCAACAGACGGCTCATTTACCATTACTGGCTGAAAACGACGCTCTAAAGCCGCATCTTTTTCAATATGCTTACGATACTCTTCAATCGTTGTAGCACCAATACACTGTAATTCGCCTCGTGATAAAGCCGGTTTTAAAATATTAGCTGCATCAATTGCACCTTCAGCCGCACCTGCACCAATTAAAGTATGAACTTCATCAATTACTAAAATGATTTCACCGGATGTTGATACTTCCTCCATAATTCGCTTAAGACGCTCTTCAAACTCACCGCGATATTTTGTTCCCGCAATTAAAAGTCCAATATCTAGAGCAACTACAAGCTTCCCTTCAAGAGTATCTGGCACATCTCGATTTGCAATTCGTTGGGCTAAACCTTCAGCAATAGCTGTTTTACCTACTCCCGGCTCACCAATTAATACGGGGTTATTTTTTGTTCGTCGACCTAAAATTTGAATAACACGCTCGATTTCTTTTTCACGACCAACTACTGGATCTAATTTACCATCAAGAGCTTTTTGTGTTAGGTTCGTACCAAATTCATCCAAAGTCGGTGATTTACTACGATTCGCATTACTATCAGAATTAACTTTTGTATTCTCACCTAAAGCACGAATAATTTCAGTTCGTAACTTTGGAAGATTAACATCTAACTGTTCAAGAACTCGAGCAGCTACACCCTCGCCCTCAACTATTAAACCAAGAAGTAGGTGCTCGGTACCAATGTAATTGTGTCCTAGTTGGCGCGCTTCTTCTAAAGACAATTCTAAACAGCGTTTAGCACGCGGGGTAAAAGGTATTTCAACAGCAACAAATCCTGAACCACGGCCAATAATTTTTTCAACCTCAATACGAGCGTCTTTTAATTTAACTCCCATTGATTTTAAAATCTTTGGACCTACACCACTACCTTCACCAATAAGACCTAGCAATATTTGTTCCGTCCCCACAAAATTGTGGCCGAGTCGTCTGGCCTCTTCTTGAGCCAACATTATTACCTTAATTGCTTTTTCAGTGAAACGTTCAAACATATAATTTTTAAATTCTTAATACTTTATGATTTATGACAATTGAATCAATTCTATAATGACTAGTATGTCATCACCAGACCGAGTACTTTTAATTTTTCCTTAATATTCACTCACAATAACTATTTAAGTAACAAGAAACGAGCAAGCTATTTCTCCTTAAACATTAATAAATATTAATCTAAATCGATTAACATTTTAAGCTTATAATCAAACTTCTAATAAATATTGTTCTACCTTACAATTCTACTCCAGGTTTTTTAATCTACGGTAATTAACTATAAAGAATATCAAACCCTTTTGATAAACTTTTAATAAAAGATAGGATAATATAGAGTTATTATTTTTTGATCTAGTATAATATTACTTAACAATGAATGCAATATTTTTTTACTAACAAGGAAATTGATTCTACTAAGTGCTATAATCTAATTATTATTAGAGTAGCTTTTAGAAAAGCTAAAAGCGTAAGAACATTTAGTTTTATAAAGCTTTTATACATATTTAATATTATTTAAACATATGATTAACTGGTCAGTTTTTGCACAATTAACGTCATTAGCACTTGTTGTCCTTTCAGGGCCTGCTATTATTTTCCTTTTATACTTCAAGCAAGGTAACATGTAAGGATTACTTAGTTGAAAATTAGGGAATATCCCTAGAGTTTCGATCCACAAAGTATATAATATAAACTGTGTTTTATTATATATTTTGTTCAATACCAATTGACTCTAAAAAGTTCGATTGGTATCGTATAGGTAAGTCCATTTTAGTTAAGCGCTCTTAGTTCAGTTGGTAGAACGTAGGTTTCCAAAACCTGATGTCAGAGGTTCAAGTCCTCTAGGGCGTGATTTGCATAAAACTTTTCTCTTTTTATAAGTCCTATTATACTAAGAGTAGAGTTATATAACTGGAGAGGTGGCTGAGTGGTTGAAAGCTTTAGATTGCTAATCTAACGTACGTCGTAAGATGTACCGTGGGTTCGAATCCCATCCTCTCCTATGTAAAAAAAGATAGACACCCGACCAACTAAGAATTACGTTGCCCTAGTCGTCGTTTCAAAAATGTAACCTGTGCAGGCAAAAAATCGTTTTTAGTCTAGGTAAATGTTATTTCAAATAAATACTGCTATATAGTGAATATTATAGTTAAACAACTAAAAAGAAATGATATAATATTGCAAGTAAACCCATTTTAAAAGAAAGAATTATGGACATCTTAAGCTTAGGTTGGTCATCTCTAATGGTTATGTTTAGCTTTTCGCTAGCATTAGTAGTTTGGGGACGTAATGGCTTTTAATAACTTAAAAGCCAAATTATTAAATATACAGACTTTATTATTAAAAGTAAAATAAGATAATAAACAATGACTAAAGAAATTTTTACTGTAGCCGGAGTTATGTGGGTATTAACACTAACTGGTCTAAGTGTTGGATTTGGACTATTAAAAATTCAAGGAGAGTAATCTTATTATAGGCGAGCATAATGACTATAATCGAAAACCTTTGGATTGTACTAACAATAGTAATCATTCTTTTCGTATTATCCACCGACCCAAAAACTCCAGGTTCGGGAAATAATCAAGCAAATATAATCTCAAGCGTGAGCGAAGGACAAAAGTCAATAAGAACAATTATCTGGGTTCTTATCAGTTGTTTCTACGTTTTAAGCTTGTTAATTAGTTACTATTAAGTAAATTATAGCAATTAGCCTTTACACAAACAATAAATTTAAAACGCTTTAAATAATATCTGATATTAAATGGGTGGTATAGGCTAAAAAATCAGAGAGAGTTAATTTTTTATAAACTCTTTCTGATTTTTAAAATAATTAGCTAAAAAATACAATATTATTAAGTAATAGGTAAGCCACTACAGCACCCCCTAAAGCACCAATAAAAAAACCACCTGTGAATTTTCGCCACCCTTTTGATGATTCTAAACCTTCAAGTTGTCCATCATCTTGAAAAGAGGCTAAACCATAAATGGTTAGACCAAGTGTTAAAATAAGTACTAGTCCAATTGCTGAAAGTAAGCCAGCAAGAAGTGCATTTTCAGTATTACGCATGGGTCCAAGAATATAAAATGGACCGATTAGAAAATAACCATGTGCCATTCCAACTTCAAGCCCACGCATAAGAGCAGATAAACCTTTTCTATAAATTGGTAAATTACCTAAATATAATTTTGTTGCTGTTGAAGTTGTTACTGGTGTAGATAGATTACCTACAAATGGATCATTATTATATGGTTTAACAAATTCGCTCATGTATTAGATCTCCCCGGTAGGTTTTTAAACTAACTGACAATAGATTTATAAATATATATTATAAACGGAAACTGACTGAAATTACGTGAAATATTAAAATATGATCAGTTAAAGAATCAACTTATTACGATATAAAAATTGAGATGAATACAAAAAGTCGGGAATAATTTAAAAAACTAATATAGACCTTCGTATCTTCTAAAATCGGGATGACAGGATTCGAACCTGCGACCCTCTGCTCCCAAAGCAGATGCGCTACCAAGCTGCGCTACATCCCGTATTTACTAAGCTATAAATATAATCATACTAAGTATGAAGTAAGTTGTCAATACTAACAGAATAACTTTAATAAAAAAATCAGAGAAACTCATACGAGTTTCTCTAATTTTTATTTAAACGAGATCTTAACCAAACTTACCGGTTGTCGAAGCGATTACAAACGGTGCGAAAGTGAAGATAAAACCAACTGTGAAATGCGCTAATCCAACAAGTCGAGCTTGAACGATTGATAACGCTACTGGTTTATCACGCCAACGAACTAGGTTCGCAATTGGCGTACGCTCATGAGCCCAAACTAGTGTCTCAATCAATTCTTGCCAATAACCACGCCAAGAAATTAGGAACATAAATCCAGTTGCCCAAATTAAATGCCCAAATAGGAACATCCAAGCCCAGACAGCTTGAGCATTCATACCCTGCGCGTTATAACCGTTAATTAACGGTGCGGAATTTAGCCATAAGTAATCACGTAACCAACCCATAATATATGTAGAAGATTCGTTAAACGCAGCTGCGTTACCACCCCAGATTGTTAAATGTTTCCAATGCCAATAGAACGTCACCCAACTAATTGTGTTTAACATCCAGAACATTGCTAAGTAGAAAGCATCCCAAGCCGAAATATCACAAGTACCACCACGACCAGGACCATCACACGGGAAACTATAACCAAAATCTTTCTTATCTGGCATCAGTTTTGAACCACGTGCATCTAATGCACCCTTTACAAGGATTAATGTAGTTGTATGAAGACCTAATGCAATTGCATGGTGAACTAAGAAATCACCAGGACCAATCGTTAAGAATAACGAATTCTTACCACTATTAATTGCTTCAATCCACCCAGGTAACCAAATTTTACTACTTGCAACAGTAGCTGCACTCGTTGATGACGATAATAACACATCAAATCCGTATAGCGCTTTACCTGATGAAGCTTGAATAAATTGAGCAAATACAGGTTCAAATAAGATTTGCTTTTCTGGAGTACCAAAGGCAACACAAGTATCATTATGAATATACAATCCAAGTGTATGGAAACCTAAGAATAAACTAACCCAACTTAAATGAGAAATAATAGCCTCTTTATGCTGAAGCATTCTAGCTAGAACGTTATCCTTATTTACTTCTGGATCATAATCACGAACAAAGAAAATTGCACCGTGAGCAAACGCACCAACCATTAAGAAACCGGCAATGTATTGGTGGTGTGTATACAAAGCAGCTTGTGTAACATAATCTTTAGCCATAAAGGCATAAGCAGGTAACGCATACATGTGTTGTGCAACTAATGACGTAGCCACACCTAAAGATGCTAACGCTAGACCTAATTGCATGTGTAAGCTGTTAGTAATTGTTTCAAATAAGCCACGGTGTCCTGCACCTAAACGACCTCTAGGAGGTACGTGAGCATCAAGAATTTCCTTCATACTATGACCAATACCCCAGTTTGTGCGGTACATATGACCAGCAAAAATAAACACAATAGCAATAGCTAAATGATGGTGAGCAATATCTGTTAACCACATCGATTGCGTCTGTGGGTGAAAACCACCAAGGAATGTTAGGATAGCTGTTCCTGCACCTTCACTTGTTCCGAAAATATGTGTTGCTGTATCAGGATTTTCTGCATAAACACCCCAGTTTCCATTAAAAAATGGAGTTAATCCCTCAGGGTGAGGTAGAATTGAAGTGAAATTATCCCAACGCACGTGTTGACCACGAGACTCTGGAATTGCGATGTGAATTAAATGTCCAGTCCAGGCTAATGAACTTACTCCAAACAACCCAGATAAGTGGTGATTTAGTCTTGATTCATTATTTTTAAACCAGGCAATACCTGGGCGGAATTTTGGCTGAAGATGTAACCAACCTGCAAATAATAAAGTAGTTGAAAGAACTAATAAACCAAGTGCACCAAAATATAAATCCGTATTTGTTCGCATACCAATTGTATACCACCAGTGATAGACACCAGAAGTTGCAATGTTAACAGGGTAAGAAACGCCACCTCGTGTAAAGGCTTTAATTGCAGATTGTCCGAAATGAGGATCCCAAATCGCGTGAGCAATCGGCTTTACTTTCAGAGGATTTAAAACCCACTGCTGAAAGTTACCCTGCCACGCAACGTGAAATAAATTACCTGATGTCCATAAAAAGATGATAGCCAGGTGGCCAAAATGAGAAGCAAAGATCTTTTGATAAAGACTTTCTTCTGTCATCCCATCATGACTTTCAAGATCATGAGCAGTTGCGATACCATACCAGATTCTTCTAGTTGCGGGATCTTGTGCAAGTGCCTGACTAAACTTAGGAAATTTAGTAGCCATAATTAATTTTATTTATTATCGTTTTTGTTAAGTTAAGAAACAGATATAATTCGTGCTAAGAAGAACGACCATGTTGTACCAATACCACCAAGTAGGTAATGAGCTAAACCAACAGCTCGACCCTGAGTAATACTTAAAGCACGTGGTTGGATTGTAGGAGCAAGCTTAAGCTTGTTGTGTGCCCAAACGATTGACTCGATTAATTCTTGCCAGTAACCACGACCACTAAATAAGAACATTAAACTAAACGCCCAAATAAAGTGTGCACCTAAGAAAATTAAACCATAAGCTGATAAAGCAGAACCATAAGACTGAATTACTTGTGATGCTTGTGACCAAAGGAAATCACGTAACCAACCATTAATTGTCAATGAACTGTTTGCAAAATTACCACCTGTAATGTGAGAAATTTTACCCGCACTTGTTATAGTTCCCCAAACATCAGATTGCATCTTCCAGCTAAAGTGGAAAATTACTATCGAGATTGAATTGTACATCCAAAATAACCCTAGGAAAACATGATCCCAAGCTGATACTTGACAAGTACCACCACGACCAGGGCCGTCACAAGGGAATCGGAAACCTAAATTTGCTTTATCAGGAATTAATCTTGAACTACGAGCAAATAATGTACCTTTTAATAGAATTAAAACAGTTACATGAATTGTAAAAGCATGAATATGGTGAACCATAAAATCTGCTGTACCTAACGTAATAGGCATCATAGCAATCTTACCATTAACTGCAACAACGTCACCACCAAAAGCATAGCTTGATGTCGCTAAAGCATTTGGAGCAGTATTACCTGGAGCTAGTGTATGTAAAGATTGAACCCATTGTGCAAAAATAGGTTGTAGTTGAATTGCTTTATCCGAGAACATATCCTGCGGACGACCTAAAGCACGCATAGTATCATTATGAATGTATAGACCAAAACTATGCGTTCCTAAGAAAATACAGACCCAATTTAAGTGTGAAATAATTGCATCACGGTGTCTTAAAACACGATCTAGAAGGTTATTATAAGACTGAACTGGGCTATAATCACGAACCATAAAGATTGAAGCGTGAGCACCAGCACCACAAACACAGAAACCACCAATCCACATATGATGCGTAAACAATGATAACTGTGTAGGATAATCAACACCAATATATGGATATGGAGGCATTGCATACATATGGTGTGCAACAATAATACTTAATGACCCCACCATAGCTAAATTAATAGCTAGTTGTGCGTGCCAAGATGTAGTTAAAATCTCAAATAAACCTTTGTGACCTTCACCAGTTAGTGGACCCTTGTGAGCTTCTAGAATCTCTTTCATACTATGACCGATACTCCAATTTGTACGGTACATATGACCAGCAAAAATAAATAAAACCGCAAGAGCTAAATGATGATGTGCCTGATCAGTTAACCATAAACTACCTGTAATTGGGTTTAAACCACCTTTAAACGTTAAGAAATCAGAATACTCACTCCAATTTAGTGTAAAAAATGGAAGTAATCCTTTCTTAAAACTAGGATAAAGCTGAGCCATTAAATCTTGGTTGAATAATAACTCATGAGGTAATGGAATCTCTTGCGGAGCTACACCAGCATCTAATAACTTATTAATCGGAAGACTGATATGAATCTGGTGCCCTGACCAAGATAAACAACCTAAACCTAATAAACCAGCTAGATGATGATTCATCATTGATTCAACATTTTGGAACCATTCAAGCTTTGGTGCTGCTTTGTGGTAGTGGAACCAACCGGCAAAGACCATTAATGCTGACATTCCTAAAGCACCCATCGCAGTCCAGTATAACTCAGTTTCATTAGTAATACCTGCAGCTCTCCAAAGTTCAAAGAAACCAGATGTAACTTGAACACCAGAGAAACCACCACCAACGTCACCATTTAAAATTTCTTGACCGACAACAGGCCAAACGACTTGTGAACTTTGCTTAACAGTTGTCGGATTGCTTAACCATGCCGAATAGTTTGAAAAACGTGCACCGTGGAAATATGCTTGACTAATCCAAATGAAGATAAGAGATAGTTGGCCAAAGTGGGCACTAAATATCTTACGAGAAATATCTTCTAGGGAGCTTGTTTGGCTATCAAAGTCGTGGGCATCAGCATGTAAGTTCCAAATCCATGTTGTTGTTTTTGGACCTTTTGCTAATGTTCGAGAAAAATGCCCAGGTTGCGCCCATTTTTCAAATGAAGTTGCAACTGGATTTTTATCTACTATAACTCTAACTTTGCTAGCCTCTAGTTCTTTAGAGCTAATTTTCATTTTTACTCTCCTTTACTGAGACATGTAAATAGGAAATCTGTAAATTATTTTTAATCATCAATCAATATATTGATATCGATCTAAGTCTATCAACACAGTATTAAAATTCAAACATCTAACTAGACTTGCAATAAATATTACTAGACTTCTAATATAACATTTTACTTCAATTTATTTAATCTATGGCTATTGTCATTAAAAAAATTGAAAAATATATTAATTTTAGTCATTTAATCAGTACCAAGCTATAAGGGTAGTTTAAAAAAGACTATAGAAATTTACTCAGAGGTGAGCTATCATTTTTAGAATGATACCTTGATTTTGTTTACTGAAGGATAAAATAAAGAATATATTAAACATTATTTAATTGATGTAGGAACAAAGTGAAAAATTAATTACATTGTAATATTAAAAAAGAAAAGTAACGTCGCGTTACTTCTCTTTTTTATGAAATTAATATTTTATCTAATACTGATATTAGAAGAATCCTAAAGTTAAAGCTTGGTTAATTGGTACTGTCGCACCAATACCTAGCCAAAAAGCAACGAAAGTACCAAATAAGAATACTAATGAAGCAACTGGTCGTCTAAATGGATTCTGAAACTTATTAACATTTTCAATAAATGGAACAGTAATTAAACCAATCGGCACAGCTGCCATTGATAATACACCTAGAAGTTTATTAGGAATTACTCGTAATAAGTTAAACGTTGGAAAGAAATACCATTCTGGTAAAATTTCCAACGGTGTCGCGAAAGGATCAGCTCGTTCACCAAGAGCAGTTGGCTCTAAAACGGCTAAACCAATACAACAAGCGAATGTACCTAAAATACAAACTGGAAATATATAAAGTAAATCATTTGGCCAAGCTGGCTCACCATAATAATTATGACCCATACCTTTCGCTAATTTTGCGCGTAGCTTTGGATCAGATAAATCAGGTTTTTTTAAAATTGACATATTAACAATTATTAAATTTTATATTTAAAGAGGACCAGAAATACCCTGCTTACGAATCATGATAAAGTGCGTAAGCATTAATACTACTGCAACCACTGGTAAAACAAACGTATGAGCACTATAAAAACGCGTTAAAGTTGACTGTCCAACACTTACGCCTCCACGTAATACTTGAACAATTAAACCTCCAACAATTGGTACTGCATCCGGTACACCTGTTACAATTTTACAGGCCCAATATCCAACTTGATCCCACGGTAAAGAATAACCAGTTACACCAAAAGATACTGTTACTGATGCTAATAATACACCAGTTACCCACGTTAGCTCACGAGGTTTTTTAAAACCACCAGTTAAATATACTCTACAAACATGAAGAATCATATTTAAAACCATCATACTTGCTGACCATCTGTGAACTGATCGAATTAACCAACCAAAATTAACACTTGTCATTATATATTCTACTGAAGAAAATGCTTCAGTAACTGTTGGTCGATAATAAAATGTCATGGCGAAACCAGTAGCAACTTGTACGATAAAACAAGTTAATGTAATTCCCCCAAGACAATAAAAAATATTTACGTGTGGCGGAACATACTTACTTGTAATATCATCAGCAATTGCTTGAATTTCAAGTCGTTCTTGAAACCAATCGTATACATTACTCATAATTTATTTCTTTGAATGAATTTAAAAAACACAGTTAGGCAACTTATACTTACTTAAAAATTGAATCATCTCTTTAGTGCAATGATCTAACTAAAGTTAATTATAACACTAAAAATAATTAATATTAATAAATTTAATACTTAGACACTGTGTTATTTTCCCAAAAGGCCACCCTTTCAGTATCTTCACCGCTGTAACGTTTCACTATTGAGTTCGAGAAGGGTCAATGTGGTTCCATTACGCTATAAAACATCTAAGCTAATAAAACTGAAAAATGTGTACTAAATCAAGTCAAGCATTCGGTCTATTAGGATACCTCAGCTAAATACATTACTGTACATACACTTGGTACCTATCAAACGGCTAGTCTTGCCGTGACCTTAACCATTTTTTATGGTAAGAGTACTCATCTTGAGGCTGGCTTCCCACTTAGATGCTTTCAGCGGTTATCCTAACCGTACATGGCTACCCAGCGTCTACCGTTGGCACGATAACTGGCACACCAGAGGTACGTCTCTTCCGGTCCTCTCGTACTAAGAAGAGATCCTCGCAATACTCTAACGCCTACACCGGATATGGACCGAACTGTCTCACGACGTTCTGAACCCAGCTCGCGTGCCGCTTTCATGGGCGAACAGCCCAACCCTTGGGACGTACTACCGCCCCAGGATGCGACGAGCCGACATCGAGGTGCCAAACCTCCCCGTCGATATGAACTCTTGGGGGAGATCAGCCTGTTATCCCTAGAGTAACTTTTATCCGTTGAGCGACGGCCCTTCCACTCGGTACCGCCGGATCACTAAGGCCGACTTTCGTCTTTGTTCGACTTGTATGTCTCACAATCAAGCTCCCTTATGCCTTTACACTCTACGACTGATTTCCAACCAGCCTGAGGGAACCTTTGCACGCCTCCGTTACCTTTTAGGAGGCGACCGCCCCAGTCAAACTGACCACCTGAAACTGTCCCCTAGCCGGATAACGACATAGGGTTAGAATCCTAGCATTGTTAGAGTGGTATCTCACCAACGGCTCAAATCTTCCCGCAAGAAAACTTTCAACGCCTCCCACCTATCCTGCGCAAACAAAGCCCGGAGCCAATATCAAGCTACAGTAAAGCTTCATAGGGTCTTTTTGTCCAGGTGCAGGTAGTCCGCATCTTCACAGACAAGTCTATTTCGCCGAGTCTCTCTCCGAGACAGTACGCAGATCGTTACACCTTTCGTGCGGGTCGGAACTTACCCGACAAGGAATTTCGCTACCTTAGGACCGTTATAGTTACGGCCGCCGTTCACCGGGGCTTCGGTCACGAGCTTCGTCAAAGACTAACAAGCTCCCTTAACCTTCCGGCACTGGGCAGGTGTCAGCCCCCATATATCGTCTTACGACTTTGCGGAGACCTGTGTTTTTGGTAAACAGTCGCCAGCGTCTGGTTCTTGCAACCCATAAAGGGTACCTCTTCTCCCGAAGTTACGAGGCTATTTTGCCGAGTTCCTTAGAGAGAGTTATCTCGCGCCCCTTAGTATACTCTACTTACCCACCTGTGTCGGTTTAGGGTACAGGTATTTATTGCTTATGGTAGTTAGGGCTTTTCTTGGAAGTATGACATCAGTCGGTTCAGTGCCTTAGCACCTCCTATTCATATCTCAGCTCAAAACGTTTTCACCGCTTCTCAACACCTCGAATACTTAAGCCGATAACCAACATTCGGTCGACCTAGCCTTCTCCGTCCCCCTTTACCAACAATAAACAGTACAGGAATATTAACCTGTTATCCATCGACTACGCTTTTCAGCCTTACCTTAGGACCTGACTCACCCTCCGCGGACGAGCCTTCCGGAGGAACCCTTAGGTTTTCGGGGCATTGGATTCTCACCAATGTTTTCGCTACTCAAGCTGACATTCTCACTTCTACTTTGTCCAAACCCACTTTCGTTAATTCTTCTCACTAATGTAGAACGCTCCCCTACCGATGTTTAAACATCTTACAGTTTCGGCAAATTGCTTAGTCCCAGTCATTTTCGGCGCAGGATCACTCGAACAGTGAGCTATTACGCACTCTTTAAAGGATTGCTGCTTCTGGGCAAACCTCCTGATTGTCTATGCAATCCCACCTCCTTTACCACTTAGCAATTATTTAGGGGCCTTAACTAGTAATCTGGGCTGTTTCCCTCTTGACATTGAAGCTTATCCCCCAACGTCTCACTGGTTAACTAAATGTCTTAGTATTCAGAGTTTGCCTTGATTTGGTACCACTCTCGCAGCCCGCACCAAAACAGTAGCTTTACCCCTAAGAAAAAACATTAACCGCTGCGCCTCAACGCATTTCGGGGAGATCCAGCTAGCTCCGGATTCGATTGGAATTTCACCCCTAACCACAACTCATCCGCTGTTTTTTCAACAACAGTCGGTTGGTACCTCCACTTAGTGTTACCTAAGCTTCACACTGGCCATGGTTAGATCATCCGGGTTCGGGTCTGTAAATTATGACTTAAAGCCCTATTCAGGCTCGCTTTCACTATGACTTCGATATTTTCTTATCTTAATCTTGCCACAACCTACAAGTCGCCAGCTCATTCTTCAACAGGCACGAAGTCGAGCGTTAAGTCGCTCTTCTACTGCTTGTAAACTTACGATTTCATGTTCTATTTCACTCCCCTCCCGGGGTTCTTTTCACCTTTCCCTCACGGTACTGGTTCACTATCGGTTATTCAGGAATATTTAGTCTTACGAGGTGGTCCTCGCAAATTCAAAAGGGGTTTCACGTGTCCCTCCCTACTTGGGATAGAGCTTTAAAATGTTTAAGTTTTCGACTACAGGACTTTCACCTACTATGGCGCAGCATTCATTCTGCTTCATCTAACAATTACACTTTACAATAAGCTGTCCCACAACCCTTTATAGTTATATAAAGTTTAGACTGGTCCCGTTTCGCTCGCCGCTACTAAGAGAATCGCTTTTGCTTTCTTTTCCTCTAGTTACTAAGATGTTTCAATTCACTAGGTTTGCTCTTTCTTCTCTATTTAATTCAAGAAGTAGTTCTTGAAGTTTCCTTATTCGGGTATTTTCGGATCAAAACTTGCTTCCAGTTCCCCGAAACATTTCGTTGGTAGCCACGCCCTTCATCGCTTCTGAACACCAAGGTATCCGTCGTAAGCTCTTAATCGCTTGACTTGTATAAAAAGTACAAATTTTTCAAGTTTTTTCTATTCGAAATTTTCTATTTGTGGAGATAAGCGGATTCGAACCGCTGACATCTGCCGTGCAAAAGCAGCGCTCTACCAACTGAGCTATACCCCCAGATGGGCCATCCAGGATTTGAACCTGGGTCCTCACCCTTATCAGGGGTGCGCTCTAACCAACTGAGCTAATAGCCCGGGAAGGGTTAAAAATTTATGTTTGAATGAATTAAACTAGTTATGTAATAAATTCCCTAAAAGGAGGTGATCCAGCCGCACCTTCCAGTACGGCTACCTTGTTACGACTTCACCCCAGTCACTAACCCTACCTTAGACGCCGCTCTCCATAAAGGTTAAGCAAACGGTTTCGGGCATGACCAGCTCCCATGGTGTGACGGGCGGTGTGTACAAGGCCCGGGAACGGATTCACCGCTGTATGGCTGACCAGCGATTACTAGCGATTCCGACTTCATGCAGGCGAGTTGCAGCCTACAATCCGAACTTAGGCTAAGTTTATGAGATTAGCTGACTCTCGCGAGCTCGCAACTCTTTGTCTTAACCATTGTAGCACGTGTGTAGCCCAAGGCATAAGGGGCATGCTGACTTGACGTCATCCTCACCTTCCTCCGGTTTGTCACCGGCAGTCTTTCTAGAAAACCTAAAATAAATTAGCAACTAAAAATAAGGGTTGCGCTCGTTGCGGGACTTAACCCAACATCTCACGACACGAGCTGACGACAGCCATGCACCACCTGTATCTACATTCCCGAAGGCACTTTCCTCTTTCAAAGAAATCTGTAGTATGTCAAGCCTTGGTAAGGTTCTTCGCGTTGCATCGAATTAAACCACATGCTCCACCGCTTGTGCGGGCCCCCGTCAATTCCTTTGAGTTTCAGCCTTGCGACCGTACTCCCCAGGCGGGATACTTAACGCGTTAGCTACCATACTGCATTAAAAACGCAACATGTAGTATCCATCGTTTACGGCTAGGACTACAGGGGTATCTAATCCCTTTTGCTACCCTAGCTTTCGCCTCTGAGTGTCAGTAATGATCCAGTAGAGCGCCTTCGCCACCGGTGTTCTTTCTAATATCTACGCATTTCACCGCTACACTAGAAATTCCCTCTACCCCTATCATACTCAAGTCTAGTAGTTTCCATTGCTTTCCTAGGGTTAAGCCCTAGTCTTTAACAACAGACTTATTAAACAACCTACAGGCGCTTTACGCCCAATAAATCCGGATAACGCTTGCACCCCCCGTATTACCGCGGCTGCTGGCACGGAGTTAGCCGGTGCTTATTCCTCAAGTACCGTCAGAACTTCTTTCTTGAGAAAAGAGGTTTACAGACCAAAATCCTTCATCCCTCACGCGGTATTGCTCCGTCAGGCTTTCGCCCATTGCGGAAAATTCCTCACTGCTGCCTCCCGGAGGAGTCTGGGCCGTGTCTCAGTCCCAGTGTGGCTGATCGTTCTCTCAAACCAGCTACTGATCGTGGCCTTGGTAAGCCATTACCTTACCAACAAGCTAATCAGGCGTGAGCTCATCCCTAGGCAGTGTAAACTATTTTACCTCTCGGCATATGGAGACTTAGCAACCGTTTCCAGAAGTTATTCTCCTCCTAAGGGCAGATTCTCACGTATTACGCACCCGTTCGCCACTAAAGCATAAAGCTTTCGTTCGACTTGCATGTGTTAAGCATACCGCCAGCGTTCATCCTGAGCCAGGATCAAACTCTCCATGGTATTCGAATTGATTGAATTGAATTTTTAACCTGAATCAATAGTACCGCCTAGTAGCACCTTCTGTCAAGCGTATTTTAAAAAACTTAAACTTGACTAATTGCCGCCAATAAATATATACTAAAGATAGAAGGCCATTTACTAACCACATTATGCGGTAAGGGAAATGTTACTAAGAATAAGGGACTGTAGTTCAATTGGTTAGAGCACCGCCCTGTCACGGCGGACGTTGCGGGTTCGAGTCCCGTCAGTCTCGACACGATATAGAAGACTAGATGATGTATATTATTAAAAATTGGCATAACGTGTGTTCTTTGATAATAGTACAAAATATTATGGACTAAAAAGCGTATCGATAATGAAAGAATATAGTGTAAGAGGGACGGTAAGTAACGGTGAACATGACGGGCTCGCTACCTATTCATTATGAGTGGCTACTTGGAAGAACCAGACGTAGCTTTGAACACGTTAGATATGAATCGTTTATGGACAAAAAAGATTCATCTTGTGTTGATATATTGATTCTCTCGAAATTTGAAAGAGAATCAATATATATTTCTAATTTTATGAACTTAATGCCTTAATTTCAACATCAACGCCTGACGGAATATCTAAATTTCTTAGACTTTCTAGGACGCTATTTGATGGTGAGTGAATATCAATTAGACGCTTATGTGTACGCATCTCAAAGTGTTCACGTGCATCTTTATTTACGTGCGGTGAACGTAATACACAATAAATTCGTCTTTTGGTAGGTAAAGGAACAGGTCCTGTTACTTCGGTACCCTCCAAGCGAACAGATTCAATTATTTGACGACAAGAATCATCAAGTAAACTTGGCTCGTAAGCTTTTAAAGCAATTCGTAACTTCTTTGAGTTTAAATTTAATAGACTCATTATTTAATTATTAATCTAAAATCTTCGAAACAACACCAGCACCTACAGTTCGGCCACCTTCACGGATTGCAAAGCGCATTCCTTGCTCGATAGCAATAGGGTTAATTAACTCTGCTGTCATTTTAATTCGATCCCCAGGCATAACCATTTCTGCAGGACTACCATCATCACCAGTAAACTGAACAATTGTACCAGTTACATCAGTTGTACGTACATAAAATTGTGGGCGGTAACCAGTAAAAAACGGAGTATGACGGCCACCTTCGTCTTTTCCTAAGATATACACTTCAGCCTCAAACTTTCTATGTGGATTAATTGAACCTGGCTGGGCCATTACCATACCACGCTCAACATCTGCCTTTTGAATACCACGAATTAAGATACCAACGTTATCACCAGCTTGACCTTCGTCTAACGTTTTTTGGAACATCTCAATACCTGTTACTGTAGTCGTTTGTGTATCTTTTAGACCTACTATTTCAACAGTATCACCAACTTTAATTATACCTCGCTCAATTCTACCTGTTGTTACTGTTCCTCGACCAGTAATAGAAAAAACATCCTCAATTGCCATAAGGAATGTTTTCTCAGTATCACGTACGGGAGTTGGAATATACTCATCAATGGAATCCATTAACTTGAAAATTAGATCAACCCACTTATCTTCACCTCGTTCTTTTGAACCACCTTCTAAAGCCTGTAGAGCCATTAGTGCTGATCCAGAAATAAAAGGAATTTCATCTCCTGGAAAATCGTAATTTTCTAGTAATTCTTGAACTTCAAGTTCAACTAATTCTAATAATTCTTCATCGTCAACTTGGTCAGCCTTATTTAAGAAGATAACAAGATGTGGTACACCTACTTGCTTAGCAAGTAGAATGTGCTCACGCGTTTGTGGCATTGGACCATCCGCAGCCGAAACTACAAGAATTGCACCATCCATTTGTGCAGCCCCTGTGATCATGTTTTTTACATAATCCGCGTGACCTGGACAATCTACATGTGCATAATGGCGAGTTGCAGTCTCGTACTCTACATGCGCAGTATTAATTGTAATACCACGAGCCTTTTCTTCAGGTGCAGAATCAATCTCATCAAATTTCTTTGTCGACTTTCCATCAGAATTAATAGCTAATGTAGCTGAAATTGCAGCTGTTAATGTTGTCTTTCCATGATCAACGTGACCGATTGTACCAATATTAATATGCGGTTTTACACGTTCAAACTTTTCTCTTGCCATTATAAAATTGAAATGATTTTTTTAATAGTAAATTCCTTGTATGCCTTTGGCGAAATTAGAAAACAAACTTTTAGTAACGGAAATGTGCAAAAGCTTTGTTTGCTTCAGCCATTCGATGAGTTTGCTCACGTTTTTTTATTGCATTACCACTTTCTTTCGAAGCATCGATTAACTCATTAGCTAATTTAAATGACATACTTTTACCAGAACGTGTTTTTGCGGATTCATTAATCCAACGTAAAGAAATATTTGTCCCACGATAAGCACGAATTTCAATCGGAACTTGATACGTTGAACCTCCAACTCTTCGTGCTTTTACCTCAACTTGAGGTGTTACATTCTTTACTGCTTTTTCTAAAACAAGAACAGGATTCTCTTCTGTCTTTGATGTAATAATTTCTAAAGCCGTGTAAACAATCTTTTGAGCAACTGACTTTTTACCCGATTGCAAAATACGGGCAATTAATAAATTTACTAAACGGCTACCGTAAATAGGATCAGGTTGCACCAGAATTCTCTTGGCTCTATTTCGTCGTGACATAAGCTAAATCAATTAAAGTATTTTATAGTTTATCCTTTAGGTTTTTTACCACCATATTTTGAACGACCATTTCTACGGTCCTTCGCACCACCAGCATCTAAAGTCCCACGAACTACATGATAACGACAACCCGGAAGATCTTTAACACGACCACCTCGAATTAAAACAACCGAATGCTCTTGAATATTATGCCCAATTCCTGGAATATAAGCAGTTACCTCAAAACCAGAAGTCAAACGAACACGAGCAACTTTACGCAATGCAGAATTAGGTTTTTTGGGAGTTGTAGTATAAACCCTCGTACAAACTCCACGCCTTTGAGGACACATTTTTAAAGCTGGCGATTTACTGGTTTTCTTATTAGTTACACGTTCAAATCGAACTAACTGTTGTATCGTTGGCATAAATTTCTGTTCTAAATTTAATCATCAATTCCATACTTACGCATAAACCGTTCTACACGGCCTTCCGTATCAATAAGCTTTTGCGATCCTGTATAAAATGGATGTGTACCTGACCAGATATCAACTTTCAATACCGGTTTAGTAGAACCAACTTTCATAACAAGTTGACCGTCACAATAAACCTTAGCATTCGAATAGTATTCTGGATGAATTGAATTTTTAGGCATAAAATAAATTAAATCCAAATAAAAAATTAACGTTTTGAATATTGAGGTGCTTTTCGAGCTTTTCGTAAGCCGTATTTTTTTCTTTCTTTAGCACGTGCATCACGAACAAGAAATCCTTCAGACTTTAATTGACTTCGATTCTCAGTTGAGATGTAACAAAGCGCACGAGCTACACCAAGTTTAATAGCATCTGCTTGACCTCGTAACCCTCCACCGTGCGTATTTACATAAATATCATAAGAATTCTCGAGACCTAAAGCTGTTAATGGTGCTTTAGAGGAATTAATATATTGAGAATTATAATGTAAATACAAGGCACCAGGTTTATGGTTGACAATCAATGAACCAGTACCAGGAATTAAGGTAACTTTAGCAACTGAAGTTTTCCTACGGCCAATCCCAAAATAAACTGGTTGTACATTTGAATTATTGAAAGACATAATAGAGTTGTTCTTTCTTTATATAAGATATAAATAATTAAAGTTAAATTCGTGTAACGTTATCGTTTTAAGTTCAAAGATATTTTTAAAATAAAAATATAAATTAATCTTGCCTCTTAACAGTCGTTATATACAGATTTTAATTTTTTGTTTTTGCTAAAACAATACCAAAGTTCTTTTGTAAGCTTTCACAAACCTCATCCGCAGATTTTTGACCAAAATTCTTAAATTCTAGTAAATCTTCTTTAGAGTATTTTAATAGTTCACTCAAATTATGTACATTAGCACGTTTTAACGCATTATATGCCCGCACAGACAATAAAAGATCAGCTAACATAACATTTTCATATTCATTCTGCGGCTTTGATTCCTCAACTAAGTTAGGGAGCTGTAAAGAGTTACTCTGCTTAATCTTAAGGGATGCAAAAACATTCTCTAATATTAGAGCTGCATTGCTAATTGCTTCGATTGGCTCAATACTACCATCTGTAGCAATTTCTAAAATTAAACTTTCTGTGACAGAAAATGAACTGTTACGAGAAGTTTCAACAAAGAAGTTGACCTTTCGCACCGGCATAAAAACTGCATCTACGGCTAAAAATCCTTGAGGAAGGCGATTAATAAATTGCTCGCTCGTTAAATAACCATAACCAGGCTCAATTAAAACTTCCATCTCAAGACTAGTACGCCCCGTTAAACTAGCAATATATTGGCAAGGTTCTACTAATGTAATCTCATCAGGCAATTCTAGACTTTGTGCAGTAATAACTCCAGGACCTTGAAATACAAGCCTAGCATTTATCGGTTCAATAAGATCCCCTTTAAAAATTATTTGCTTTAAATTTAGAAGAACTTCAATGATATCCTCTTTTAAACCAGGAATTGTCGAAAATTCATGACTAACATTATTAATATGTACACCTACAATAGATAAGCCCGGAAGATCTGACAGTAAAACACGTCTTAATGCATTACCAATAGTAACACCTTGACCTTTTTTTAAAGGCTCAATGCAAAACTTTCCAAGGATATTTGTCGGATTTTCAACTTTTGAATTTAAACACTGGATCTGAAACATGGATTAAAGATAAAATGCGAAATAATAACAATTCATAACTTATTATCAATCTTTTTAAACACGTCTCTTCTTAGGTGGTCGGCAACCATTATGCGGTACTGGGGTAATGTCTTTAATTAGTAAAATTTCTAACCCACAGCCCTGTAGTGCACGAATTGCTGTTTCCCGACCACTGCCAGGGCCACTTACAATAACTTCTGTTTGTCGCATACCTTGCTCATATGCTAACGAACCAGCCTTCTCTGCAGCTGACTGAGCAGCAAACGGTGTACCTTTCTTAGCACCTTTAAAACCACTCCCACCAGCGGAGGCCCAAAAGAGTGTATTACCTTGTTTATCTGTAATATTAATAATTGTGTTGTTAAATGTTGATTTAACGTGTACAACACCGAGGCTTGGCGCCTTTTTAGACTTCTTTCCAGTAAATCGTTTAATTTGCTTTATCATAAAAATTGAGACTAAATTGTAAAATATTTAACGAGCCTTTTTCTTTGCTGCTACAGTTTTAATTTTACCTTTACGCGTACGGGCATTTGTACGCGTTCTCTGCCCACGGACAGGTAACCCGACACGATGACGACGTCCTTGTGCAGAACCAATCTCAGTTAGTCGTTTAATATTTAATGAATAAACACGTCTTAGATCACCTTCAGTTTGATATTGTTCATCAATAATCGTTCGCAATACATTAACCTCTTCGTCCGTTAAATTCATACAAACTGTATCGGGCGAGATATTTGTAGATGCGATAATCTGCTTTGAACTTGTAAGTCCAATACCAAAGATATAAGTTAAACCAATTTCAATCCGCTTATTACGCGGAAGATCTACTCCTGAAATACGTACCATTTAATATCTTTCTATATTATTTTCGTTTCATTTTTGCTCGACCTTGTCTAACCTTAAGGCGCGGGTCACTTTTACAAATTAGATAAATACGACCACGACGCTTAACAACCTGACAATCCTTTGATCGATTTTTTAAATTTCCTATCGAACTAACAACTTTCATAAAAAAGTGTTTATTTAAAATATTTATTAAAATCACTTTAAAAATGCAGAAACATTTTATAAATAATGCTAACCCAATAAATCCAAAAAGTCTATCAGCTTACTATTTAAACCCCTCATATTTTCGTGCAACAAGATAACCACGAATTTGAGAAGTCACGTCTGTGATAACACCAATTAGAATTAATAATGAAGTAACATTCTTAAAAATGTTAACTTGTAAAACATTACCAACCACTAAAGGAAAAAACGCTAGAAAGGCTAAGAAAAGACCTCCCATAAACGCTAAGCGCGCTACAGTTTTTTCTAAATATTTTGTTGTATCTTTACCTTGACGAATTCCAGGAATACTATACGCCATCTTCGCTAAATTTTGCGAAATATCATCTGGTTTTAAAACTAAGCCAGCATAAAAACAACTAAAGAGAACAACTAGAAGAATATTTATTGTGATTGAGTACACGCTCAAAAAACTATTATTTACAAACCCTAAATTTAACAACTGTTGTACAGGATATGCAAAGAATACTGCAATTGTAGAACTAAAAACTAGCGGCATTATGCCACCTTGATTGACTTTAAGTGGAATATAGCTATTTTTAAGTTGAGAAAGATTTTGGGATTGGTCACTAGAGCTTAGATTTAATTGCTTAGCAGCTACAATATTAATCTTTTTATACGAATCCTGAAAAAGAATAATTACACTAACAACAAAAAGATAAAATATTAAACCTTGGCCAGTAATTCTAAGATTATCTAGATAGGAAGCTTGACTAAATAAAGCATTATTAAGCTCGCTAAAACTATTTGGTATACTCCCAACAATATTTATAAAAATTAACATTGAAGAGCCATTTCCAAGGCCTTCTTCAGTGATCAATTCAGAAAACCACATCGAAAGAATTGAACCGGTGACAAGAGCTAAAATTATTTCAAGGGCTAAACTAATACTCCAATCAAAAATAATAGGCTTTACAAGGAAAAACGCAATAGCACTACTTAAAATAACCGCCCAAATAAGAGCTAAATAGCGAGTATAACGAGTTATTTGCTGTCTACCAAATTCCCCTTCTTCTTTTTGTAATTGTTCTAACTGTGGAAGTACCGGCACTAATAACTGGATAATTATCGAAGCATTAATATAAGGTAAAATACCTAGAGCACCTATACCTAAAAAGGAACTTCCAGTTAAAGTTTTTGCAAATCCAAAGATTGGATTAGTATTTTGATTCTGTGAAAATAGATCCAAGTCAATATTTGGGACTGGAATATATAAACCTAAACGAACAAGAAGCAAAAGAAACAGAATCTTCGTAATTTTTGCCTTTAAAAGAGCAGTTGTTTCTGATTGTTCCACTAAAATTTAAACTCTTAAACATTAGATAAATTATACGAACGAAGGGAACTTAAACCTTCAATTGTTGCACGTGCATTATTTAGTAAGTTATTTGATCCAAGCTGTTTTGATAGTATATTTTTTACACCAGCAAGCTCCAAGACAGTTCGAGTAGCTCCTCCTGCGATTACACCACAACCGGGTGCAGAAGGTCGTAAAATAAGGCGGGCAGCGCCAAAACGACCAGTAGTTGCATGCGGAATCGAATTTGCACCAGTTAACGGAACAGTAATTACCTGTTTTTTACCATCCGCTACAGCTTTTTTTACAGCATTAATAACATCTGTCGCTTTACCAACACCAACACCAACTTTACCTTGCTCATTACCAACTACGACAATAGCACGAAAACTCATTTTTTTACCACCCTTAACAACCTTTGTTACACGTTGAACTGCAACAACACGTTCTTGCCAATCACTCTTAGGTTCTTGTGATTTACCTGATTTTTTAGGATTTACCATATCAATTAGTTACTTGTGAAAGTTCTTTTTTCTTTATTTACCTGTCTTACCTGCTTTACGACGAATAACTTCACCTTCATAAGCAATACCTTTACCTTTATAAGGTTCAGGCGGACGAACAGATCTTATTTTAGCCGCAAATTCACCAACAACATCTAACTCAATACCCGATACAATTACAGTCGTTGGACCTTCTAGAGTTATGGATATTCTAGGGGGTGGAATCATACGAACTGGGTGACTATAGCCCATATTTAAAACTAAATCTTTTCCATCCAATTGTGCACGGTAACCAACCCCAGAAATCTGTAATTTTTTAGAAAAACCGTCAGAAACACCAGTCACCATATTTGCAACTAGAGTACGGGATAATCCGTATAAAGCTTGTGATAACCTAGTATCCTCTGCTTTTTCTAACAGAAGTCTATTATTTTCTTCGTCTAATGTACAACAAATAACAGAAGGTAAGATTCGGAATAAACTACCTTTTGGTCCATCAACAGAAATTTTTTGTCTTTCAAGTGTTACCTTAACCTTTTGGGGCATGGTAATATATTTTTTACCTATACGTGACATAATTTACCTCAAATCTACCAAATATAACATAAAATCTCACCACCAATACATTTACTGCGCGCTTGTCTATCAGTCATTAAACCACGGGATGTCGAAATGATAGCAGTACCAAACCCACCTAAAACTCTAGGCATTTTTTTACTACTACTATAAACGCGTAAGCCGGGTTTACTAATACTTTGAATTTTTTCAATCACAGGCTTTCTATCAACACCATCGTATTTAAGAGAAATTAAAAGTGATCCTCTTAAACCATTATCTAGTTCTTCAAACGATTCAATTAACCCTTCGTCGAGTAAAACTTTTGCTATTGCCTTTGTAACTTTTGTAGAAGGAATCTGTACAATTTGATGCTTTGCTAAATTTGCATTTCGGATACGCGTTAGCATATCAGCTATAGTATCATTAGTCATGAATTTAATGTTTTTTCAGTTTACAATTTACGAAGCTGCTAAAGGCATACCAAGACCTTTTAAAAGTGCTAATGCCTCTTCATCTGTTTTAGCGGTTGTAACAATCGTAATATCAAAACCACGAAGTTGGGCAACATCATCGTATGAGATCTCAGGAAAAATAAGTTGATCCTTTAAGCCTAAACTATAATTACCACGACCATCAAAACCATTTGGACTAATACCACGAAAATCTCTAATTCTCGGTAATACAATATGAATTAAGCGAGCAAGAAAATCGTACATTCGCTCGTTACGTAATGTAACCGATAACCCAACCGGCATACCATCTCGTATTTTAAAACCAGCTACAGATTTTCTTGCATTGTTGACTGTTGGTTGCTGGCCGGTAATAACAGCTAACTCTTTAATACTAACATCAAGCTCCTTTGAATTTTTTGCCGCCTCACCAAAACCTCTATTAATAGACACTGTAACAATCTTTGGTACTTGTTCAATGTTCTTGTAACCAAAATCAGCAATTAACGAGGGCACAATTGTTTGTTTATAAAAACTTTTTAAATCTTTTTTCATCAAATTATTATTCGCAATACTTGTATAAGCTAAAACTTTTTGTACCTGCCTTATAATACTTCGGGAGCTAAAGAAACAATTTTTGTAAAACCTTTCTCTTTTAACTCACGAGCGATAGAACCGAATACTCGAGTTCCACGAGGATTATTTTCTTTACTAATAATTACAGAGGCATTATCATCGAAACGTAAACGGGTCCCATCTTTTCTTGTAATTGAATGTTTAGTTCTTACAATAACAGCCCGTACAACATCGGATCGTTTCACTGTCAAATTAGGCGTAGCATCTTTAACAACGCCAATTATTACATCACCAACAAAACCATAACGACGATTACTACCAAGAACTCGAATACACATCAGTTTTTTTGCCCCGCTATTATCGGCAACTTTTAAACACGTTTGTGGTTGTATCATTTATAAAATTTAAGTTGAAGATTTTCTCAAAATACTAGCAACTGCCCAAGTTTTAGTCTTACTAATTGGAACAGTTTGCTTAATCCGAACTTTATCACCCGCCTTTGAATTAAATTCGGAATCGTGAACGGCGTAACGTTTAGTACGAGTCACGACTTTTTTATATCGTTTATGGATAATTCGATCACTTACAGCAACAATTCGCGTATCAACCATCTTATCACTAACAACAATCCCTATTTTCTCTTTTACAACCATGGTTTTGAATATCTAATTCTGTAAAGCTAAATTACCAAGGAATCTATAAATTTGCACGAGTGACAATTTTTGTTTTAATCGGTAACTTATAAGCAGCAGTTTTAAGAACTTTGAGTGCGAGCTCTTTTTCAAGACCATTTACTTCAAAAAGAATATGTCCAGGTTTGATAACTGCAACCCAATACGCAGGAGCACCCTTTCCTGCACCCATTCTAGATTCAGCTGCACGCTCCGTAATTGGTTTATCCGGAAAAACACGAATCCAAATTTTTCCTGAACGACGTACGTACCTTGTAATACTTCGTCGTGTAGCTTCAATTTGTCTCGAAGTTAACCAAATCGGCTCTAAAGCTTGAATCCCAAAATCGCCAAAAACAACTGTATTTGACTTTGTTGCGATCCCTTTTAGTCGTCCACGATGTAATCTACGAAACTTGGTTCTTTTAGGAAGGAGCATAAAAATATATTTATTTTATATAAGTTTTTAACGAGCTACTTTTGAAAAATTTCCTTGTCAAAGATCCAAACTTTAATCCCTAAGATTCCATAAGTAGTCAAAGCTTCATAGTGAGCATAGCTAATATCTGCTCTAATTGTCTGCAAAGGAACACGGCCTTCACGTACCCACTCAGCTCTCGCAATTTCAGCACCATTTAAACGACCTGAAACTTGAATTTTAAACCCTTTTATACCACTTTTTTGAAGTCGCTGTGCTGTTTGACGCATCGCTCTTCTAAATGCAACTCGTTTTTCTAATTGATCAGCTAATGAGCGAGCAACTAATAAGCTCTCATTTTCACTTTTAGCAATTTGAATAACTTTAAGGCGTACTTTTCTGAACTCCTTAAGTTCACTTTTTAGCTTTAAAATCACGTTATCGATTGAAAGTGCATCTTCAGATCCAGTTGCAATTAGCTTTGGACGAGTAGCATGAATCAACAATTCAATTTTATTGACTTTTCGTTTAATTTCTAATTTGGCAATACCAGCTTTACTATAAACTGTATCCCATTCCTTTTCAAAAAATTGTCGAATCTTATAATCTTCTTGCAAAACTTTACTGTATACGCCATAGTTTGCAAACCATGTCGACTGGTATGGTTGATTAATACCAATTCGGAAACCCGTTGGATGTATTTTTTGTCCCACAAAAATATTTTAATTTAAAATGTTATGATGTTTTAATGAACTAAGAAGACATCACAATCGTTATATGCGATGTATATTTTAAAATTCGAAATGCACGACCTTGGGCACGCGGACGAAAACGTTTCATTACTGGACCTTGATCAGCAAATGCTGATTTAACAACTAAAGTTGTTTCATCAAGATTCATATTATTTCGAGCATTGGCTGCGGCAGATCGTAAAACCTTAATAATTGGCTCACAAGACGCATATGGCATAAACTCTAAAAGAATAAGTGCGTCTTTGTAACTTTTACCTTGTATTTGTCTAAGTACACGACGCACCTTACTAGGAGACATACGAATATACTTAGAAACGGCTTGAACTTCGTTATTTTTTAAAGAATTTGTAACCATAAAACTAAACTATGTAATTCTAACGCTTAGACTTTTTATCTTTCTTAACATGGGAGCGAAATGTACGTGTAGGAGAAAATTCACCTAATTTATGCCCAACCATTTGATCAGTAACAAAAACCGGAACATGCTGTTTACCATTGTAAACAGCAAAAGTATGACCAATCATATTTGGAAGAATAGTTGATGTACGAGACCAAGTCTGAATAGTATCTTTTTTACCAGAAGCATTCATCGCTTCAACTTTTTCCATAACATAAGAAGCCACAAAAGGACCTTTTTTTAAAGAACGTGTCATGTGAATAATTAATGTGAATAATTAATTTAGCGACGCGAACGAAGTATATATTTACTACTTGATTTCGTTGCTTTACGCGTTTTCGTACCAAGAGCAGGTTTTCCCCAAGGGTTCACTGGACGTGGACGACCAATTGGAGAACGACCTTCTCCACCACCGTGTGGGTGATCAATCGGGTTTTTAACAACACCACGAACATGCGGTCGACGCCCTAACCAACGATTACGGCCAGCTTTACCTAAACGCACGTTAGCAAATTCGATGTTACCCACTTGACCCAACGTTGCATAACACTGCTTGTGAACTAAACGAATTTCACCGGAAGGTAATTTTAAGGTAACAAAATTACCTTCTTTAGCAATTAACTGTGCATATGCACCAGCAGATCGAGCAAGCTGCCCCCCTTTACCTAGAGTTAATTCAACGTTATGCACAGTACTACCTAACGGCATAGATGAAAGAGGCATTGCACTCCCTATTTCAATCGGTGCATTACTACCAGAAGATACAGTCATCCCAACTTTTAAAGAACGTGGACATAAAATATATCTTTTTGTCCCGTTTTCATAACATAGAAGTGCAATACGAACATTACGATTCGGATCATACTCGATGCTTATTACACGAGCTGTAATAATATCAACGTCAGAATTCGGTTCTTTACGATTAAAATGAATGATACGATATTTTCTCTTGTGTCCACCACCACGGTCCCCAAGTGTTATTACTCCTCGATTATTACGACCACTACAAGCCTTTTTACCAACTGTTAAAGATTTTTGAGGTCGGTTTGTTGTAATTTCATCAAAGAATAGACTTGAACGGGAACGCGTGCCTGGACTATATGCCCGATACAAACGAATTGCCATATAAAATTGTATGTGTAATATCTACTATTAAAACTTTTAAATAGGCACCAAATTTTAATTCTCTTCAAAGAATGTAATTGAATTTTCTGGCGCAAGTGTAACAATTGCTCTCTTATGGCGAGGCTTGTGACCAATAAATTTTCCAACTCGACGACGTTTTAATGGTCGCATCGAAGTATTTACCGAGACTACTTTAACATCAAATAACTCCTCAATTGCTGATTTAATTGAGACTTTATTAGCTTTTTTGTCAACTGCAAAACTATACTGATTACTTTGTAATAATTGAATAGTTTTTTCAGTTAGGATCGGATATTTTACCAACGAAATAAAGGGATTTTGGTTTAAAGACATAAATTTATATATAAATATTTACTAACTAAATAAGAAAAAATAACTCTTAAGCTATAAAAACCTAATCAACAGGCGCTATTCGTAATAAATTATCTTTTTTCCCTGGTAAAGAACCTTTTAAAACAAGGATATTTTCTGGTGCACTAATAAATAAAATCTCACTATTTTTAATAGTTATCATTTTATTCCCTAATTGACCCGCCATTTTTTTACCTGGATACACACGTCCTGGTGTACTACCAGCACCAATTGAACCAGGTAAACGATGGTTTTTTGATCCATGTGTCATTGGTCCACGACTAAAATTGTGTCGTTTTTGGTTCCCAGCAAAACCTTTACCAATGCTTTTACCAGTTATATCGACCTTTTGACCAGTACTAAATACATTTACATCAAGCATTTGACCCAATTTGTAACTATTTGGATCATCAATCTGAAATTCACCAGAATATTTAAATCCTTTAGTACCAGATTTCTTAAGATGACCTAGTTGTGGTTTAGTTATTTTACTTAATGACTGCTCAGCGAATGAAACTTGAATTGCATTATAACTATCCGTATCGACAGTTTTAATCTGACTCACTTGACAAGTCTCTGCCTGAACAAGTGTAACTGAGACAGCTGTACCATCATCAGCAAAAATTTGAGTCATTCCGATTTTTCTACCAAATAAACCAATAGACATAATAATTCTTTATTATCTAATCATATAAACAATGCAAAATTTACAAATAAGTAAATTTTTTCGCTTGAACCTAATTACAGGAATAAACACACATATTATAGAGGAATTTTAACCAATCTGTCCAGCTCATATGAAGAAATTGAAAGTAATGAGGTACATATTATATTAGCTGTAAAGTATTAAGAGCTAGTTATTAATTCTTGGCCCTACAAGGTACTAGAATAGGGGGAGGTAAATACACCTTCTTTTCACTGCAATGAATTCCTATAATCAAGAAAGAAAAAAAACCAAAGGAAAAATAAATGGCAAAAGTTATTGGAATTGATCTTGGAACAACAAATTCAGTTGTTGCAGTTATGGAAGGTGGAAAACCTGAAGTAATCACGAATTCAGAAGGGAACCGCACAACACCATCTGTGGTTGCTTATACAAAAAAAGGGGAGCTACTAGTTGGTCAAATAGCTAAGCGTCAAGCCGTAGTTAACCCTGAAAACACATTCTATTCAATCAAAAGATTTATTGGTAGAAAAACGAATGAAATTACAGAAGAGCTGCGACAAGTTTCTTATAAAGTTATTCAAACAGAAGACACTATAAAACTTGATTGTCCCGCATTAAATAAAAAATTTGCAGCAGAGGAAATTTCGGCGCAAGTTTTACGTAAACTAACTGAGGATGCTACAAAATATCTTGGAGAAACTGTTAATCAAGCTGTAATTACAGTACCAGCTTACTTTAATGATTCACAACGCCAAGCAACAAAAGATGCTGGCCGAATAGCTGGATTAGATGTTTTACGAATTATTAATGAACCAACAGCAGCTTCGTTATCTTATGGGCTAGAAAAGAAAGATAACGAAACTATTCTTGTTTTCGACTTAGGTGGAGGAACATTTGATGTTTCCATACTTGAAGTTGGTGATGGAGTTTTTGAAGTGCTAGCAACTTCTGGGGACACACATTTAGGAGGAGATGATTTTGACGAAAAAATTGTTCAATGGCTTGTGCAAGAATTTAAATCGGCAGAAGGAATTGATTTAACACAAGACAATCAAGCACTACAACGTCTAACTGAAGCAGCAGAAAAAGCAAAAGTTGAACTTTCAAACTTAAGCCAAGCATCCATTAATTTACCATTCATTTCTGTATCGTCAGACGGGCCTAAACATTTAGAGAAAGAATTAACGAGAGCAAAATTTGAAGAATTATGTTCAGATTTAATACAACGTTGTAAGACTCCAATCCAAAATGCACTTAAAGATGCTGAGTTAACTCCCGATGCAATTGATCAAAATGTACTCGTGGGCGGTTCAACAAGAATTCCTGCAGTACAAGAATTAGTTAAAAGTTTACTTGGAAAAGAACCAAATCAAACCGTAAACCCTGATGAAGTTGTTGCTGTAGGTGCAGCAGTACAAGCAGGAGTTTTAGGTGGGGAAGTTAAAGATATTTTACTCCTGGACGTTACACCGCTGTCTCTAGGTGTGGAAACGTTAGGTGGTATAACAACTAAAATCACACCAAGAAATACAATAATTCCGACTAAAAAGTCAGAAACTTTTTCAACTGCTGTTGACAACCAACCAAATGTTGAAATTCATGTGCTACAAGGTGAACGTGAACTAGCTAAAGATAATAAGAGTCTTGGGACGTTCCGCCTAGATGGTATAGCATCAGCACCACGTGGAGTACCGCAAATTGAAGTTACATTTGACATTGATGCAAGTGGTATTTTATCTGTAACAGCCAAGGATAAAGCAACAAATAAACAACAATCAATCACTATCAGTGGTGCGTCAACATTGCCGAAAGAAGATGTTGAACGTATGGTAGAAGAAGCAGAAGCAAATGCAGCAGCAGATAAAGAAAAATCAGCAAAGATTGAAACTAAAAATCAAGCTGATTCGGTATGTTACCAAACTAAAAAGCAGCTTGAGGAATTAGAGTCAAAAATTGATGCTAGTGAGAAAGAAAAAGTTGAATCTTTATTAACTAAATTACAAACGGCGATCGATACGGACGATACAGATTCAATGAAATCGTTAACTGAAGAAGTAAAACAGATTATGATGGAAATAGGTCAAAAAGTTTATAGCCAAACTGATTCCACTCCAACAACGGATTCAGATAGCGAAACAATAGAGACAGATTTTTCAGTCGGTAAATAAAACCGAAAGCCGTTTAGTATAAGTGTTGAACGTTGTGTATATTGTTCAAAAAATGTTAAGAAGTTGAAACCTTTTTTAACAGCTCAAGAACAAACAGTATATAAAAGTCGCTTAATCCAAGTACTCAGACGTATCTATAAATAGAAAGTAGCTCGATTTCCACCCTATAGATGCGTTTCGTGATGCATGTTCAAAAAAAATAGCGTGTGGCGGAATGAAACATATATGTATGTTTCATTCCGCCACACGCTTCCTTAGTTAAGCTAACCAGGTACTGCGAAAGGTACGAGAGGTAAGGATGGAACTGGTAATTGAAGTGGCTTGAAATAATTAGTATTAACTGATACATTATAATAGGTAGTATATTATCATACCTAATGGGTCGATGCCCGAGTGGTTAATGGGGGCGGATTGTAAATCCGCTAGCATAGCTTACGTTGGTTCAAATCCAACTCGGCCCAAATTTTAAAATACATCTGAGCTCTGTACTTTACCGTATTATTCGAAGAGTATTCTTCTACGCTAAATTAGTTTTAAAAGTAAAACTGAGCCGCTAAATTTGGAAAACCTTAAGCCTTCCCCTTAAGACGAACCATTATCTACGGTAGCTTTTGCAATTTTGAATATTTCTGCGACATTTCTTTGTTGAAACATCTGTGGGAAAATTGGTAAAAAAGGTAACCCTTTATACTTGTTGATGATTAGCAACACCTGAATTATTCTATTCTGGTGCTACTAAATTCTTACCTATTTAAGTAAGAAACAAAATTTGTGGTTAGTTTGTAACTATTATTAGTTACACTATGCATATAATTGTCGACCTAACCCGATTGCAAATACAGCAGCAACTAATGCTATACCTAGTGCTAGAAAAATTTGAGCATCTGTGATCATATTATTATATTTCAATATTATATATTACCCAAAGCTAGTTAACTGTTCTTAGTCATTTTATTAACTTCCAAGTTTAAATGCATCCACTATTAAACCGTAGATGATACCAACTTTAAAAAACTGTAGCACATTTAATAGTACTATTATAGAGTATTTTTTAGAGTATTTTTTACAGAATTTTTTTTTGTGTATTTTAGAATTTGTAGAATAAAAAACTTTTGTTACGATTTCTAAACTTGAGACTATTAATGCAGCCCCAACAATTGCTCATTCACTAAATTCACCAAGGGTAGTATCTAAAACACTGGAAAATAAGAATCCACTTAAAAAACTAATTAAATTAAAAAGCATTTCTATGTAAAGCATGAATTTTAGTTCGGTTACTGGGATAGTATAAACGGCAATCCATTAAAAAAATTATTTCTAGTGGTATTAAATGTTAAACATCATATAAAATATGGTTTTAGTAACATCAATATGTTTATTTTTTTTGAAGTAGGGCGTATTTATGACTGATATATTAGATTTACAAATAGCTTCTCCAACTTTTGGGGGTAGTACTGGGGGTTGGTTACGAGCAGCAGAAACTGAGGAAAAATACGCGATCACTTGGACAAGTAAGAAAGAACAAATTTTTGAGATGCCAACAAGTGGTTCTGCAATAATGCAAAAAGGTGAAAATCTTCTTTACCTTGCAAAAAAAGAACAATGTTTAGCATTAGGCACTCAACTTCGTACATCATTTAAAATTAATGATTACAAAATTTACCGTATTTTTCCAAATAGTGAAGTTCAGTATCTTCATCCCAAAGATGGTGTTTTTCCAGAAAAATTAAATGCTGGGCGACTTGGTGTAGGTAATGTTATGCATTCGATTGGTAAGAATGCTCAACCTGTTAATGTTAAGTTTACTGGTAAAAATACGTTTGATTAGTTAATAGTTTGAGTTTATAAGAGTACAACTTCACGATTATACTATTGAAGCTCGTTTTATAGAACATTAAATAGTTTTTCTAGATAATTGCGAAATTTTTTATTGTATAGCTTATAATTAAACTTAATACTTATTGAGAGATTTTTTCAAAATTAATTAGTAAAAAATTAGAGTTAGACTACACATGCTGAAAAATAAATTTTTATTAGGGAGTGTTTTAGCAACTTTTGTTCTTGGTACTCATATCTCTGCGGCTAATGCATTAGAATTAGACGAAGATACGAGAACTGTAACATTAGATGCTAAAGGAAATACAGTAGTAATTAGTGTAGAGCAGGTAAAACGTGGTAAACGACTATTCAACAATGCATGTGGAACATGTCATGTTGGTGGTGTAACAAAGACAAATCCAAACGTTGGTTTAGACGTGGAATCTCTTAGTTTAGCTACACCAGCTCGAGATAACGTTACTAATCTTGTAAGTTATTTTAAGGATCCGCTGAGTTATGATGGTACAGATTCAATCTCGGAAATTCACCCAAGTATTAAGAGTGCAGATATTTTTCCAAAAATGCGTTCATTAACGGATGAAGATCTATTTGCAATGGCTGGACATATCTTAATTCAACCAAAAGTAGTTAACGAAAAATGGGGTGGTGGTAAGATTTACTACTAAAGTTTATTCGTTCTCAACTTAAGTTGTATAGGATTTATAAACCTAGTTATTACATTAAAAATAGTATACTTATTTATATGGAGTCGTTAAAAAATATAAATACGTATACTATTTAACAAAAAAAAACCAAAATAATGATAATACCCAAAAATTCAAGAAAGAATGGCTTATACAGTGTATAAGAACGCACCTCTTGTTTCGTAAATATATAAATAATAACGGAATAAGTTATTTTTGTAATAAAAACCTACGTGCAATGAAACAATAATCTAATTAACAGGTATAAACCTGGGAGGTTTTCAAAACCAAACAAATTAATTTAATTATAATCAAAATCATGACTACAACTTTAGAAAGACGCGCAAGCGCAAGCTTCTGGGAGCAATTCTGTGCATGGATCACTTCAACTGAGAACAGACTATACATCGGTTGGTTCGGTTGTCTAATGTTCCCTACTCTACTTACAGCTATTTCAGTTTACATTATTGCTTTTATCGCTGCACCTCCAGTAGATATCGATGGTATCCGTGAGCCAGTTGCTGGTTCTCTACTTTACGGAAACAACATCATCTCTGGTGCAGTAGTACCAAGCTCTAACGCTATCGGTGTTCACTTCTACCCAATTTGGGAAGCTGCTTCAATCGACGAATGGTTATACAACGGTGGTCCTTACCAACTAGTTGTATTCCACTTCTTCATTGGTGTATGTGCTTACATCGGTCGTGAGTGGGAACTTTCTTACCGTCTAGGTATGCGTCCATGGATCTGTGTTGCTTTCTCAGCTCCAGTAGCTGCAGCAGCTGCAGTATTCGTAATCTACCCAATCGGTCAAGGTTCATTCTCTGATGGTATGCCTCTAGGTATCTCTGGTACTTTCAACTTCATGCTTGTTTTCCAAGCTGAGCACAACATCCTAATGCACCCATTCCACATGCTTGGTGTTGCTGGTGTATTCGGTGGTTCATTATTCTCTGCTATGCACGGTTCATTAGTAACTTCATCTCTAATCCGTGAGACTACAGAGAACGAATCAGCTAACTACGGTTACAAGTTCGGTCAAGAAGAAGAGACTTACAACATCGTTGCAGCTCACGGTTACTTTGGTCGTCTAATCTTCCAATATGCTTCATTCAACAACTCTCGTGCACTTCACTTCTTCTTAGGTGCATGGCCAGTAGTTGGTATTTGGTTCACAGCTATGGGTGTTGCTACTATGGCATTCAACCTAAACGGTTTCAACTTCAACCAGTCTGTTGTTGATTCTCAAGGTCGTGTAATTAACACTTGGGCGGATATCCTTAACCGTTCAAACCTAGGTATGGAAGTAATGCACGAGCGTAACGCTCACAACTTCCCTCTAGACCTTGCTGCTGGTGAGTCTTTACCAGTTGCTCTAGTTGCTCCTGCTGTTGCAGCGTAATTAGTTATCTAGATCCTATAAAAACTAGAGAGACTTTGTCTCTCTAGTTTTTTATATATAGTAGATCAGTTCAAAATATTTTCCGTGACCTTACAAAGAATGGATTATTAGTATTTTATATGACTTATTCTACAATACGAATACCTCTGGTGCGAGAAACCTATAATTTTATTGAGGCTGCATTTCATGTTAGTATTGTAGTGAAATTAAACCAATTAGACCAGCAGTTAATACTTTATTTATTGCTTACTGTACTATTTAAATTTATAAAAGTGCAAATTTTCAAGAACTATTTTTGAACCCAGAAAATTAAGACCTAGTAGCGGGAAACGGATTTGAACCATTGACCTTCGGGTTATGAGCCCGACGAGCTACCAAACTGCTCTATCCCGCGAAAAGTAACATTATAAAGTTTATTGTAATGTTAGATGAAAATAATTGTCAAATCGTTAAATACTTTGATTTTCCATTACGAATTGTAAATAAGATTTTAATAACTAACGCTAAAATTCCGTCCTATTGTTCGTACAATAAGACATTTAAAGAAATCACCCTTCACCCGTACATCCAAAATCTCATCAATTTGTTCCGACGATTATTCACTTGGTGAGGGGTCCTCCACTTAAATATTATACTAAAATGTTTTATTTAACTTTGTTACAATATGACGTAAAACTCGTTCATCTCGACGAATAGTACTATTTAAAAGATCAACAAGTTGACCATTCCCTAAGAACACCATTTGAATAAAATTAGCTGCTTCAAACTTTTTTATAGCATAGCTTAGACCTTTACGACCTTGATTTTGAACCATGACTTTACTGCCCTTGCTCGTTAAAAACTCCTGGTAAAATTCAATTTTATTATCTACCTCATTATCAACAAGATTCGGGTCTAACAAAATTAGTATTTCATATAACTCTAATTCCTTACGCATACTTATAAATATATTAAAAATTGTAATTTCATTATACCTAGGAAAATTGAAAAAGACAAGTATCCGTGGGATTCGAGCCTAAAATTTTATATTAGTTATTCCTTTCTTTACGTTTAGGGAAAAGGCATTTCTACCGCACCGTTAATTGTTGCTTCGATAATTTCGTTTTCGTGTTTCAAGAACCATAAATAAAAAACAAGACAAAACTACTAACACCCGAATATATGCTATAATGATAACAAGTATTTAAATCGACAAAAAATAATAAGTAGCCGAATTACTAAGTTAATTAAAGAAGTTCATAATACATGTCTCACTTCACAAAAATTAAAACTAAGCTTTACAACTTGACGATTCTCGAAAAAAGCTTAGATGATCTTTCATTAGAAACAGAGATTGGAAGTAAAGAAATACGAGGCTATAATAATCAAAAACATGTAGCAGAATTAGTCATTAAACAATCGAATAATCATGATATTGGCTTTGCCTGGAATGGGAGTGAATACGAATTGGTAACAGATTTAATGTTTTGGTCGCAACCTTATTCCATCGACAAATTTTTAAATCAAGTTAATCAACGTTACGCCTACAATTCAATAGTACAGATGAGTGAGCGTGAGGGTTTTCAACTTGCACAATCCGAAAATCCACAAAATGGTTCTGTAAGATTATTATTACGAAAATTTAATTAAAAAGGTAATAGTAGAAATGCAGATGATATTTTTATAAAATAATATACATTATCTAGTAGAAATATCATCCGTGAATTACTATATAAAAATAATTCCCCGGCTAAACAAAAAATACACTATAATCAACAGTGATCAATGTAAAAAAATGTTATTAGCAGATAATTTAAACCAATTACTTGAAATAGTACCAGATTTTATCCAAGGGCCATTAAAACATCACCCTAAACGAGAGATTTTAATAGAGATTGTATTAGATATTGGGCGTAGACCAGAGGCAAGATTTGCTGATAGTACCGAATATTTATCCTATCGTACAGTTGTATGGCAAGATCTAGACTATATCATAAAACGACTAGGGAAGTTCAGTGATGATAACCGAGCCGGAATAGAGAAGACGCTACATCGTATAAGTTCTCTACGAAATCGTCAAGGCAATATAATTGGATTAACTTGTCGAATCGGACGTGCCGTTTTTGGGACAGTTAGTATTATACGTGATTTACTCGAAAATAAAAAATCAATTCTACTATTAGGTAAACCAGGTGTGGGAAAAACAACTGCTATACGGGAAATTGCTAGAGTATTATCAGATGGGATGAAAAAACGAGTAATTATTATTGATACATCTAATGAAATTGCGGGTGATGGTGATTTACCACACCCATCTATTGGAAAAGCCCGTCGTATGCAAGTTTCAAGTACCAAGAACCAACATGAAATTATGATTGAAGCAGTCGAAAATCATATGCCGGAGATTATAATAATCGATGAAATTGGTACTGAATTAGAAGCAACAGCAGCACGCACAATTGCGGAGCGAGGTGTTCAGTTAATTGGTACAGCACATGGCAATGCGTTAGAAAATTTAATTAAAAACCCGACTATTACAGATTTAATAGGTGGAATACAATATGTTACATTAGGAGATGAAGAAGCAAAACGACGTGGGTCAGCAAAAAGTATTTTAGAACGAAAAACACCCCCTACGTTTGATATAGCTGTTGAAATTCATGATTCACAAACTTGGGTTATTCACGATAACATTGGAAATTCAGTTGATTTATTGCTTAGGGGACAAAACCCTCTACTGCAAAAGCGAAATTTAACAAGCGGCCAAGATGTAAATATTCATTGTGAAATTAGCTATAATAAAAACGAACCTCATAAGACTCATCACCTTAAATCTAATATACCCGTAAAGAAACAGAAAAAAAGTATTTTACTAAATGGGGTTAACCTTAAGGAAAATCAAAAATTCAAAAAATTAGATAACGAGAGTAATACATTACTAACAAAAAGTGTTAATTTATATACCTACGGTATAAATACTCAAGAGCTTAACGCCATAATCCAAACTTTACGACTACCAATAGTTATAACGAAAGAGATTCAATATGCTGATGCTATTTTAGCTTTGGAAAATTTAGTTAAAAATAATCGAAGATTAAAACAAATTTCATATTCACGTAAAACCACAATTTATACAATTCAACGACACAGTTTATTAGAAATTGTAAAGGCATTACAAAGATTAGATAATAAATACGATACGTTTCCGACAATTAAAAGACAAACTATTCGTAAAGCCGCTCGTATTATCGATAAAGAATTGTTAACCCCTCTAGAAGAGACACGGCTATCCATTGAGGAAATTATTATTCCAAATCATAAAATACTCGATCTTTTACCCAGAACAAGCTCTGTTAGAAAACTTCAACACGATCTAGTAAAACATTATCAATTAAACAGCACTAATGTTGGAAATAAATTAAATCGCCGTGTTCGAATTTACCCAAATTAAAAAAATACCATAGTGAATGTTGGAAAAAGTGTTATAATTATTGGCGTAGTATTAAACATACATATTCAATGGCACTTAATTTACAAGAAGAGTATAACAAAACCGATATTCAAGGGATCATCGATCAACTTGAAGAAGATCTGGTAGGTTTAGCTCCCGTAAAGGCACGTATTAAAGAAATTGCTGCATTACTATTAGTACAGCGTCTTCGAAAAAATCTTGGGCTAGGGATAAATTCAACATCTGTCGGGTTACACATGTCATTTACTGGTAGTCCAGGTACTGGAAAAACAGCCGTGGCGAACCGTATGGCAGATATATTATATAAACTTGGCTATATTCGTAAAGGGCATTTAATTACAGTTACTCGTGACGACTTAGTAGGTCAATACATTGGACATACCGCACCAAAAACAAAAGAAGTTTTAAAACAGGCTATGGGTGGAGTTCTATTTATTGATGAAGCATACTATTTATATAAACCAGATAACGAGCGTGACTATGGTGCTGAAGCCATTGAAATCTTACTTCAGGTAATGGAAAATCAACGTGAGGACTTGGTTGTAATCTTTGCTGGTTATAAAGATCGTATGGATAGTTTCTATGAATCAAACCCAGGTTTATCATCAAGAGTAGCAAACCACATTGATTTTCCAGATTACACAGCAAATGAGTTACTACAAATTTCAAAGTTAATTCTTGAAGAGCAACAATACCGTATGACACCAGACGCAGAAGCCGCACTTTTAGAGTATGTTGCAAAGCGTCGAGAATTACCATTATTTGCGAATGCCAGAACAGTAAGTAATGCAATTGATAAAGCACGAATGAGACATGCTAATCGTATGTTCGCTTCAGGTGATAAAATTCTTACAAAGGCAGACCTAGTAACGATCGAGGCTGATGACATTCGTCTAAGTAGTTTATTTGAGGAAGTATAAAAAATTTATTTAAACATCAATAAAAAATTATGGTAGAAGTATTATTATCAGGTCTTGTTCTAGGATTAGTACCAGTAACAATTGCAGGACTTTTTGTAGCAGCCTATTTACAATATCGACGTGGAAACCAATTTGGAGTTTAGCTTATAAGAAAAGATTTTAAATAATTAAACCCTCTAAAATATTATTTTTAGGGGGTTAATTTTTTAAGGGTACCAGTGTGCTAATTTTTTTTAATTTTTCAAATCAATAATAATACGTGAACGTAGAACAAAGTAAACCACACGGTGTCGAATACGCGTCAACATAATAACGAAAAAATTATAAGCTTCTTGTTTATACTCCGTTAAGGGATCTTTTTGGCCGTAAGCACGCCAACCTACAGCATCTCGTAAAGCAGAGATTTTTTGTAAATGTTCTTTCCAGGAGAAATCAATTTGTTGAAGTAAAAATGAACGTTCTAATTCACGTAATAAACCAGGCTCAATTAATTTCATTTCAGCTTCTTTTAAATCATAACTGATTTGAAATTGCTGTTGTAGGTACGAAATAAAACGAACCTCCTCTTGACTATCCAACTGTTTCGGTTGAAATAAAAATGGAGTACCTAATAAATTCTGCACCTTTTGAAGAATACTAGTCTTAAGTAATCCATTTTGTGTTATCCCCATAAAGAAGACAACATCGTACAAACTCCTTTCAGCATACTCAATAATCCAATCGCGAAGACTATCAATTTCTAAAATTCGACGGCGTTCAATATAAACACCATTACGTTGAGTGTTTAATGCTTGATCATATTCAAACAATTTTTTGCGAATATCAAAGTAATAAGCTTCAACTTTTTTTTGTGCAGATTCTAAACTTTGGTTTAAAAATGTAGACTGAATCGGTACTGATTCTTGTAATCCTATATTCTGCATCAGACCTGAAATTTTATCACCACCAAAAATTCTCAGTAACTTATCCTCAAGACTTAAGAAAAATCTAGATGAACCTGGATCACCTTGGCGACCTGATCGACCCCTCAATTGGTTATCAATCCTCCGAGACTCATGACGTTCAGTACCAATTACATGTAACCCCCCTAAATTTTGGACGATAGATCGATCAGCAACAGCAATATTCTTATCACTTTCATAAATTCGAATATAATTACTCTTCAACTCTTCCGACAATTGGACTGGTAAATCAGGATTCGCTTCAAGGTACTGCAAAGCTTGATCATATGTATAAATATAATCAGGAAATTGAATATCTTTAAAAAGTTTTGATAAAGTAGACAATTCATCAACTGAAAGTTCGACTTGATCAGCGCCAACTAGCGATTTAGAGTAACTAATGAATTTCTGAAAACGTGAAAGTGTAAGCGATTTTGGATTACCCCCCAGAACAATATCAGTACCCCGCCCAGCCATATTTGTAGCAATTGTAATTGCATTCTTACAACCTGCTTGTGCAATAATTTCCGATTCACTTTCAATATTTTCAGGACGAGCATTTAAAAGTCGATACGGTAATTGATATTCAGTAAGTAATGCTGCCAATAATTCTGATTTTTCAATCGTAGTTGTCCCAACTAAAACAGGACGACCTAAATTATACATCTCAAGACATTCATTAGCGATTGCTTGCCATTTTAAATATTGATTTTTATAAATCAAGTCAGGGAAATCCTTACGCTGGATAGAGCGGTTTGTTGGTACTGGAAGAACCTGTAAATTATAGATTTTTTCAAATTCGACTTCTTCTGTTTTAGCTGTACCCGTCATTCCGGATAATTTGCTATAAAGGAGAAATAAATTTTGATATGTGATTGAAGCGAGTGTTTGACTTTCGTCTTGAATAGGTAATCCTTCTTTAGCTTCAACTGCTTGATGTAAGCCATCACTCCAACGCCTCCCAACCATTGTTCTTCCTGTAAACTCGTCCACAATAATAATTTCATTTTCCTCATTAGCAATATAATGAGTATTTCGAACAAACAACTCTTTTGCTTTAACAGAATTTAATATATAAGGAATCCATGGATCTTCTACGTTGTATAAATCAGAAGTACCTAACGCTTGCTCACAAAACGCTAATCCTTCTTCTAATAATGTTGCATTTTGATTTTTTTCGTCAACAGAATAGTGGATATCTTTACGTAAAGTATCAACTAATTTCGTTGTGCGTAAATATTTTTGTGTCGGTGCCTTACTTGGACCAGAAATTATTAATGGGGTACGAGCTTCATCAATTAGTATGGCATCTACTTCATCAACAACACAATAAAAAAATGGCCGCTGAACTATCTCATCTACTGTGAACGCCATGTTATCTCGAAGATAATCAAAACCTAATTCATTATTTGTAACATATATAACATCACGCGCATAATTTTCTTTACGTTCCTCAAACTCCATCTCTTCTTGAATTAAACCAACACTTAAACCAAGAAAAGTATGGACCTGACCAACAGATTCGGCATCACGACGAGCAAGATAATCATTTACGGTAACGACATGTACACCTTGGCCAGAAAGAGCATTTAAAAACGTTGGAAGTAAGGCAACTAGTGTTTTTCCTTCTCCAGTTTTCATTTCAGCAATCTTCCCTTCATTTAATATAAGCCCACCGACTAATTGAACATCAAAATGTCGAAGGCCTAAAACTCGCGTAGTAGCCTCACGAACTAATGCAAACGCTTCGGTCGTAATTTGGTCGTTTGATTTTACACCATTACGTAGGTCAACTTTTAGTTGGGTAGTATAATCCCGTAACTGAATATCAGTTAGATTATTAAACTCTTTTTCGAGTACGTTTATCTGATTAACGATTTGGTCGTACTTTGTAAGGGCTCGCTTTGTCGAATTTTGAAAGAATGTCTCAAACATAAATTCAATTTTTAATTAATTATTTTAGAAAATTTCTAACTAGTGACAACTGGCTTAATTCGAGGTCTATAGTTTATGAGGGTGGGTTTTTATAAACGTTTGGTTAGTAAGTATACTTCTATTAAATTATACTATAATCAAACTAATCTTACCGAAAGTGAAAATAAAAACAATTAAGACAAACAAATCAGATAAGTCTTTCACTTTTTCAACTGCGCTTAAAATTAATCGTAACAAATGCAATACCTATAAATTACAATTGGGTCACCTGGGGCTCGAACCCAGAACTATTCGGTTAAAAGCCGAGTACTCTACCATTGAGTTAGTAACCCTTAAATTCATACAATAATTATATACTGATCTTGTTTTCTTTCATAGGGATTAATTTTAAAAGCAGTTTACGGAAAAACCACCCGTAAAATTAAATAAGAAGTATCTTCTATAAGATCAGATCGTTTAAAAGTTTTTACTAAGTTAAAACAAATTTGCAAAAAGCTAAAAGTTTTTGCTATTATTAAGTCATGGCTCAGTAGCTCAGTTGGTTAGAGCAGGGGACTCATAAGCCCAAGGTCGCAGGTTCAAGTCCAGCCTGAGCCAATTCGTATAAATATAAATTCAAAAATTTACTAAAAGAGCAATTAATATATATCTGTTAAAAAGGACCTGAAACTTTTATGAAATCAAAAACTATATTATACCAAGAAGATGCACGAAAAGCACTTGAACGTGGAATGGATACACTTGCTGAGGCCGTAGCAATCACATTAGGGCCAAAAGGAAGAAATGTAGTGCTAGAAAAAAAGTTTGGAACACCACAGATCGTCAATGACGGTGTAACAATCGCAAAAGAAATTAACCTAGTAGACAACCTAGAAAATACTGGTGTTTCATTAATTCGACAAGCTGCCTCAAAAACTAACGATGTAGCAGGAGACGGAACAACAACTGCAACGGTACTTGCATACGCAATAATAAAACAGGGGATGCGTAATGTAGCAGCTGGAGCAAATCCAATTGTTCTTAAACGTGGAATAGAAAAAGCTACACAATATGTCGTATACCAAATAACGGAATATGCCCGACCTATCGAAAATATTGATGATATTACAAAAGTTGCGACTATATCAGCAGGTAATGACACAAGTGTTGGTTCATTAATCGCTAATGCTATTGATAAAGTTGGGCGTGAAGGATTAATTTCACTCGAAGAAAGTAAATCAACAAGTACTGAGTTAGAAATTACGGAAGGTATGGGATTTGATCGAGGTTTTATATCTGGGTATTTTGTCACGAACACAGAAAAAATGGAGATTGTACTTGAAAATCCATTGATATTAATTACAGATAAGAGAATTCGTGTAATTAAACAAGATCTATTACCAGTTTTAGAACTAGTCACAAAAACTAACCAACCATTGTTAATTATTAGTGATAACGTAGAAAAAGAAGCATTAGCAACACTAATTGTTAATAAACTAAGAGGAATTTTAAATGTGGTAGCAGTCCGTGCACCTGGTTTTGGTGATCGTCGAAAAGCTATGTTAGAAGATCTAGCAGTATTAACTGCTGGTCAAGTTATTACAGAAGATGCTGGTCTAAGTCTAGAAAAAATTGATATCGAGACATTAGGAAAAGCACGAAGAGTTATTGTCGGAAAAGAATCGACTACTATAATTTCAGATGCAAATAAAGAAAACGTTCTTGCGAGGTGTGAGCAATTACGACGTCAACTAGAAAAAAGCGACACAAGTTACGAGCGCGAAAAAATTCAAGAACGTCTAGCAAAATTAAGTGGTGGTGTAGCTGTTATAAAAGTTGGGGCAGCCACAGAAACAGAAATGAAAGATCGTAAACTACGATTGGAAGATGCTGTTAATGCGACAAAGGCAGCAGTGGAAGAAGGAATAGTGCCCGGTGGCGGTTCTACACTAGTGCACATATCAACACAATTATTAGACTGGGCTAAGAAAAACTTAAAGGATGACGAACTACTAGGTGCATTAATAGTTGAAAAGGCACTAAGTGCACCTCTTCGACGTATTGCTACAAATGCAGGACAAAATGGAGCGATTATAGCAGAAAAAATTAAAGATGCCGACTTTAAAATTGGCTATGATGCTGCAACAAATGAATTCGTAGATATGTATAAGCAAGGAATCATTGATCCAGCAAAAGTGACACGTTCAACCTTACAAAATGCTGCGTCGATTGCTAGTATGGTCTTAACAACTGAGTGTATTATTGTGGATAAAATGGATAAAAACTAAACAATTTGCTAATATTTTATCAAAAAGTTTGTTTACGTTTTTTATACTTAATTATTATTAAAAAAATTAATCACCAAAAACAATAGCCTAACTAAATATGTTTGTAAAAAATGATATTAACGAGCTAAATTTAAACAAAATTCAAGATGATGAAATGGCATTATCTGAGCATATTGAAGAATTTAGCCAGAGAATAATTTTTTGTTTAATTCTTTTATTAATAAGTACCTTACTTTGTTTTACAGATATTAAACAAATTGTACAGATTTTTCAGATTCCTGCTGTGGGAATTAAATTTCTTCAATTTGCTCCAGGTGAATATTTTTTTGCATCGGTTAAGATTGCTGCATTTTGTGGAATTTTACTTAGCAGTCCATTAACCATATACCAAATTTTTTTATATGTTGTACCGGGTATGACAAAAAAAGAGCGTGATATTGTGCTTCCAATAACGTTTGGATCATGCATTCTATTTGCGATAGGATTAATTTTTGCTTACTTTTTTTTAGTTCCAGCAGCGCTTAAATTCTTTATTGCCTATGGAGCTGACGTTGTTGAACCGTTTTGGTCATTTAATCAATATTTTGACTTTGTGGCTTCTTTAATTTTTGCTACAGGGTTAGCATTTCAAATTCCTATCATCCAAATTGTACTTGGTTTGTTTGGAATCGTATCTGGTCAAAGCATGCTATCTGCATGGAAATATATAGTTGTTTTATCAACAATTCTTGCAGCGGTAATAACACCATCTACAGACCCATTGACACAAATTATTATGTCAGTTGCTTTGTTAGCACTTTATGTAAGTGGCGCAGGAGTTGTAATTCTAATAAAAAAATAAATTTATAGAATTTATTGGAATGTAGTTAAAAAATGGAGTAATATCCAGAATATTAAGATATAATCATTATGTATACTTTTGAATAGTTTAAATAAAATGACAGGCGTAATCAAAAAATTTAGATCAGTAGTTTTAGTTCTAGGGATTCTATTAACTCTAGCATTACCCAAAGTTTCATACGCTTATCCAGTATTTGCACAACAAGCGTACGAAAGTCCAAGAGAAGCAACTGGTCGAATTGTTTGTGCAAATTGCCATTTAGCACAAAAACCGACAGAAATTGAAATTCCTCAAGCAGTACTTCCAGATTCAGTTTTTGAGGCAGTTGTAAACATTCCTTATGATTTAAGCGCAAAGCAAATCACGGCAGGTGGTACAAAAGGACCATTAAATGTTGGTGCAGTTCTTGTATTACCAGAAGGATTTCAACTAGCCCCTAAGGACCGTATCTCAAGTGAAATTAAACAAAAAACGAAGGGAGTTTTTGTTCAACCTTATAGTAAAACAAAGACAAATATTCTAGTTGTTGGTCCTGTCTCAGGCGACAAACATCAAGAAATTATATTTCCTATTTTATCTCCAGATCCTGCAACAAATAAAGACGTCCATTTCTTAAACTACCCAGTTTACGTTGGAGCTAACCGTGGCCGTGGTCAAGTATATCCAAGTGGTGAGAAGAGTAATAACAATTCTATTACTTCAACAGTAGCAGGACAAATTACATCGATTCAAGCATTAGATAAAGGTAAAACAAGTATCGTTATTCAATCCACAAGTGGCAGTGAAGTAACTCAAACAATTCCTGCTGGATTAACTATAAATGTTAAAGCGACAGATGTCATTAAGGTAGATCAACCACTTACAGATAATCCAAATGTTGGTGGCTTTGGTCAAAGTGAGACAGAAATTGTTCTCCAAAACCCAAACCGTGTTAAGGGAATGATCGTATTTTTCTTCACGGTCACTCTTACACAAATTCTTTTAGTATTGAAGAAAAAGCAATTTGAAAAAGTACAAGCTGCCGAAATGAACTTCTAATATTAACAAATATTAAAAAAAAGGAACCGGATCGACAAGATCCAGTTTCTTTTTTTTATGATCGAACAATTTTATCTGACGAACTAACAAATACTAACGCTGCAGAAATTGGAATTACAACAATTACTACTGCTAATATTACACTACTTAAAAATGCGCTTAATGAAGGTGTCATACTAATAACAAATTTAATATTTTGAACTAATGAAAATTATAGCACAACTTAATCCATTTAAAAAATAGATATAAGTTTGTTGCTATTTTCAGCTTCAAATTATCTTTTACCCATCACAAACGGTAATAAAGATGCCACACGAGCACGTTTTATTAATTTTTGTACTTTCTTTTGCTGCTTAGAAGTTAAATTCGTTGTACGACGCGGTAAAATTTTACCCTGGTCACTAATAAAAGTCATTAAGACAGTAGTATTTTTATAATCTAGCGTCTCAAGAATTTCATCACTAATCTCCAAACCTTCAACTTTCTTTGAATTACTGTACATTGATTCTATTTAATCTCTTTAAAAACTTCATGCTTTTTCGTAACCGGCGAATACTTACGAAGTTCGATCCGCTCTGTTGTATTTCGTCTATTTTTTACTGTTGTATAACGATAAGTGCCTAATTCGCACTTATGTTCTAAAGTTACTTGGATACGCGCCCCTTTACCTTTAGCCATAAGAATTTTTTTTTATAAGATATTTAAATTATAAACTTAACAGGAAAAAAAACAAGATCTAAATAAATGAAAAATCAAATAAAAACTTACAGCCTAAAATCCTATTTACTATTTCACAACAAATATATAAACCAAAATTTTATAAAATTAAATTAAAAGATTATTAAATTAAAACTTTTTTATTTGACAAAGCATTATGCTTGTATCAATATAATAAGTAACGTGATTGCTGGTGTAGCTCAATTGGTAGAGCAACTGATTTGTAATCAGTAGGTTATGAGTTCAAGTCTCTTCACTAGCTAATTTAGAACATGGAAAAAATATTTATATTTAACTAAGTAGATTTCAACAACATTTTTATGATATGATTTCTGTAGTCAAAATATCAAATCCTATTGTTTAATTATTTTTACTCTTATTGAATTATGTCAAGCCTACTTTATTTCCTACCGGTACAATTAAAAGCTGCAATTCAAGTACTAGGTGCTGGTTCAGCAGCGTTTCTCCAAATTTATACTGTTCTGCTAACATTTCGTCTTTATTGTAGCTGGTTTCCAAACATTAATATGTACCATCAACCATTCTCAACGGTTGGTACAATGACAAACTTTTATTTGAGATTTTGGCGTTCATTCATGCCACCACAAATGCTAATTGACACTTCACCAATATTCGCGTTTTGGATACTTGATTTGATGGTTGATGTAAGTGTAAAATTAAGCTATGGGCAGTGGCTATATTAAAAATATCTGATACTAAAGTAAAAAAAATAAAATGGTTGAAAAAGAAGTATCAAACTCTGAATTAAAAGATATTGTGGAAAGCCCCTATAAATATGGGTTTAAAACAGAAATCGAAACTGAACAATTCCCGAAAGGGGTAAATAATGAGATTATAACCCAAATATCGGATAAAAAAAACGAGCCGGATTTTTTAAGACAATTCCGACAAAAGTCTTTTGCAATCTGGGAAAAACTCGACCAACCTGATTGGAGCTATTTAAATATTGCAGAAACTAATTATCAAGGAATTCAATATTATTCACGACCAAAGACCAAAAGTAAGATTGGAAGCCTTGATGATGCTGATCCTGAGTTATTACGTACATTTGAAAAACTAGGAGTTTCATTAAACGAGCAAAAAATGCTAGCAAATGTTGCTGTAGATGCAGTATTTGATAGTGTTTCAATTGGTACGACCTTTAAAAAGAAATTACATCAATCCGGTGTTATTTTCTGTTCCATTTCTGAAGCAATTGAGCGTTATCCAGCATTAATTCAAAAGTATTTAGGTAGTGTCGTACCGATTGGAGATAATTTTTTTTCTGCATTAAATTCAGCTGTATTTAGTGACGGTTCATTCTGCTATATACCAAAAGATACAATTTGTCCCTTAGAGTTATCTACATATTTCCGAATTAATAACGAAGAATCTGGACAATTTGAAAGGACACTTATAATAGCAGAAGAGCGAAGTACAGTTAGCTACTTAGAAGGGTGTACTGCGCCACAATTTAGTAGTAACCAATTGCATGCTGCAGTAGTTGAATTAGTTGCTTTAGAGAATGCCTCAATAAAATATTCAACAGTTCAGAATTGGTACGCTGGAGATGAAAATGGTGTTGGTGGTGTTTATAATTTTGTTACAAAACGTGGACTTTGTGCAGGGAAAAATGCACGTATTTCATGGACTCAAGTTGAAACAGGCTCTGCTATAACATGGAAATATCCAAGCTGCATATTAGCTGGTAATGCCGCAATTGGAGAATTTTATTCAGTAGCTTTAACTAGTAATCAACAGCAAGCCGATACTGGAACAAAAATGATTCACGTCTCACCAAATACAAAAAGTCGAATAATATCAAAAGGAATATCGGCTGGACAATCTGATAATAGCTATCGAGGTCTTGTTAAAATTGGGCCAAATGCAACAAATACACAAAATTATGCACAATGCGACTCATTATTAATTGGGAAAAATTCAACCGCCAACACATTCCCATATATTGATGTCCAAAATAGTAATACACGAATTGAACATGAGGCCTCGACGTCGCGAATTGCCGAAGAACAATTATTTTATCTACTCCAACGTGGTATTACAATGGAAGAAGCAGTTGCCTTAATGGTCAACGGATTTTGTAAAGAAGTGTTTAATGAACTACCACTTGAATTTGCCTCAGAAGCTGATCGGCTATTAAGCCTGAAATTAGAAGGTTCAGTTGGATAAAAATTTTTAACCTAATTGGAATATGAATTTTTTAAATGATTTTATTCTATTATTAAAAGCGCGGTACCCTATTATTTACGTTTCAACATATGAGGAAGAACGTATTGAATATATAATCCGCCTTTGCTGTAAAAAATATGTCGCACGAACATATTATTCCTGGGACTTTATCAATGGTTATCAAGGTAATCCTAATGACTCTGGGTTTGCAGCAAAAAACCCATTAGAAGCACTAGAGTTAGTTGAAAAACTAACTGCTGAAACAGCATCTGTTTTCGTATTAAAAGATTACGATAATTTTTTAAAAGATTTGTCAATAATTCGGAAACTCAAAAATCTTAACCGCGAGCTAAAGACTCAACCCAAGAATTTAATTATTATTGCTCCAGAGATTAATATACCAGAGGGTTTACGAGAATTAATAACGATCGTTGAATTTCCGTTACCTAATTACCTAGAAATTAAAGAAGAGCTTAAACGACTAGTTAATTCATTACAGCAAGATATATTAGATAGTCAACTGAATGAATTAACAATAGCATGCCAAGGACTATCCCTAGAGCGAATACGTCGTGTTTTATCAAAAATAATTACTAAATACGGAACAATCAACGAATTAAGCCCAAACTTGATCTTAGAGGAGAAAAAACAAATCATTCAACAAAGTCAGCTCTTGGAATTTTGTATCCCTAATAAGAAATTATCTGATTTGGGCGGTTTAGATAATTTTAAAGCATGGCTAAAACAACGTGATGAAGCGTTTTCACAATCCGCACTAGATTATGGATTACCTTATCCAAAAGGTTTGCTACTTGTTGGAGTCCAAGGTACGGGAAAATCAATTGCAGCTAAAATTATTGCTGATGAATGGAAACTACCATTACTCAAATTAGATTTTGGAAGACTTTTTGCATCGCTTGTTGGTCAATCTGAATCAAGAGTGCGAAAAATGATTCAAACTGCTGAGGCATTATCACCTTGTATACTATGGGTTGATGAAATTGATAAAGCATTTGCAGGGACACAAACAAGTGGAGATAGCGGAACAACGAGTCGTGTATTAGCAACATTTATTACTTGGTTAGCAGAAAAAACAACACCTGTTTTTGTTGTCGCAACCGCAAACAATATTGAATGGATTCCACCCGAAGTTGTAAGAAAAGGTCGGTTCGATGAAATATTTTTCTTAGGATTGCCAACCCGTCAAGAACGTGAAGCCATATTTGAAGTACACCTTAAAAATTCTAGACCGACAAAGTTGGATACATTTCAAATACCTTTACTTAGTGACCTAACTAAAGATTTTTCCGGAGCTGAAATTGAAGCAATAATTACTGATGCTATGCGACTTGGATTTAGCAAAAAACGAGAATTTACAAATGAAGATATAATTATTTCTATTCAAAACTGTGTCCCACTAGCGAAAACAAAAAGTAAGGAAATTAAAGCGCTTCAATCTTGGGCAGAATCAGGAAATGTCGTACCAGCCTCAAAATATTAATTTACAAGTTATTTAATTTATTAATTAACGCGATTGAATGGTCATATTTAATCATCTTATTAGAAATAGAAGAAAAGTTTTCCGAAAACCAAGCTAAAGGCTAAAAACAAAATATAAACTTTAACATATCAGTCCGGTATACAAAAGGTAGGTTAAATTATAGAGTTGTCGAGTCAATACAACACGAAAAAAGTTCTAAAACCCGCACTAATCACATGCGCGTGACGAAGTAGTAAATAAAACTTTTACGGTATTGAATTTAAGGTGCGAATGAAGAGTTACATCTTAATAGAATAATCAGCAACTAACCTTGACAAACCTAAAAAAACGGATTATTATCTGCAATACATTGACACAGTAATATGCAATGAACCTTTTAATATAAACTAATACTTTTACATAAATCTAAAATGCAATTATTAGAAAATCACGAAATTTTTTATAAAAAGAAAGATCTACCCGATTTATGTGTGGGTGATACAGCAATTGTAACTATTTATCTTGAATTACCAAAAGAACAAGATGAAGGTGAAAAAAAAGAGAAAGAGCGTACGCAAGCTTATGAAGGAGTAATCATTGCAAAACATCGTAATACAAAAGAACCAAATTCAACAATTACTGTAAGGAAAGTTTCTCAAGAAGTTGGAATTGAGAAAGTTTTTCTAGTTAATTCACCATGGATAAAAGATATTAAGGTAATTAGTCGGGCAAGAGTTAGACGTGCAAAGCTTTATTATTTACGTGAAAGAACAGGTAAATCAGCTCGATTAAAGCGTCGCTTTTAGTTTGTTAAATTAGTTCATATAATATATTTAAATAAAATTTACTTATGAAATTACCAACACTTGAAGACATCTTAGAAAATAAAAAATGTGAAAGAATTGTATCGCTCGTGGGGTTAATCTTTCCATTCCTTGAGGTGCACGTAGTTCTTGGTCCCAAAGTTTTATGTAATACGAACAATGCTGATTTCAACATTTTTTTCAAAACTCATCTTGTTGGCCCTATTGCTGAATTATATAGTAATCAAGCAAACCATATGATTTCATTCATCATCATGGTAATCGTTTTTGATGCGTGCGTACGAAAGACAATTCCATTAACTCTTTTCTCACGATTTAATATTATACAGGGTGTCCTATTAGATGTCATTTGCTCTTTTCTTGGTATCACTTATTCACAATTATCATATTTAGTACGAGAAAGTACATTCGGTGAGCTGATAGCGAATGTTGCGTATTTTGGTATAGTTGGTTTTATACTTTATTCTATATTTATGATCCTCTTTGGGAGATATCCTAAAATTCCAATCGTATCTGAAGGTGCAAGATTAAATGTTCAAATTTTTAGATAACATTATAATACGTAGTAATTTTAAATAATTTCTTTTCGTATTGTTAAAATTTATTAAAAAAAAACAGGTCTTGTCTAGACCTGTTTTTTTATTGCTTCGGTTATTATTCTAAATCCTTTCTGTTTGGGTTTCTTGATGGGTCATTAGAAAGAAATCCAAAAGTAAAAAGTGAGATAAAAAAGATAACAACTGTGTATACTAATATTTTTAGTGTAAACATTTATCAGAATCGGTTGATTTAATTAAAGTAAATCTTACTGTTAACAACAAGCCTACTATTTTATTTAAAATTATACTCTAAGTATTAACTCATAGCCATAAAATATTTAACAAGATTTTAAGTCTACTTTACTTTAAGTTGGTATTATTAGATATTTTGGGTCTGATTTTAGCCCATTAAAGAAATGAAATGTCATTATTACGTTGTGTTTGTTGGTAGTTCACTTCCTTTAATTTTCTTAAAATTTGACCAAAATATTCTTGTAAATACTGTTCTAGCGTTAAAAATTCAAACGATTGAAAAGTTTCGTCTTTATTCCGACCTGATAAATTAGACTGTGAATTTAAAACTTCAGAGAATTGGAGACGATCGGCAATGTTCCATGTAAATTCAAAGAATCGAAAGAATCGGCGTAAAAATCCAATTGCAATGAATGGAATATATGATACTTGCGCTGTTTCACCTGATAACCGTTCGCATAGCTCGATAATTTCTGCTGATGTGTAAGCTTTTGGCCCGACTAGTGAAAAACTTTTATAGTCACTTTTTGATGTTACTAAACTTCCAATAACTGCTTTTGCAGCGTCTTGTGTGTCAAGGTATGGAACTGGTTTAGATTCACCTAAGAGCCAAACTTTTTGTTTTTCAAGTATTGGTATTGCGTATTGACTAATTAATCCTTGAAAAAAACCTGGACAGCGGAATATTGTGTAATTTAAACCTGATTCTTGTAATCGCTTTTCCACCTTTAACTTTAGATCGAGTAGCGGTATTGTTTGGTTTTCATCTGCATTTAATACTGAAAAGAAGATGAACTTTTTGATGTTCGCAAGTTTGGCTGCTTCAATTAAAGCAATTTTACCTTGCCAATCTACTCTTTCTGCATTGTAATCGTCGGTAGGTCTAACTGTTGCAGCATCGATAATTACATTTACGTCTTTAAAAGAGGGTGGTATGGTCTCTGGGATTGATAAGTCGCCGTAAACAAGTTCAGCTCCCCAATCTCGAAGAAAAGTTCCTCGTCGGAGGTTACGTACTAAGCACTTGACTTGATAACCTTCATCAATAGCTTGTTTTACAATTTGACGGCCTAAAGTTCCAGTACCTCCAATAATAAGTATACTCATTTTAATAGGGGAATATTTACTATAAAAAACTAATTTAATATTACCATAATAAACAATTTTTATCTGATTTTAGTACTGTTTTGTCAGTATATAGAATATTTAATTGTAACTTAATTAATTAATAT